TTTTAAAAGACCTTTTTAAACAAAGATATAAAGTTATTATACATCATAGATTTTTGTGCAAATCAATAAACTCGGCAATTCTATAACCGAATAAATAGAATTTAAGATTTCTTAATTGTTAAATAACGCAAAACATTTTCATTCAACCTCATAGATTTTTCTATAATGCCCACTAAATGTCCATTACTATCATAATTAACCTGAACATAAATACCATCATAGTACTGAAGGATATTATAACTTAAGTGTCGTCTTCCACGATGTTGAACAACAATACTCTGACCTCCATTTTTTTTCAATAGAGATTTATAATAGTGTACTAATTCTAAATTGACTGCTTCTGTAACATCTGGTTTTAAAATGTAAATTGTTTCATATTGATTTAAATTCATAAAGATATATTATATTAAAAATTATATTATAGTTGGTTATCAATTTGGATACGAACTGCTTGTGAGATTACTGGTATTTTGGCATATTTACCTTTTAATGCTTTCATAACGGAATAAAATATAGTAGATAGGACAAACCATAATAAAGTATTACAAAACATTAAACCATAAAGACTCATTCTAAATTCTATAGGTAAAGCACGAAATACAGCTCCCAATAATGAATTAATTAAAAAAAGTAGCATAGATTGTAAAACATTAAATCTAATAAATGGCCTGTCCGGTATTGGACTTTTAGCTCTAACAAATAAATAATACAATATAAAAAATACAATAAAAGCTAGAGCTGGATGCGTAACATAGAACAATACAAAAGGCATTAAAGTTTTTTTATAAATACTCATAACACTAAATGGATAATCTGGCAAAATTTGTTGACCAAAATTTTGTAAACCTTCAAGCAAAGGTAACCAGTATGGCATTATAGCTCCTATTCTATCTACAAGGTTAATATTATTCTTATTAAACTTCATATTAGACGTATTTAGCGTGAAGCTATAATATTTATACACTGAAACTATCATCACACATAATACAACAAGTATTATGATCGCTATTATCCATTGAGGCAATCCTTTGAGCATAGTTATCTTATATAATTGAATTAAAAAATAAAAAACAATATTATATTCATTTTGTATTATAAAATATAATTATTGTAGAAATAATACTGATTCTACAACAAAATACTATCAATTTACAATTATTGCTATGATGTGGATTATTTTGAACTTTGATTCTAAAACTTAAGTAATGATATACAATAAAACAAATAACATTCACGAATTAAAAATTGCCGGCAAAATATTTCAATCTAGTTTAATGCTTGGTACTGGCAAATATAAAAACATACAAGAAGCTATTGAGAGTATTGCAATTAGTAAAACCTCAATTATTACAGTTGCTATCAGAAGAGCTACTAATATTAATACAGGTAAAGCTAGTCTAATCGATCTACTAGATTGGCAAAAATTGTGGCTACTACCCAACACAGCAGGATGTCAAAGTGCTGAAGAAGCTATTCGAATTGCATTATTAGGTAAAGAGCTCAACAAACAAATAGGTCAAATAGATAATAAATTCATTAAACTAGAAGTTATACCTGATCCACAACACTTGTTACCCGATCCTATTGGTACACTTAAAGCTGCTGAGTATTTAGTAAAAAAAGATTTTAATGTTTTAGCATATACTAACTCAGATCCTATTTTAGCAAAACAACTAGAAGAAATTGGTTGCTCAGCTGTTATGCCACTAGCTTCTCCCATAGGATCAGGGCAAGGCTTACAAAGCTTATTTAACCTAGCTATTATAATTCAAAACTCAAAAGTGCCAGTTATAATCGATGCTGGAATTGGTACAGCAAGTGAAGCATCTAAAGCAATGGAGTTAGGAGCTAATGGTGTTTTACTTAACACTGCTATAGCACAAGCTGAATCTCCTCAAATGATGGCAAATGCAATGAGATTAGCTGTACAGTCTGGTAAATATGCAAAATTAGCTGGTCGCATGAAACAACAAAGAAAAGCTAACCCGAGTTCACCCAGTATCGGTATTTCTACCTAATAAATTAAATATAAAAACACAAATATATGATCTTAATAATAGATAACTATGATAGTTTCACTCATAATCTAGTACAATATGTTGGTGAATTAGGGTATAGAATCAAAATAGCTAGAAATGATAAATTATCTATTGAAGAAATTTTTCAATTTCAACCAAGTCATATAATAATTTCTCCTGGTCCAGGCAACCCGAAAACATCAGGTATTTCACTTGATGTTATTAAACATTTTTCTTACAAAATTCCAATACTAGGAGTATGCTTGGGACATCAAGGTATAGGTTATATATATGGTGGGAAAATTAAAAAACTCAATCAACCAATGCATGGTAAAATTTCTAAAATATACCATAACGGGGAAGATATATTTTATAAACTCCCCAATCCTTTTCTAGCAACTAGATATCACAGCTTAGTAATTGATGATAACAATCTACCAAATGAATTGAAAGTAACAGCTAAAACTGAGGATGGTATTATTATGGCATGTCAACACAGGCAATATAAGATGGTTAGGGGTATTCAATTCCATCCGGAAAGTCTTTGGACAGAATATGGAAAAACTATTATACAAAATTTTTTGCTAAGTAATTATCATTAAATCTATATATCTTTTATAAATTTTCATCATTTCATTTTCAAAAGACAAGAAAGCTCTATTTGTATTACCACTAAAATATAATCGACCATCAACACAATTTGCCCATATTTGTGAATATGAGATATAACTTAACAATATGCTAGACATTAAAATAAAAAAACCTAAATAAGCAATAGATACACCTGGATCTCTTTTAATTTGTAATCCCGTAGAAGTCATAAGATCTTTCACAATAACTGGTACACCATAAATTACATTCCGGACTCCATACTGGGTTTGATTAATTAAAACACCTAATTCATTATAAAACATTATAGAATTATCTAAATTAGAAATTAAAATAGATATTTGATACTTCTTACTAAGCTTTAAATTGCAGATCCAAGACTTGTTATTATTACTCTTAAAAACTAACTCACTCAAAGGTTGCTCAATATTATAATTATCTCCCAATTGTATTCTCAAAGCATTTACTTTCCAATCGGTTTGATAAAAAGTTATTCCTTTAAACTTTAGAGGATGGTTCACGGAGATTTTATTCTTATAAACCAATTGTCCATAGTGATCAAGAATGGATAGATCAGAAAAGAACTGCTTAACTGACTGATCTTTATTATAACTAATATAGAAATCATTGACTTTTCCCAGTATATCAACAGGTGCAACACTTAAGTAACCTGATTTTATTAGATTTTGTATATGAAAGGATTCACCAATTGGAACCATTTCTTGAGCAAAGAAACCAGTCGACAGACCGATAACAGATCCAGTTAAAGTAATAATTATACTAAAGTGAACAAAAATAGGAGCTATTCTACCTAATATGCCCTTATAAGCATAAATCGCTTTACCTTTATGGAAAACATAATAATTTTTTAAATTTAATAAATATATAAAATTTATAAAAGATGTACTGCTAGAAGAATCATTGCAAGTCATTTTTTCTATAGATGACTTATTATATAAAAATTTCCACCTTCTTGCTTGTTTTAAAACAGGAAGCTGCGTTGAAAAGGTACATAAAATTAAGCTTAAAAAAAACAAGCCAAGAATAAAAAAGAACCAATAGTTTGAATACAAATGATTTAAACCCAAAGCAGTAATATTTTTCCAATTAAATAAAAAAGACACATTTTCTGGATAGTTTAGTTTATAATAATCTATTGATTTATCTTGCTCTATAATAGTGCCTAAAATACTTACACATGCGATTAATAAAAACATAGTTATAGAAAAACTCAAATTACTAATTTTTTTGCTCAAACTCCATAAGATATTTCTTGAAGTCATATAAATTTACTCCACAATATTAATACAATAATAACGAACCTATTATCAAACTATAGAAATAAACTCTCCAATAACTTTAATAAGCCCCAAGATAATACAGTAACCCCTGCCCAAGAAGTACTTATACTAAACATTATAGATAATCCACTAATATACTGTGAACGAAACATAAAACTAATAATCAATATAATTGGTAAAATATATCCCAATAAATAAATTAAGATATAAAAAACAATTAATAAATAATTACTAGAAAAAGACAAAATAAAAACTAAAGTCAACAAAATAGGCGTACTACATGGAGCAGTATTAACAGCTAAAAAACATCCAAATATAAAATTTTTTATTATATCGCTAAATTTTTTCAGAATAATATTGTCAAATAAACCTGTATCTATTTTTATTTGTATTATATTCAAAAAAAGTAAGCCTAAAATAATAGTTATAAAATATGCAGCTAAAGGCAAGCTAGTAACTATTCGATAATATTTATTACTTAAGATAGATAAACCCACAAGTGCAATTATTAAAGTACTCGCCAAACCAAACAAAAAGCTTAAAATATTTCTATTTTTTTTTTGCTATTTATATTGATATACGCAAATACAAGTGGCAAAATAGAAATTATACAAGGACTACAGCCAGTAATTAAACCACTTACAAATATATAAAAAGCGAAAGAAGGTTGGGTTAAGTAAAAACCTATATACAATGAACGTACAATGAACTGCTGAAAAACATATAAAGAAAATTCATAATTTAGTAGTAGCATAGATGTAAAAAATTTTTTATAAACTCAAAAAATGTAGACTATATCTCCCCAGGAAGGATTTGAACCTACGACCAATCGGTTAACAGCCGATTGCTCTACCACTGAGCTACTGAGGAATTACAATAATATAATAATTGAATACGCATCATATAACAATTATTATTTAGATAATTTATTATAGACTTGATTTCACAAGACAAATTTGCTATATTCTAAATATAAGCGGACGTGGTGAAATTGGTAGACACGCTAGATTTAGGTTCTAGTAAGATTATCTTGTGAGAGTTCGAGTCTCTCCGTCCGCAATGAAATTATAAAATAAAAAGGTTAGTGAACTTATAAATAAAAATTAAGTCATTTTTTTGAAAATATATGCATTACTTGTCATAATCTTCCTAACAAGCAAAGAAACTTGGGAAGTATCCTCACACATCCTAAAATATTAAAAAACTATGACTGCTACTTTAGAAAGACGCGAAAGCGCAAGCCTGTGGGAACGTTTCTGTACTTGGATTACTAGCACTGAAAATCGTCTGTACATTGGATGGTTTGGCGTACTAATGATCCCAACTCTATTAACAGCTACATCTGTATTCATCATTGCATTCGTTGCTGCACCTCCTGTTGATATTGATGGAATTCGTGAGCCTGTTGCTGGTTCTTTACTATACGGAAATAACATTATTTCTGGTGCGGTAATACCTAGCTCTGCTGCTATCGGTATCCACTTTTATCCAATCTGGGAAGCTGCTTCTTTAGATGAATGGCTATACAACGGTGGCCCTTACGAACTAATTGTTCTTCACTTTTTACTAGGTGTATGTTGCTACATTGGTCGTGAATGGGAACTAAGCTATCGTCTAGGAATGCGTCCCTGGATTTCAGTTGCTTTTACAGCTCCTGTTGCAGCTGCAGCTGCAGTTTTCCTTGTTTACCCAATCGGTCAAGGAAGCTTCTCTGATGGAATGCCTTTAGGTATATCTGGTACATTCAACTTCATGCTTGTATTCCAAGCTGAGCATAACATTTTAATGCACCCATTCCACCAACTAGGTGTTGCAGGTGTATTTGGTGGATCTTTATTCAGTGCTATGCACGGTTCTTTAGTTACATCTAGCTTAATCCGTGAAACAACTGAAAATGAATCTGCAAACAACGGTTACAAATTTGGTCAAGAAGAAGAAACTTACAATATTGTTGCTGCTCACGGATATTTTGGTCGCTTAATCTTCCAATACGCTAGCTTTAACAATTCTCGTTCTCTTCACTTCTTCTTAGGTCTATGGCCTGTAGTAGGTATTTGGTTTACTGCTATGTCTGTTAGCACAATGGCATTTAACCTAAACGGATTCAACTTCAATCAATCTGTAGTTGATAGTCAAGGTCGTGTAATTAATACATGGGCTGACATCCTAAATAGAGCAAACCTTGGTATGGAAGTAATGCATGAACGCAATGCTCATAACTTCCCACTAGATTTAGCTTCTGGCGAATCATTACCAGTAGCTCTAGTAGCACCTTCTATTAATGGTTAATGATTAATTCAAAAAAGCTATAAAATAACTTAAGCTTAATGCCATAAAAAATGCCCACCAGCGATGCTGGTGGGCATTTTTTATGTACTTGGCTTAAAAGCAACATCAATAATTTCAGAATAAAGAACTAATGGTACAATAAAAGTATAACGTAGCTGTAAAAAATCAATTCTATCTAGATTGAGGCTAACTATTTTTAATCTATTCTTCATATAAACAATTCGCTTCGATATAAAAATATTTCTACAGAACAAAGGATTAAAAAATAGGGTATTAATATTTTTGTATATTATCGTATTCTTTTTCAGATTATCTTTATTTATAGATAATGAAGGATTTAAGCTTGTGAAATACTTATTATTTTTACTATGAAAAAGTTCAAATAAACTTTGTCCCCGCCTTCTTCTTGTTAATTCAACTAAACCTAATTTAGATAGTTGTATAATTTGTGGCTTAGCATTATCAAAACTTAAAACACGAGTAAAATGCTCTAATAACTGTAGCTGATCGCGATGAGATTCCATATCAATAAAATCAATAATAATAACGCCATTAATATTCCGCACTTTTAATTGATAAGCTATTTCTGTTGCAGCGTAACAATTAGTACGTAATACAGTCTCTTTAGAATTATCAGTTTTATTAAATGAGCCAGAGTTTACATCAATTACAGTTAAAGCTTCATACGTTTCAATAAATAAGTAACCTCCGATAGCTAAATTGACCTTAGGCTTTAAAGAATTTAAAATTGTTGTATTAATACTAAACTTATCTAAGACAGATTCTGGGTACTTATATAATTTAAGCTTCAGATTACTACTAGGTGAAATACAACGCCATTTATTTAAATAATAACGAACTTGTTTCAAACTATTTTCTGAATCAGTAATTATTGCTCGAATATTATCTTTGTAACAATCCCGAACTATTTTCTTTATTAAATCTTCATCTCGATAAAGCAAAGATGGTATATGCATAGTAATAGCTAATTTTTGAATAAAATACCACTGTTGTTTTAAAAAGCGAAAATCTTCTAATAAAACCTCCTCATTAACACCACTAGCAGAAGATCTAATCAATAAACCCATCGTTGCAGGTTTCAATAAAATAGCTAGTGCCTGCAAGTACGATCGCTCATTTTGATCATATATTTTACGAGAAATATTAATAGTATTACAAAAAGGCATCAACACAATATATCGACCAAATAAATTAATATTTGCCGTTAATCTAGGACCTTTATTTAAAGTTGGTTCTTTAATAATTTGTACAAGAATTAACTGATTTATAGATAAAATCTCTGAAATTCGTGTAAAGCTATGATTTTTTTTTAAAGACTTTATATCATTCATATGTATAAATCCACTTTTTTTATCAAGACCCAAATTGATAAAAGCAGCGTTTATACTTGTGAAAATTTTATTCACACTTCCTAAATAAATATCATTAATTTGATAATCATGATTTACAGATATAATTTCCTGAGTCTTACTATGCTGTAAAATTGCCGCAATATTGTTAAAACGCGAGATCACTATTTTTTTTATCATAATCGAAAAATAGCTTATAAAAAAGGAAAAATTAAAATACATTCATCATATCAAGTATTTACCTAAACAATACTTGATATTTATTAATTTATACCTAAGATGTATAAACACTAACCTTCTTCTTATTTTTATGCAGCATTTCAAATTTAACTATACCTTTAATCACAGAAAATAACGTTCTATCCTTTCCTTCCCTAACATTTGTACCTGGATCAAACTTACTACCTCTTTGTCTAACTAAAATGGTACCGGGTAAAACTTTTTCGCCACCGTACCTTTTCACACCCAATCTTTTTGACTTTGAGTCGCGACCATTTTTTGTACTTCCACTACCTTTTTTATGTGCCATATCTACTTAATAAAAATTAAATTTCTTGGATAAATAAACGAGTCAAATCTTGTCTATATCCACGTTTAGATTTCATATTTTTTTTCGGCTTCATTTTAAAAACAGTGATTTTTCTACTTTTAAAATGTTTTAATACTTTTGCTTTTATATTAACTGTACCAATACAAGGATCACCTACCTGAATTTCTCCATTTTTATTTAAAAATAAAACTTTACGAAGTAAAATAGTTTCACCAGGACTAGCTTTAATTTTATTTACATCATAAAATCTACCTGCTTGGATCCAAAACTGTTTACCACCTATCTGAATAATAGCATATGTCATACAATAAATTATTAACAAACAATAAGAATATATTTTCTTAGAGTATCATTTATTAGCTAAAGAAACAATTAAAAGAAAAGGCTTTTACAAAAATATCTAATTTATGAGATAGAAATAAGTATAACTAAATTTGCATTATATATAAAATAAATATGTAGAAAATTTTGAGCCTTCAATGACGCTTCTCTTACCCTCATTACATAAAAAAGCTATCTTAATACCCAAATTATAACTTTGGATAAAATTATATCCATCAACAGTATAACCATCTGGTAAGATAAAATCAGAGCCCTTCTTTAATTGACCATATAATGGACCCAAAGGTATTTTATATCTTGTTGCTTCTATTAGATTAAATCGTCCTGGTGTTTCTTGAATAATCATATAATAATCAAAACATGATGAATAAACTTGATTTATTGAAGCATATAACTTAAAAAAATCACTACTCGCAATTAACCCTGTTGATATAACATGTATAGATAGTTTATAACGAAAATTTGTTTGAGAATATTTTCGACCTAAAAATAAATAATATTCTAAACCCTTTGGACCATAAATATCTATTTTGTTTATTTGCGTATTTAAACTTAAACTAGATAATAATCCTAATAGTCCACTTATATTTTGTATACTTAGTTCCGTAATTATGATTTTTGTAATTTGACTAATTTTCACTTTTTTCTTCGCTAATGTATGCTGACAACCCTCAGAACAATTAAATAGCCATATTTGTCCTAGTTGATCTAGTTTCATCAAGAAACTTGAAACATTTAATAAATATGGAGATATAAATAAATACTTTTGTCTTAAATTAGTGATTTCCACAAAATTATATTCAGAATCCTCAAAATAAACCTAATATTTTTTGATCGCTACTTAAGAATTCGTTTCACTATCAGAATTTACATCCTTAGATAAATAAACATAACTATTCGATTTCGCAGTAAAAATAGATTTTGCTAAAGATATTGCTTGTTTAGATGCATAAAAAGCTTTACGCTTCCAATTAGATTTTCTTGAACGTGTTTTGGATTTTGAGGTGCGCTTTTTAGGAACAGCCATAATATAAAATTCTCACAATAAATAAAAAAGTCAATATGTTTACTTCGTATTTCTTAAAACTCAAATTATTATAGGGAAAATAATATTCCCTATAAGTTAGCACAATTAAGACCCCATGCTGCGTAACTGCTGTAAAGCAGCTCTACCAATATTATATAAAGCCCAAGATGCTGCTGCTAAAACAGGAATTAATACCACTAGTAATCTTTTATCCATATATTGAGATACCTTTATTTCCAATATTATAATATTTTCAGAAAGTTATCAATAAAAACTTCCTCTAATATATTGTACCAATACAATTACCTTATAAATGAAAATATTTTACGAAAAATTGCAAAACTCACAAATTTACATGAAAAATATCTCTAATAATTAGTTAAATAAAACAAAAAAATACATATGAGAGATTTACCCTTCACATTAGACCAACTACGTATTTTAAAAGCAATAGTGAAAGAAGGCAGTTTTAAAAAAGCTGCAGACAGTCTATACGTATCACAACCAGCTATTAGCTTACAAATACAAAATCTAGAAAAACAATTAAATATACCCATATTTGAAAGAAGTAATAAAAAAGCACGATTAACAGAAGGTGGTAACCTTCTATTAAATTACAGCAGTAGAATTCTTGCATTATGTGAAGAAACTTGCCGCGCATTAGAGGATTTACAAAACTTACAAGGTGGCACACTAGTGATTGGAGCCAGTCAAACTACAGGTACCTACTTAATGCCAAGATTAATTGGTTTATTTAGACAAAGATATCCTCAAGTTAATGTACAGTTACAAGTACATTCAACAAGATTAATATCATGGAGTGTAGCTAATGGTCAGGTAGATCTAGCAGTTATTGGAGGGGAAGTACCTAATGAACTTAAAGACATTCTACAAATAACTTCTTATGCTGAAGATGAACTAGCTCTGATTTTGCCTACATCTCACATATTCGCAAAAAGTTCAAATATTCAAAAAGAAGATTTATATAGGCTACGATTTATAGCATTAGATACACAATCAACTATTCGTAAAGTAATTGAGAAAGTATTAAGCGAACACGACATTGATAGTAGCAGATTTAAAATTGAGATGGAATTAAATTCAATAGAAGCAATTAAAAATGCTGTCCAATCAGGACTAGGTGCTGCTTTTGTTTCTGTTTCTGCTATTGCAAAAGAACTTGAACTAGGTATTTTACACTGGGCAAAAATCGAAAATGTAACAATCAAACGTATGCTATCAATTATTATTAATCCTAATAGATATAAATCTAGGGCAACAAGAACCTTTAGTAAAGAGATTTTAACATTATTTGTTACACCACCAAAATAACAAAATGGGATCAAGAATTATAATCATCAATAGTAACCAAGGAATTGTTCATCTGTAATCGAGAAGACATAAAACTACCTTTAATTGCATAATTAGTGCGAAGTTTTAACCAATCAATAAACTTAGGATTCAATGAAACGATTGCTACTGAAGGTTTTATAAGTTGATTCTTAATAATTCTCAAGTCCGGAGAATTTAAAAACGATAAATTAGCTGTTAAACAAAAGTCAATATCTTTTTCAAGATTATTATAATGCCGAATCCTCTCTCTTAAAATTTCTTCAATAGGTTCTTGATACAAGAAAAAATCTCGAGTTGCTATAAGAAAATAATGACGTATCATAAGCTCACTAATATTATTAATAATGTCAATATTATACAGTAATATGATCAAAATATTATTCACACTCAAACGATATTTATATAAAATCATATGATTATCTACTGGCCAAATGCACAAAGCATAGATCTAAACTTAGCTGTTGCTGAACTATTTGTACAAACATATCAAAAATTTTCGGGATCTCTTTATAATCATACGAATACAAAGTTACCAATAGATGTATTGGATCAATATGCTAAAAAACAATTACTTATAGAAACCTTAATAGAGTTAGAAGTACTTATATTAGACATAACTGAAATAAACTTAAACCCTAACAATATAAAACAATTAAATGATAAAATCATATATGATATTATTGATAAGACTATGAGCAGTTTTATTAACAAATTAGCATTTAAGCAAAAAAATTGTATCGTCAATTATTATAGTAACTATAATCAGTTATTTTTTAATGAGCATAAAACTTTAATATACTACCTACTACTATATTTAATTTTTGGATCAAATGCAATCGATAAGAACAAATTTCCTTTCTACAATCTTAAAACACCTTTCAGTCATGTAAAACTATTATTTGAAAATGCAATTATACAAATTAGCAATATTATTGCTTTTAACTTATTAGAAAACTATTCATCTATAAAAGCAATTTATGAGTTTCTTACTTTAAATAATATATGTAATAAAAAGTATAAATCAATACGATTGCTATCAAATTTTCGCAACAATTTAATTAACTACAATTGGATTAACAAATACATATACTATCCACAAAATATTTATTGCTCTAATTATCAAATCTTATTTGTAAGCTCACAAAAGATTATTTATAAAAATATTTATATCAATAGAATATCTGATTACTTGAAGTTATCTAAAATTCAACTAGTCTCAGTACTTTACTTAGAAATACAAGACTTTGTTGTACCTAAAATCAATAATTTAATTATTCTTTTAGGTAAACTAATCATATATATTTTAGGAGAATTAATTAGTAAAATCATTAAAATATGCTCAACCGCTGTAATTCAAAAAATAAACGAAAATAAACGCTAATTTATATTTTCACTAATATAAACTAATCAAAAAAAGAATTATGATTAGTAGTATTAAATACATACTGATAAATTAAATAACTTAATAATGACTAATGTAATAAACAATAATTTAGAGATACTGAGAAAAATTGCTAACCTAGAAGATTACTTTTCAATTAATCAACAAATAGAACTCGTTAAACAAATTAGTGAAGATCAATTCGAAGCGTTTAATTTACTTGAATTCCTAATCGAAAGAAGAATAAGAAAAACTACTAAATTATCCTACATAGATGGGATTATTTTTAAATCCCTTTATAATTCACAAATAATTAGTTTACAAGAAACAATTAATACTTATTTCAAAGAAGGAGTTGTACAATTAGAATCATCCAATAATATTAACTATAATCCTCTTTTTCAATCTTTAATATCTAATAACTTCAGAGAAGCCAACTTTTTAACTCAAATATATTTGCAAGAATTAGCTGGTTTGAAAAAAAATAATAAACGTCAATGGCTATATTTCACTGATATTTTAAAGATTCCCTCTAAAGACTTGAAAACCATAGACACACTTTGGAGAATATACTCGGAAGGAAAATTTGGATTCTCTATACAGAAACAAATCTGGATATATAATAACAAAAATTGGGACAAGTTATGGCATATGATAGGATGGAAAGTTAACAATACTGCCGTGAGATATCCAAATGAATTTATATGGGACCATAAAGCACCAAAAGGACATTTACCTCTATTTAATCAACTAAGAGGCGTTCAAGTTATAGCTTCATTATTTAAGCATCCTGCACTGAAAAAATAAGCATTTAGCAAGAATTTTTTCTATTGAATTCAAGAAACTTTACATGACAACATAACATCTATAAAATGAGCAAACAAATACTCTGAATCATGAGGTCCAGGACTTGCCTCAGGATGATATTGAACAGAAAAACATGGCTTAGAATTATGTACTATACCAGCTATTGTATTATCATTTAGATTTAAATATGTAACATCAACTAAATTTTGAGGCAAAGTATTGGATGATACAACAAAACCATGATTCTGACTTGTAATATAAACTTGATTATATAAACCAGAAGGATGATTTAATCCTCTATGACCAAACTTTAACTTCCTAGTTTTACCTCCAAGAGACAAGCACATTAATTGGTGACCTAAACATATACCAAATATTGGAACATTCGAATTCATTAGCTGAAGAATTAGAACCTGTGCCAAGTTAATTGATGCTGGATCTCCAGGACCATTAGAGAGTAAAATACCATCTGGAGACTTACTCATTATAAAATCATAACTAGATAAAGCTGGTACAATAGTAATATTACAACCATAAGTACTTAAACGCCTTATAATATTAAGCTTAACACCAAAATCTAAAACTATAACATGCAAAGATGTTGCATTTTTTACTTTTTCACCCATGTATTGTATTCTTGGTAATATTTCAGATGTATATTGATAAGATTTACTAGTAGTAACTTCACTAATTAAATCAAGACTTTGTAAGGACTTAAAAGAAGATACTTTCTTCGAGAGTTCTACTGAGCTCAATTTATTAGTTGTAATACAACCAATCATAACACCTTTATTACGCAAATATTTAGTCAGATATCTTGTATCTATACCGAAAATATGAGGTATTTTTTTATCAACTAAATATTGAATTAAGGATATTTCACTTCGCCAATTATTGGGAGTTAGACAAAGATTTTTTGTAATTACCCCTTTAACATAAGACTGATTAGACTCCATATCTTCAATATTGATACCCGTATTACCTATTTCTGGATAAGTAAACAGAATTATTTGATTACAATAACTAGGATCAGTTAAGACTTCTTGATATCCAGTCATACCTGTATTAAAAACAACTTCACCTGTTGATATAAAAGAATGAGCGAAAGACCAACCTTTACAAAATATTCCATCTTCCAACTGTAAAAAGGAAGGATAAGCTTTAGGTATCATATATATTTATATTATATAAAATATAAATAGATAGTTGTATAAAATACTCATACAGACTATCTATTATGAATAGTAGACGCAATCAAATTATAATTAATGATTTATTGATAATAATCAATTATTCCCAACCTTGCTCAGATTGACTTAAAACATAATTAGCAACATTATCAATATCTTCATCTGCTAATTTTCCACCAAATGCAGGCATAGCATTTTTACCATTCTTGACTTGTGTTGTTATAGCAATAACACTATTCATGCCATTATCTTCTAAAATATCCTTTTTTAAAGTCTTCTCTGGCACTATAACATTATTCCCACCTGAATGGCATGCTGAACAGTTTGCTGAAAATATTTGTTCACCCGCTTGTAAGTCAGCTGCACGAACTTCTGAAAATGAGTTGGATAAAAACACAGTTACTAAAACTAGTAAAACTATTACAGACTTTCTCAATTTTTTCTCCTTATAAGTAACAATAATAAAACTTCTTATGTGTAGTCACAATAAAGTATAAATGATTAACCCAATACTATAACAAATTGATCATAATATTTTAATAATAAATTTTTCCTCCACCCCATTTTTCAGATACTATCTTAGGCTGAATTAATATATGTCCAGCTATAGCAAACAAATCTTCATCAGTTAAATTACGCATCTTAGGAAAGATTTCTGCACTTTTTATACTTGGATGCAATTCTGAAATATATGATTCACCATCATAACTTGTCGGATTTTTCATATAATCTATTAAACCACTCATATGATCTCTAGATGGAGTAGCCAAACTTAAAGATTCGGGATCTAGTCCTATATTAGGATTTGTTTTTGTGATACCACCATTATGACATTGTGCACATGTATTATTAAATAGACGTTTACCTCTTTTCACCTGCTCAGGTGTTAATATAACTGTTTGACCATCTTGCTCTAACTGAACAGTTCTCGTGAACTCATCTAATTCTAACGCAGCAACACGTTCAGAAAATAATAAAAACGATAGAACAGTAAAACTAAAAAGAAAAAGGACTTTTTTACGCATAATTTACCTCAGTATAGTTTAAATTTTTTGAAAAAAATTTTTCATATATTTTTGAATCACAAAAATCATTAATTCTATTGATAAATAGAGTGATTAATGACTATATTATCCATATATTTCGAAATACATAACTAATATTTTCAAACAACGTAGATAATTTTAAGATCCGTTAAGGATAATAAAAATTTAAGATTTGCATCAGTCTTAATTTTAACTGTGTCCTTGGCACAATTAAATCAATAAAACCATGATGAAATAAATACTCAGATGTCTGAAAATTATTAGGCAAATCTTGACGAATAGTTTGCTCAATAACTCTACGCCCAGCAAAAGCAATTAAAGCATTTGGCTCTGCAATTATTAAATCACCTAACATCGCAAAACTCGCTGTAACACCACCAGTTGTTGGTGATGTTAAAATTGAAATATATAATAATCCTGACTTTTTATGCTTTTGAAGAGCAGAAGAAACTTTAGCCATTTGCATTAGACTTAACATCCCTTCTTGCATTCTAGCTCCACCAGAGGCACAAATAATAACAATAGGCAATTTATATATAGTTGCAAATTCAATTAAACGCGTCAGTTTTTCTCCTACGACTGAACCCATACTACCGCCCATAAAACGAAAATCCATAACTCCAAGAGCAATAGATATTTTGCCTATTTTACCTAATCCAGTTTGCACAGCATCATTTAAGCCCGTCTTAACTTTCATGTCTTCCAATCTCTTACCATAAAGTTTTTGATCAGAAAAACCTAATGGATCGGTAGAAGATAAATTACTATTTAGAGGTTCCCAGGAACCTATTTCAAGAATTTGCTGTATCCTATCCTGACTTGAAGTAGGAAAATGATGAACGCATTGTGGACAAACTTTGAAATTTTTTTTTAATGTTTTATGGTACATTAATAAACCACATTTATCACATTTAATCCATAAACCGTCTGGTATTTTCAAATTTAACTTTTTAATATTTTTTTTAGCAACTATGTTGCGTTTTACAAGCAACCAATCAGACAAGGACATTTTAGATTTCATCTATATACAGTCAACTATCAAATTTTATTTTACAAAAGCTTTATACACTAGTTTCTAATAGTCTTATCTTTTTGGCTCACAAAAAAAAGTGCTGCAGTAATTGGTACAACAACAATTACTGCTCCTAAAATTAAACTATTTAAAAAATTAGATAATGATGAAGTCATTAGTCTTAACCTACTATATTAATTTATAAACCTCTGATTAACTAATCAGATCATAAATTTCTAGAAATAACTAGAAAATTCATAACTATATTATGATAGAAATTATTAATCAGTGTACTGTATCTTCATATTCTATAATATAAAAATATCAAACTTGCCATTTTAGAATAATAGTTCCCCAGGTCAAGCCAGCACCAAAGCCAGATAAAACTATTAAATCACCATGATTAATTTTATAATCTTGAATAGCTTCATCTAAAGCTAATGGTATAGAAGCCGCAGAAGTATTACCATATTTTTCCAAGTTAGAAATTACCTTTTTTTTTGGTATCATTAATCTAGAAGCAACAGCATTTAAAATACGTGCATTTGCTTGGTGCAATAATAACCAATCAATTTGATCAACAGATAAATTTAAAGAATCTAAACAATGTTGAATGCTTTGAGGCACCTTAGAAACAGCAAATTTATAGACTTCCTTTCCATTCATTGTAATAACATTAAACTTTCCTTGCATACTTGACATAAATACATTTTCTTGATGCTTATCAAGTTCATAATGAATATTTAATTGGTTAAACTTTTGACCATTTGTGTTTAAATGAAAACCCAAAATATTATTACTAATTAAGGATGAAGATTGTAAAATAGCAGCACCTGCTCCATCACCAAATAAAATACAGGTTCTTCTATCTGACCAGTCAGTCCATTTAGATAAAACATCTGCTCCCACAACTAATACATTAGAATAATTACCATTTTGAATAAATTGTGCTGCTGTCACCATTGCAATTATAAAACCTGAGCAAGCTGCTGTAATATCAAATGCTACAGCATTATTAGCTCCTAATTTAGCTTGTAATTGACTTGCACTACCAAATAAATCATTTGGTGTTGATGTAGCTAAAATAATTAAATCTATATCTATAGCGTTTAGATTAGTTTTTTCTAAAGCTTTCAAAGAAGCTATAGATGCTATATCTATTAAAGAATTATTATTAGATAATATTCTTCTCTCTTTAATGCCTGTTCTACTAAAGATCCATTCATCTGATGTATTGACAATATTACTAATAACTTGATTACTTATACATAAATTGGGTACAGCAGAGCCTGTCGCAAGTAGCTTAACTCCTTGCGTAATTGATGATTTCATGTCAATCTTGAAATGCAGTTAAATTATAAAATTAATTATTGATATTTAAATATTATTTGATTTTTTCAGAATCTATAGAGTAAATAAATATAAAACCCGGAAAGTTAACTACATATAAGTTAACTAAATTGCTGCTACTTTCCAGTCCTGACAAATTTTAGTTTTTATATTGATAGCTTTCCGAGTCTAGGAGAATTATATCACCATATAGATTGCGACACAACTATTTTTTAAAAAAAGATGAAATGTCAAAAATTAAGACATACCTTGAATAATAAAATCGAAATATGGTGCAATTATTTGGCAATCTTCAAAGGACAAAAGATCTAGAGTAGCTTCTTTCAAGCACTGTATTGAATCTATCATCCCTAAAATAGGAACACCTAAAGAATTATACATTTCTTTTACTCCAATTAAACCAATTTTTTCAATTGATTGTTTATCTCCTGCTAAAATAGCATATGTAATAAGACGCAAATACCATCCATAATCACGCAAACACAAAGATCTTTTGCGAGAACCTTCTGCATTACCTCCTGGCGCAATATATTCAGGATAAATTTGAAAGATAGCTTTACTAGCTTTTTGCACAATATTTAACTCTTGATCTCTTAAAAAAAGACTAAGACGAATTCTATTTTCGCCAGTTTCTAAATAACTCTTTATTGATTGTAACTCTCCAATCGTTGGATAACGTAATTCATTATCTGACTCTAAAATTATCTGGCTAATTAAACTCATACTTTTTATAATTTGTTATTTAATCTTAGTATATTTTATATTAACAAAATTTATAAAAACAATCAAAAAAACAAGCTTATAAAGTATAAACTTATTAAGCTTGTTTAACAAAAGATATAAATTATTTAGATATCTTAAAAGTAAAAATATAGTACATCAGGAAAAAAACGATTTATTTCAATAATTAGACCTGCTGTAAAAGTTAGCCAAATAAAAGCTACAACGGGAACAGTTGATAAATACTTAATTAAATTATTGTCCATATGAAATCTCTAATTATAAATACAAAACAATAGACATACGAAATTAACGTGGTGAAACTGTAATATCTTCATTGTCAACTAAAAGCTTCCCACTAGTAAACTCTTGCCATGCCGCTAAAGGCCAAGTGAAACCTGATGCTGAAAACTTAAGAGCTAATGGTACATCAATTATTATTTCTTTTTCTATAGGTTTTTTAGTGTTAGAAACAGCCTGTAAATAACCTCTGCCAACCCATCCAATCCAACCGGTAATATAAATAAAAAGTAAACCTGGAAAAACAAATTCTCCTGCATGATTCCATCGACCATCCGTGACAAGATGAGGTAATCCATCTGAACCACATAATAAGCCTGCTTTCCCATATTTCTCAAAACGCATTTTTGTTTTATCTATTTGCTTTTGCAGAGCTAAAAATGGAGGTGTTGATGGTTCATATTTAGATAAACGTACTTCCAATTTACTCACACTATTATTAAGACGCTTTGCAAATGATTTAGATTCCCTACAAGGCTCTAATCCTGCAACATCAGCATTAGAGACAACTGGTTGTACAAATAAAATACAAAAAGCTATTAAGCAAATCATAGATAATTTTTTCAAAATTCATACTCCTATTATAAATACTAAACATATATATAACAAATTGTTGCTTATTTTTTAATCATTCATTATCAGTTATACAACAAGATAATAGTATATATTATATAATTTATGTATATGTAGTAACATTTATTGAATATAATTTAATACTATCAAAAATTACAATAATTAAGCAGAATGACCTTTTGGAAAATTTTATGGCAAAAAAAAATTAATATCTCAATTAATCAACATAAGAATAGTGAGTACGACTATCAAAATGATATCATAATTCAAGATTTTAATTACAAAAATGATAAAGTACCAATTTTTTTAAGTAAAAACAAAAGAATAGATCTATATGAGCTTGAACAACTATGTGATACTGTTGGTTGGGTACGTAGACCTTTGAAAAAAGTTAAAACTGCCATAGAACATAGTTTTTTAACTGTTTCACTATTTTATAAAAATAACAATCAAACAAAAATGATTGCTTTTGCAAGAGCTACTTCAGATAATACATTTAATGCAACTATCTGGGATGTTGTTGTACATCCAGAATTTCAACGAAAAGGACTCGGAAAAATTTTAATTAAGGAAGTAATAACAGAACTCCGTTATTCTGATATTAATACCATTACATTGTTTGCTGATCCACAAGTTATAAATTTTTATAAAAATCTAGGATTTATTCCTGATCCTGATGGTATCAAAGGAATGTTTTGGTATCCAAATTAAATAACTATATAGACAAAACGACTAAAAGTTTATATAGTTATAATAAGTTCAACGGGATATAGCGCAGCTTGGTAGCGCGCCTGCTTTGGGAGCAGGATGTCGCAGGTTCAAATCCTGCTATCCCGATTTTTCAATCTAGTAACTTTTAAATTAGCTATTCTATTATCAGGTTCATAAGATAATATTGAATTGTAAGATTCTATTGCTGATACATAATTATTTTGTAATTCATAAACCTTTGCTAAATTTTGTAATGCAACTAAATAATTATTTTTTATACTTATTGCTTCAATATAATATTTTTTAGCTAAATCATAATCCTTCATATTATAATAAATAAATCCAACTGTATTAAAATATTGATGACGATACTCTAAATCTACTTCTTTTACTGATTCTAATAATTTTAATGATTGAAACCATAACCTTTTCATTATTAGTATCTTCACAAAAAAAAATAATTGAGATAAATCGAAATCACTAGTTTTTTTTTATAAAATTCAAAATAATTACTTTCCAGCAAAATTAACTGGATAATTTGCCAAGTCATAATTAATGAAAAAGGAATTAGAAAACACACAAGTAGTAGAAAATATACATTTGGAATAAAATCACGATGTAATTGTGCAATTGACAAAATTGATTTACCTAAAGAAAACATATAAGACTTATTTAATTATAATAAATATGATAAAATTGTGTACCAAACTGAAACTATATTGTAAAAAATAAATGAATAGATCATCAAATTATAGCACTAGTTATAAAAAAAATAAAACCTCCGGTTTTAGAAAATTTTCACAGAACCATAAGGGGCGTAAAATTCTAAGAAGAAGAAGAAAGAAAGGACGTAAAATTCTCTAAAACAATATACTAAATTTGATAATTAAAAAATATCCACAAGACTATTACAAAAATAGCCATCAATGTGGATTTTATTCAACAGCTAATTTAAACCTTAAAGTTCAAATCAGGCAAACTACTATTACGTCTTAGAGGACGAGTTACTAACTCTAAAACATCTTTAGCATTACTAAAGCCATGTATAGGAGAAAAGGTAAATTCTACAGACCATTTCGTATTAATACCACGAGCTTCAAGTGGATTAGCGTGAGCCATACCTGTAATGACTAAATCAGGTTTTAAATCTTGGATTCGATCAAGCTGATTATAATTATCTGGTTTTTCAACAATTTTAGGCATCATTACACCATTTTTTTGACATGTCGCCTGTAGAAATTCTAATTCAGCTTTTTGATAACGTTTATCCATGTAAGGTATACCTATCTCATAAACAATCATGCCACAATTAACTAAAAACCTAGCTAAAGAAACTTCCAATAAATTATCACCCATAAAGAATACAGATTTCCCCTTAAGCAATTCAGTGTATTCTTTTAAATTTGACCAAATATTCTTTTCTCGTTCTTCTAATCCCTTTGGCTTTAATCCAAAAACATCACAAATTTTTTCAATCCATGCACGAGTACCATCTGGACCAATCGGAAAAGGAGCTACTATAAGTTTTGCTTTTCTTCTGCGCATTAAAGTTGTTGCTGTACGACTTAAAAAAGGATTTACTCCGACTACATAATCACCTGGACAGATATTTGGCAAATCCACATAATTGGAGGATGGAAGCCATCCAGCAACATCTATTCCTTGATTGGTCAATTCCAAAGTTAGCTGCTTATTCACAAAATTTGGTAAAGAACCAAAGATGATTAATGGTTTTTGACTATTTTGACTATCACTATTGTTAGAATAGTGATTAAATTGCAACTGTGTACATCTTTGTGCCAAAGCAGCTAAAACTGTATCTTCACCTTGAGTAAATGCATAATCTAAACCATTAGCTCTAGCAACCACGATAGGTACATTTAACTCCGATTCTAATTTGGGAGCAATACCTTCTAAATCCATTTTAATAATTTCAGTTGTACAAGTACCTATCCAAAAAATCACACTTGGATTTCTGTCTTTTTTTATTTGCATACATAGACGTCTGAGCTCTTCATAATCATTTAATTGAGCAGAAATATCACCTTCCTCTAATTCTGCCATCGCGTAACGCGGTTCTGCAAATATCATAACACCCATGGCATTTTGTAAAAAATAACCACAAGTTTTTGTTCCTATTACTAAAAAAAAGCTATCTTCAATTTTTTGATACAGCCAGGACACACAACTAATCGGACAAAAAGTATGATAATTTCCTGTCTCACATTCAAAAGTTAAATTATTAACTTGTTTCAGTTCTTTTATAGAAGTCATCTTATATCAGGTTACCTATTATTTTATTTATTCAATTATCATTAAATCTAAATTTTTACTCATATTAGATGTTAGCAAGTCTGTTTTTGAAGTAGGATTAAGATAAAAATCTGACAATAAACTAAATAATTCTCTATCTGCAGATTCTTGAGGAATTACACCTTCTGGCTGTGCAATTAATTGATCAGCAATATTTAAATAATAATCACAAACATAAGATAAAGAAGTGTCCTGTTCAGCCATTTCAAACAAAGTTTTACCTTTTACTCGAGAAACTCTAATATCTTCAATTAAAGGTAATATCTCTAATATTGGCATTGGTACACAGTCAATATACTTATCAATTAAGTCTCTTTTCGAAGTTCTATTACCAATCAGACCAGCTAATTTCAATGAATGAGTACGGGCTTTTTCTCTCACAGATGCAGCAATTCTATTTGCTGCAAATAATGCATCAAAACCATTATCCGTAACAATTAAACAGTAATCTGCATAATTTAAAGGAGCCGCAAATCCGCCACACACTACATCACCTAAAACATCAAATAATATAATATCATACTCATCAAAAGCGTTTAACTCTTTTAACAATTTAACTGTTTCTCCAACTACATAACCTCCACAACCTGCACCAGCAGGTGGACCACCAGCCTCAACACAATCAACATTACCGTACCCCTTATAAATTACGTCTTCTGGCCATACATCTTCATAATGATAGTCTTTTGATTGCAACGTATCAATAATAGTAGGTATTAAAAACCCTGTTAAAGTGAACGTACTATCATGCTTAGGATCGCAACCTATCTGAAGAACTTTTTTACCTCTCAAAGACAACGCAACAGAAATATTACAGCTGGTAGTTGATTTACCTATACCGCCTTTACCATAAACAGCTAATTTCATAATTTATTTCCTGAACAAGTCTAATTATAAAGACTATTCTAAAACAAAGAACTAAGTAATATAAAAAGTTTTGTATATTATATGAATGTAACACAAATTTGAATTAAGTCCTGACATCGAGCTACGTTCCCAAGAAGCTTCCTTCTTAGTATTATCGCCGCTGTAGCATTTAACAACCGAGTTCGAGATGGGTCGGAGTGGATCTACTACGCTATAAACGTCAAAACATAGGACTATTTGAATATTAATATATTATACTTTTTAAGTTTTTGATCTGTTAGTACATCTCAGCTGAATACATTACTATACTTACACTTAATGCCTATCGAACGGTTAATCTTACCGTGATCTTCACTGTTATTACAGAAAGAGTACTCATCTTGAGGCCAGCTTCCCACTTAGATGCTTTCAGCGGTTATCTGATCCGCACTTGGCTACCCAGCGTTTACTGTTGGCACAATAACTGGTACACCAGAGGTGCGTCTCTCCCGGTCCTCTCGTACTAAGGAGAGCTTCTCTCAATACTCTAACGCCTACACCGGATATGGACCGAACTGTCTCACGACGTTCTGAACCCAGCTCGCGTACCGCTTTCATGGGCGAACAGCCCAACCCTTGGGACGTACTACCGCCCCAGGATGCGATGAGCCGACATCGAGGTGCCAAACCTCCCCGTCGATGTGAACTCTTGGGGGAGATCAGCCTGTTATCCCTAGAGTAACTTTTATCCGTTGAGCGACGGCCCTTCCACTCGGTACCGTCGGATCACTAAGGCCGACTTTCGTCTCTGCTCGACTTGTAGGTCTTGCAGTCAAGCTCCCTTATGCCTTTACACTCTACGACTGATTTCCGACCAGCCTGAGGGAACCTTTGCGCGCCTCCGTTACTTTTTAGGAGGCGACCGCCCCAGTCAAACTGCCCACCTGGAACTGTTTTTTGGCCAGTTAATGGCGTTCAAAATTAGAAGTCTAGTTTATCAAGAGTGGTATCTCACTATTGGCTCTTATATATCCGCAAACATATTCTCTTAGCCTCCCACCTATGCTGCGCAAAATAAACCCGAATTCAATCCCAAGCTACAGTAAAGCTTCATAGGGTCTTTCTGTCCTGGTGCAGGTAGTCCGCATCTTCACAGACAAGTCTATTTCGCCGAGTCTCTCTCCGAGACAGTGCCCAAATCGTTACGCCTTTCGTGCGGGTCGGAACTTACCCGACAAGGAATTTCGCTACCTTAGGACCGTTATAGTTACGGCCGCCGTTCACCGGGGCTTCAGTTATCAGCTTCGTCTTACGACTAACCAATTTCCTTAACCTTCCGGCACTGGGCAGGCGTCAGCCCCCATACATTGTCTTACGACTTCGCGGAGACCTGTGTTTTTGCTAAACAGTCGCTTGGGCCTGGTTATTGCAACCCTACAAGGGTACCCCTTCTCCCGAAGTTACGGGGCCATTTTGCCGAGTTCCTTAGAGAGAGTTATCTCGCGCCCCTTAGTATTCTCTACTTACCTACCTGTGTCGGTTTAGGGTACAGGTATGTATTATTTATAATATTACAAGCTTTTCTAGAAAGTATGACATCAATCACTTTAGTACCTTAGTACTTTGTATTCACTCTTTAGCTCAAGAAGTTTTAGTCTTCTATCATCACCTTATAAGTTTAAACCGGTAACCAACATCCGGATGATTTAGCCTTCTTCGTCCCTCGATATTAATAATACACAGTACAGAAATATTAATCTGTTATCCATCGACTACGCTTTTCAGCCTCGCCTTAGGACCTGACTCACCCTCCGTGGACGAACCTTCCAGAGGAACCCTTAGGTTTTCGGGGCATTGGATTCTCACCAATGTTTTCGCTACTCAAGCCGACATTCTCACTTCTGCTTTGTCCACGTCCGCTCACGCTAACGCTTCAAACTAATACAGAACGCTCCCCTACCGATGTAAACATCCCACAGCTTCGGCAAAATACTTAGTCCCATTCATTTTCGGCGCGGAATCACTTGACCAGTGAGCTATTACGCACTCTTTAAAGGATTGCTGCTTCTAAGCAAACCTCCTGGCTGTCTATGCAATTTCACTTCCTTTATCACTTAGTATATATTTAGGGGCCTTAGCTGGTGGTCTGGGCTGTTTCCCTTTTGACAATGGAGCTTATCCCCCACAGTCTCACTGATTGACTACACACTTAGTATTCAGAGTTTGCATCGATTTGGTACCGCTCTCGCAGCCCGCATCGAAACAGTGCTTTACCCCTAAGCTTAAGCACCAATCGCTGCGCCTCAACGCATTTCGGGGAGAACCAGCTAGCTCCGGATTCGATTGGCATTTCACCCCTAACCACAGCTCATCCGCTGATTTTTCAACATCAGTCGGTTCGGACCTCCACTTAGTATTACCCAAGCTTCACCCTGGCCATGGCTAGATCATCCGGTTTCGGGTCTATAAATAGTGACTTACGCTCTATTAAAGCTCGCTTTCACTATGGCTTTGATATTCTTTATCTTAACCTGCCACTACCTATAAGTCGCCGGCTCATTCTTCAACATGCACGAAGTCAGACGATTAGTCGTCCTTCCACTGCTTGTAAGCTTACGGTTTCATGTTCTATTTCACTCCCCTCCCGGGGTTCTTTTCACCTTTCCCTCACGGTACTGTTACACTATCGGTCATTCAGGAATATTTAGCCTTACGAGGTGGTCCTCGTTGATTCATGCGGAATTTCACGTGTCCCACATTACTCGGGATTCAGCTTAAGTTATATTAACTTTCAATTACAGGATTATCACCTTCTACGATATATTATTCCAAATATTTCATTTAGTCTTTATAATCTCTATTAGCTGTCCCACAACCCCACTAGAACTTATTCTAATGGTTTAGGCTGATCCCGTTTCGCTCGCCGCTACTAAGGGAATCGCTTTTGCTTTCTTTTCCTTTAGCTACTAAGATGTTTCAGTTCGCTAAGTTTGCTCTTTTCTACTTATATATTCAGTAGATAGTTCATGAAGTTTCCTCATTCGGGGACCTCCGAGTCAAAACTTACTTCCAGCTCGTCGAAGAATTTCGTTGGTAGTCACGCCCTTCATCGCTTCTGAATGCCAAGGTATCCACCGTAAGCTCTTACTTACTTAATCAAGTTTTTCTATATTATTTCAAATAGTTCTAATAATATTTTTTTTGTGGAGATAAGCGGACTCGAACCGCTGACATCTGCCTTGCAAAAGCAGCACTCTACCAACTGAGTTATATCCCCTTAATTTATCTTTGGGCTATCATGGATTTGAACCAAGGACCTCACCCTTATCAGGGGTGCGCTCTAACCAACTGAGCTAATAGCCCATAATTAACGATCTTAGGATAAAAATATTCCCTAAAAGGAGGTGATCCAGCCGCACCTTCCAGTACGGCTACCTTGTTACGACTTCACCCTAGTCACTAGCTCTACCTTAGGCGCCCCCCTCCACAAGGGTTAGGGTAACGACTTCGGGCGTAGCCAACTTCCATGGTGTGACGGGCGGTGTGTACAAGGCCCGGGAACGGATTCACCGCCGTATAGCTGACCGGCGATTACTAGCGATTCCAGCTTCATGCAGGCGAGTTTCAGCCTGCAATCCGAACTTGGACTATGTTTATGAGATTAGCTTGTTTTTGCAAATTAGCAACTCTTTGTCATAGTCATTGTAGCACGTGTGTAGCCCAGGACATAAGGGGCATGCTGACTTGACGTCATCCTCACCTTCCTCCGGTTTGTCACCGGCAGTCTTTTTAGAGTCCCCAACTTAATGATGGCAACTAAAAACGAGGGTTGCGCTCGTTGCGGGACTTAACCCAACATCTCACGACACGAGCTGACGACAGCCATGCACCACCTGTGTTCACGTTCCCTAAGGCACTTTATTTTTTCAAATAAATTCGTGACATGTCAAGCCCTGGTAAGGTTCTTCGTGTTGCATCGAATTAAACCACATGCTCCACCGCTTGTGCGGGCCCCCGTCAATTCCTTTGAGTTTCACTCTTGCGAGCATACTTCCCAGGCGGGATACTTAACGCGTTAGCTACGATACTGCACGGATCGATACGCGCAACATCTAGTATCCATCGTTTACGGCTAAGACTACTGGGGTATCTAATCCCATTCGCTCCCTTAGCTTTCGTCTCTGAGTGTCAGTAATGGCCTAGTAAAGCGCTTTCGCCACTGGTGTTCTTCCCAATATCTACGCATTTCACCGCTACACTGGGAATTCCCTCTACCCTTACCATACTCTAGTCTAATAGTTTCCACTGCTTTCTCAAAGTTGAGCTTTGATATTTAACAGCAGACTTATTGAACCACCTACAGACTCTTTACGCCCAGTGATTCCGGATAACGCTTGCATCCCCCGTATTACCGCGGCTGCTGGCACGGAGTTAGCCGATGCTTATTCTTTAGGTACCGTCAAATTTTCTTCCCTAAAAAAAGAGGTTTACAACCCACAGGCATTCTTCCCTCACGCGGTATTGCTCCGTCAGGCTTTCGCCCATTGCGGAAAATTCCCCACTGCTGCCTTCCGTAGAAGTCTGGGCCGTATCTCAGTCCCAGTGTGGCTGATCATCCTCTCAAACCAGCTACTGATCGTCGCCTTGGTAGGCTTTTACTCTACCAACTAGCTAATCAGGCATGAGCTCATCTTCGGGCGGATTGCTCCTTTCACTGTTAAGCATATGGGGCATTAGCAGTCGTTTCCAATTGTTATTCCCCTCCCAAAGGCAGATTCTCATGTATTACTCACCCGTCCGCTACTAAAGCATAAGCTTTCGTTCAACTTGCATGTGTTAGGCATACCGCCAGCGTTCATCCTGAGCCAGGATCAAACTCTCCATTGTATCCAGAATAGTTTATTTTCGAATTTTTTTCTTTTATTAGTTTTTTACTTCTAATTAGCAATTAAGATACTTGTTTATTAAACTGTTGTCAACCCCTAAAATCAAAAATAGCTTAATATATTTTTATAGGATCTTTGAATAGACCAAATAAATAAAATATAGAACTATATTATTGAGTCAATTCCATCGCTTTTCAAAAAAATTTGTATGATTAGTGTACAAAATAGGATAATTTGAGATTCTTAAATTTAGAAATAAAAAGTAAATAATTATAGGATCAATAAAAATTTTAAGAGAAAAGTCTTATTAGCTATAACAAACTTGTTTTTATTTATTAAATCAACATAAATAAATATTTGATATTATTAAGATATGTTGATAAAGGAGAGCCAAGCATTGGAAGATCAAAAAGAAAAAATACTTATTGTAGATGATGAAACAAGCATTCGAAGAATATTAGAAACAAGACTATCTATGATTGGATATAATGTAGTTAGTGCTGCAGATGGTGAAGAAGCATTAATCACTTTCAGAAAAGAATATCCGAACTTAGTCGTTCTAGATGTTATGATGCCTAAACTAGATGGCTATGGAGTATGCCAAGAGCTACGTAAAGAATCTGATGTCCCTATTATTATGCTAACAGCCTTAGGTGATGTTTCTGACAGAATTACAGGTCTTGAGTTAGGAGCAGATGACTATGTTGTAAAGCCTTTCTCCCCAAAAGAACTTGAAGCAAGAATAAGATCTGTACTACGTCGAGTAGATAAAATAACAATCAATAATGGTATACCTAGCTCAGGTATCATTAATATAGGATTTTTAAAGGTTGACACAAATAGACGTCAAGTATATAAACATAACGAAAGAGTTAGGTTAACAGGTATGGAATTTAGTTTACTGGAACTATTAGTAAGTAAAGCTGGTGATCCTTTTTCTAGGTCTTCTATTCTTCAAGAAGTTTGGGGCTATACACCTGAAAGACATGTTGATACACGTGTTGTTGATGTACATATATCAAGACTAAGAGCTAAACTAGAAGATGATCCAAGTAACCCTGATTTAATATTAACTGCAAGAGGAACTGGATATTTGTTTCAAAGAATAACTGAAAAAAAATAAAAGTAACAAAATTGAGACAATTAATTATAAAATCGGGATTAATATTCATTTAGTATTGTACAATATAATTTAAATATTAAGTCAACTTAGAGAACTATAAAAAGATAATTAGATAAGTAAATACACTTTTTTATAAAAAATATTTATAATTACAGTAACCGTAAAGAAAAGTAAAGTTATGCTCAATTCTTTATTTTGATTAACTTGCTTTATTAATTTAATACAACTATTAAGCGCACTCTGGAGAGTTTACTTATGACTATAGCAATTGGACAAGAAAAAACCCGTGGATGGTTTGATCTTATCGACGACTGGGTAAAAAGAGACCGCTTTGTTTTTGTTGGATGGTCTGGTCTTCTTTTATTTCCATGTGCTTATCTATCACTTGGCGGGTGGTTAACAGGCACCACTTTTGTAACTTCATGGTACACACATGGATTAGCAAGCTCATACTTAGAAGGATGTAACTTTTTAACTTCAGCTGTATCGACTCCAGCTAATAGTATGGGACACTCACTTCTACTACTATGGGGACCTGAAGCGCAAGGCGACTTTACACGTTGGTGTCAAATTGGTGGATTATGGGCATTTATAGCCCTACATGGATCCTTTGGATTAATTGGATTTTGTTTACGACAATTCGAAATAGCAAGATTAGTGGGTATACGCCCATATAATGCAATCGCTTTCTCTGGCCCTATTGCCGTATTCGTTTCTGTATTCTTAATGTATCCTTTAGGACAAGCCAGCTGGTTTTTTGCACCTAGCTTTGGTGTTGCTGCAATTTTTCGATTTTTACTATTCCTACAAGGATTTCATAACTGGACACTTAATCCATTTCATATGATGGGTGTTGCAGGAATTCTTGGTGGTGCTCTATTATGCGCTATACACGGTGCAACTGTTCAAAACACTTTATTCGAAGATGGTGATGCGGCAGACACATTTCGAGCATTCACTCCAACTCAATCTGAAGAAACCTATTCAATGGTAACTGCTAATAGATTTTGGTCACAAATTTTTGGAGTTGCTTTTTCCAATAAAAGATGGCTACACTTCTTCATGCTGTTTGTACCCGTAACAGGCATGTGGACAAGTGCATTCGGAATTGTAGGTTTAGCACTTAATTTAAGAGCTTATGATTTTGTCTCGCAAGAACTAAGAGCTGCAGAAGACCCTGAATTTGAAACATTCTACACTAAAAATATTTTATTGAATGAAGGTATACGATCTTGGATGGCAGCTCAAGATCAACCTCACGAAAACTTTATATTCCCTGAGGAGGTTTTACCACGTGGAAACGCCCTTTAATACAAATACTGATATCGGAGGAAGAGACCTTGAATCTACTGGATTTGCATGGTGGTCTGGTAACGCAAGATTAATCAATGTTTCTGGCAAGCTATTAGGTGCTCATGTAGCACATGCAGGTGTTATGGTATTTTGGACTGGTGCTATGACATTATTTGAAGTAGCTCACTTTGTACCAGAAAAACCTTTATATGAACAAGGATTCATTTTAATACCTCACTTAGCAACATTAGGATGGGGAGTTGGACCTGGAGGTGAAATAAATAATATTTATCCTTATTTTGTAGTTGGAGTTTTACACCTAATTTCTTCAGCTGTTTTAGGATTTGGTGGATTATACCATTCGATTATTGGACCAGATACATTAGAAGAGTCTTTCCCTTTCTTTGGTTATGACTGGAGAGATAAAAATAAAATGACTACAATACTAGGTATACACTTAGTACTATTAGGCATAGGATCTTTTCTACTAGTTATTAAATCCTTATTTATTGGTGGTGTATATGATACATGGGCACCTGGAGGTGGCGATGTAAGATTCATCAACAACCCAACACTTAATCCACTAATTATTTTTGGATATATCCTAAAATCTCCATTCGGAGGAGATGGCTGGATTGTTAGTGTTGATAATATGGAAGACCTAATTGGTGGACATGTATGGATAGGAGTTATCTGTATTGCAGGTGGCATATGGCATATATTAACTAAACCATTTGCATGGGCTAGAAGAGCATTTGTTTGGTCTGGTGAAGCCTATTTATCTTACAGTCTAGGGGCATTATCTATAATGGGACTAACTGCTTCTAATTATGTCTGGTATAATAATACGGCTTATCCAAGTGAATTTTATGGACCGACTGGACCAGAAGCTTCACAAGCTCAAGCATTTACATTCCTAGTAAGAGATCAAAGATTAGGAGCAAATGTAGCATCCGCGCAAGGACCGACTGGACTAGGTAAATATTTAATGAGATCGCCTAGCGGAGAGATTATTTTTGGTGGAGAAACAATGAGATTCTGGGATCTACGAGCACCTTGGGTAGAACCACTAAGAGGACCCAATGGATTAGATTTAAACAAAATAAAAAATGATATTCAGCCATGGCAAGAAAGACGTGCTGCTGAATACATGACTCATGCGCCTTTAGGATCACTAAACTCAGTTGGTGGTGTTGCAACAGAAATTAATTCATTCAATTATGTATCACCTCGCTCATGGTTAACAACTTCTCACTTTTTTCTTGGATTCTTTTTATTCATAGGTCACCTGTGGCATGCAGGAAGAGCAAGAGCTGCTGCTGCTGGATTTGAGAAAGGTATCAATAGAGAAAACGAAGCTGTTTTATCAATGAGACCACTAGATTAAAAACCATTGTCAATGGTAAAAACTATCCTTTTGATAAGGATAGTTTTTATTATTTATAAATCAACAGATCAATGAATTTACAAAAATTTTGATTCACTAATCACTAAAAACCTAATAATAATATAATCGGCTCAGAAGTAAAAAATTCAAAAATAAAAATAATCATAAAAGCTAACATAGCTAATCGACCATTCCAATTTTCTGCACCATACGTAAATCCCCATATCCACTGATTTCGCAAATTATTATACATAACTTTCCAACCTATATTGAAATAATTTATTATAGATTCTATACAATAAATAATAGAATAATGAAACTAAATATACACATATTATCACACCCTATAATTCAATACTTATCTAGTATTACAAAAGAAAAAAATTTACAATCAAATATCAAAAATCATACACTTAGGCAACTGGGATTATTTTTACTATACGAAACTATGAGAAACTGGCTCACAACTCATAAGTTAACAATAAAAACTATAAATGAGCACAAAAGTATCACCATAATAGACACTAAAGAATCGTATACAATTATTACAAATACAAACACCAATTTAAGTCTTATTCAAGAAATACAGTGCTTACTACCTAAATGCGACATAAACTTCATTCCTATTAAAATACTGGATTCTACAAACATATCTAACTTAGATCAAATAATAGAAATTATTCATCCATATCAAAAAATTATTATTATTTCATATAATATTAATACTCAATACATACTTAAGTTAATGCTCTACCTAACAGATATTCATAATGTTAAAATTCAACAAATTAGATTGATTGCCATAAATTGTACTACTGAAAATCTAATAAGTATAAGCAAGATTTATCCTAAACTTAACGTCTATACAACAGGAATAGAAAACAATGAAACAAGACGTTGACAACTTATTTCAAGAAATAATAAAAAACATGCTATCATAGTTGCTAAATAATAAATTAAACATAATGACTGCATACTTAACTTTGAAGTCTCAACATTAAGAATAGAATGAATATAATTACCAATTCTTTTAACCTGATTTTCACATCTATTGCTAATTTTTCTGAAATTTATCTAATTTTAATTCTATTCAAATTATCATTAGCCTGGTTTCCAACAGTTAATTGGTATAATGAACCTTTTTGTTCACTAAATAGATTGACAGATCCATATTTGCGATTATTTCGTGGAACAATACCCATGATTTTTGGTATGGATATGTCACCCATGCTTGGTATTATTTTCCTACAATGTCTCATGGTAATTTTCAATAACATTAGAATAGAATCCACTATATAACTTATTGACTACATACATCATAGGTAATACAATAGCGTAGCTAAATATAATAAGCAATTAAATTGTTATATAAAAATATATTAATTTATACATCAATCTTTCACTTAAAATACAATTACTAAATTTAACAAAAAAATTTATGCTAAAGATTCGTCTTAAAAGATATGGTAGAAAAAAGTATGCTATTTATAGAATCATTGTAATTGATAGCAGAAAACGTAGGGACGGAAAAGCTTTAGAAGAATTGGGTATTTATAACCCAATAACTAAAGAAACTAAAATAAATATTCAAAGAATAGAAACTAGAATAGCCAAAGGAGCTCAAGTTAGCTCTACAGTCAAAAATTTAATTAAAAAGATAAAACAAAGCTAGTCTACTAAATTCAATATAAAGGATCATACTGTTGAAAAAATTCACATTCAGAATATTATGGCTTGACAATAATGTCGCACTAGCTATTGATCATGTAGTTGGTCATGGCTATAGTCCACTAACTTCTTACTTTTTTTGGCCTCGTAACGATGCTTGGGTACAAATTAAAACAGAACTTGACTCGAAACCTTGGATTTCTGAAAACGATAAAATAGATTTGCTTAACAAAGCAACTGCTATTATTAATTATTGGCAAGAAAATGGTAAGACAAAATCTATATTAAAAGCACAAAATAAATTTCCAGAATTTATTTTTTGTGGAAATAGTTAAGATACATGCAATTAAAAAGAGAAGATTATTAGTCAATAAATTAATATGACTAATCATCTTCAATAACTATAATTAATAAAACAACAAAATTATGATAAGTATAAGATATGGAAATAAAAAAATACAAAATCTTTTAATATGCTTAGAATCATTAGATTTATATAATAAAGATGATACAAGCCGATATCTTAACAAAGAACTTAATAAAGTTAAAGATTCACATAAATATAAAAGAAAATGGTTAAATAAAAAAAATATCGAACAATACTGCGACCCTCAACAACTTATAACTTTAAATACTATTAATCAAATTATTTCTAGAAAAGACATACAAACTAAAATCGTAACTATCCTAACTAATTATTCTAAAACAACGATATCACAAAATTATAAACAAGAATTTTCAATAGCAGATCAATATCTCAATCGATTTATGTATAAATATCAAAATCATTATTGCTATAATTCAATTAATAATACTCATAAATACACAATAAAAAGTCAAGAAATACTTCGTATTGGAATAGTAAATCTTTATTTAATCTATAAAAGCGTGTCAAATGAAAGTACTCACTTTTTGTATCAATACTTAACCACAAATAAAAAAGTTAATAAAGACAAGCTAAACCTTTTCAGTTTCTAATTTATCAACTATAAGACATTCTGTTGTTAAAATCATAGAAGCTATCGATGCTGCATTCTGTAAAGCAGATCGTGCTACTTTTGCAGGATCAATAATACCTGCTGAATACATCTCAACGATTTCATTATTGTTAGCATCGTACCCTATAGCAAAATCTGTATTTTTCACTTTTTCCACTATTACAGAACCATTAGCACCTGTATTCTGTACTATTTTAGATAATGGCATAGATAAAGCTCTTTGAACAATTAAAGCGCCGGCCAATTCTTCAGAGACCAAATGATTCTTTGCCCATGTAGATAATTCTTGACTTAAATGAACAAAAGTCGCACCTCCACCTGGTACTATACCTTCTTCAATTGCTGCTTTAGTTGCATTAATAGCATCTTCTAAACGTAATTTTTTATTTTTCATCTCTGTTTCAGTTGCTGAGCCTAATTTAATTAAAGCTACTCCACCTGAAAGCTTAGATAATCTTTCTTGTAGCTTCTCTTTTTCGTAATTATTATTACTTATCTCCATTTGTTTTCTTATCTCAGAACAACGAACTCGTACATCTTGTTTATTACTATCTGCAATAATAGTTGTGGAATCTTTGGTAACAACTACGCGCCTTGCAGAACCCATAATATCTAAAGAAATATCTTCCAAACTCAAACCTAATTCACTAGAAATAACCTTTCCACCAACTAATACTCCTAAATCATCCAAAAAATCTTTTCTTCTATCTGCAAAACCAGGAGCCCTTACTGCAACAACATTTACTATTCCTCTTAATTTATTCAATATCAAAGTTGCTAAAGCTTCTTTCTCAATATCTTCTGCTATTATTAATAAAGAACGACCAGTTTTAGCAACCTGCTCTAAGATAGGTATTAATTCTTGATGCACTAACGTAATCTTTTTATCTGTTAATAAAATATAAGGATTTTCTTGAGATATCTCCATCTTAGCAGCATTAGTAATAAAATATGATGAAATAAATCCTTTTTCAAATCTCATACCCTCAGTAATTTCTAAATAAGTAGACGTCGATTGACCCTCTTCTAAAGAAATAACTCCTTCTCGACCTACTTTTTCAATAGCCTCTGCAATCATATTGCCTACTTCTAAATCATTACCAGCTGATATAGAAGCAACATCAATAATATTATGAATATCTTGAACTGGACGAGCATATTCAGCTATTTTATTTACAACAAACTTAACTGCTTTTTCAATACCCTTTTTAATTATTATTGGATTTAAGCCTACTGCAACATTCTGCATACCTTGCTTGACAATTGCATGCGCTAATACTATTGCTGTAGTTGTACCATCTCCTGCAACATCATTTGTTTTTGATGCAGCTTGCCTAATCAATGCTACACCAGTATTTTCAATTTGATTTTTCAATTCAATTTCTTTTGCAATTGTTACACCATCATTAACAATTTGCGGTGTACCAAATTTACGTTCTAATACAACATTTCTTCCTTTAGGACCTAATGTTACAACTACTGCTTCAGCTAATACATCCATACCTTTTTCTAAAGCTTTCCTAGCATTATTATGATACAAAATTTCTTTACTCATTAAAATAAAATTCCTATTACTTAGATCCAAAATTTAACTAGTGTATAGTACTCAAAATTTATTAAAAACTATAAAAAGATTAAAATATAAACTAAAGAAAAAATCAACTTTTGAAAGAAGTTTATCATTTACAAAACAACATAGGAAAAAAAGCCCATTTTTTGTTACAGCTATATCTCTTACTTATCTTGTACTGATTTAATGGATAAAAATAATAGCCTATTATGAATAAAAGAGAAGATAATCTCAAATAGTACTGATTATGTTACGATACATTCTAAAATACATGACAATAATTTCTTTTTATTTGTTATGTTCTTATTTTTTAAAAAGATATTATTTAATATAATTAATAAAAGATATATTTAATTGATATTGAAAACCTACTAATAACTTAATTTGTTGACTGCTTGAAACCACTAGTTTGTTAAAACTTATTTTAAAGATATATTTATAATGCAAACAATGATATTATTGTTTAGTATCTAGGGCTTGTAGCTCAGTGGACTAGAGCACGTGGCTACGAACCACGGTGTCGGGGGTTCGAATCCCTCCTTGCCCGATAAAAAATTTGTACACAGAATATCTTATCTACTTTCAACAATTATGCAAACAATCAGAGGCACAAGAGATATACTTCCTGACGAAATTTCAGAATGGCAAAATCTATACCTTGAAGCACTAGAATTACTAACTTTACATAATTATTCTGAGATAAGAACACCAATAATAGAACAAACTGAATTATTTATAAAAGGCGTTGGTAATGATACAGACATAATTAATAAAGAGATGTATAACTTTATTGATCAAGGTGATAGAAAGATTACTTTAAGACCTGAAGGAACAGCTAGTATTGCACGTTCTTTTATTAGCAATAAACTATATATCAATAATACAATTCAAAAATTATGGTATATGGGACCAATGTTTAGATATGAAAGACCTCAAAACGGAAGACAAAGACAATTTCATCAATTAGGAATTGAATACATAGGTAGTTATAATCCGCTAACAGATGTCGAAATAATTAATCTAGCACACAATATTTTGCAAAAACTCAATTGCCCAACATATACCATAGAAGTAAACTCAATTGGGACAAAAGAAGAAAGAATAGAGTATAAAAAAGCTTTAGTTAATTATCTGCAGCAATTCAAAACAGAGCTCGATTTAGACTCACAAAAACGTCTAGAAACTAACCCAATTAGAATTCTAGATAGTAAGAATACAAGAACACAATATATACTCGAAGGTGCACCATGCTTAAGCAAGCACTTAGGCAAAGCATCTCTCCAAGATTTCGAAATAGTATGTGAATATCTGAATATGTTAAAAATACCTTATATAGTTAACCATAAACTAGTTAGAGGATTAGATTACTACAATGGAACTGCTTTTGAAATCATTAATGATCAATTAGGTGCAAAAAATACAATCTGTGGAGGAGGTCGTTACAATAATCTGATACAACAATTAGGTGGGCCTAATATTCCGGGAGTGGGTTGTGCAATTGGAATTGAAAGATTATTAATGCTAATAAAACATAATGAAAATAATAAAAACAAAAAAGATAGATTTCATTTGCTAACTCAAGGTTCAGAAGCAGAAAAAAAGGCATGGCACTTAATCAAGTGGCTTGAAGAAGAAAAAATTAAATTTCATATTGAGTTTAATCAAGATAGCTTTCAAAAAAAAATTAAAAAAGCTGTGAAGTACAAGGCCTTAGGATGTTTAATCATAGGACCAGAAGAAATCAGGAATTCAACAATCACTATTAAATGGTTAGATAAACATTACCAAAAAACAATCGATTACAATGATACAATTAACTATATAAGACAAGAATTAAATTAATTAAATAGACTAAGTATACAAAAAAAATATTTGCCACTATAATTTATCTAGATTGGGGTGTCGCCAAGTGGTAAGGCAGCGGACTTTGACTCCGTTATTCGCAGGTTCGAATCCTCCCACCCCAGTAAACGCCAATAAAGATTAATTCAAAATGATACAAAAAATTAATTAAAATATTAAAAATTTTATTATAAAATCTATTATATGTTCTATAGTCTAATATTTTACAAGGAGTCAAATAAATTATGGCACAGATTCAATTTATTAAAGGTATTAACGAGAATGTTATACCTGATATTCAATTAACACGATCTAGAGACGGTAGCACTGGTACAGCAACTTTTCGATTTAATAATCCAGAGATTTTAACATCTGACATGCAAAATAAAGGTGATATTACAGGGATGTATCTTAAAGATGAAGAGGGAGAATTAGTGACTCGAGACGTGAGTGCAAAATTCGTAAATGGTAAACCTAAAGCAATCGAATCTGTTTATATAATAAAAAGCCCAGAAGATTGGGATAGGTTTATGCGTTTTATGGAACGTTATTCAAAAGAAAATAATTTATCTTTTACAAAAGCTTCTTCTTAGTTAATTTATACATATAAATAAATCAAAAAAATATATAAAGTACTAAATTGAATATTAATATGAAAATTTCTTGGAATTGCTTAAATCAACTAATTAACTTAACTCATATAAACTCATTTGAATTAGCAAAAAAATTAACATTAGCTGGCTTTGAAGTTGAAAATATAATACACAACACAGATATTAATGACATTATTTTTGAACTCAGTATTACAGCTAATAGACAAGACATAAAAAGCTTAATTGATGTTGCGGTGGAAATATCAACTATAACTGACATACCACTTGAAATTGACTACCAAATTAGAAACAATTACATAAAACACAAGATTAATATAAAAAAACTTAATAATGACAAAAACTTCAATCATTTCAAGAATCTAAGTTTTTGTATAATGCAAAATATAAATTTAAGACCTAATTATCAATTAATTAAAAACCATTTAATTGCATACGACTTAAAACAAAATAATCATATCTTAGATATCATTAAATTTATTAATATAAAATGGGGACAAGCAATTAAAATTTATACAATTAATTCTGTTTATCAAGATCCTACCACAAAATTACAGCTTAGTATAAAAAGAGATAATATAACTACTGCCTCATCTCGGGATACAATATACTTAAATAATAGAAATTTAATAGAAATTAACGAAAATAACCTGAGCCAACACAAGCATCTTGATACTGTTATATTAATGGCTTATGAAAGTCACAAGCAAGACAACAATCAAAAAAATGCAACAGAAAATTTCACATTTCTTCCATATACCTTAAATGCCTACAAAGAGATCTTTTATTTACTCAATTCGGACAAGATGACAAGTCCTATTATTTATATAGATTATAATGAAGTAGAAAAAACACCAATAATAAATTGTAGAATCAATAAAATTTACAATATACTTGGACCCAGAATTTTTAATCATAAAAAACCTATTTTTGATAATAACAGAATTGTTCAAATACTTAAAAAATTAAACTTTAAGGTAACTAATCAAAAAAATATTTTATGTGTACATGTACCTAAAACAAGAAAACATGATATTCAGCGAGAAATCGATATTATAGAAGAAATTGGCAGAATACAAGGTTTTGATACATTTGTAGATCAATTACCTATTTTTCAAAATGCACATCAAATATCTCGAACAATACTAATCAATCAAAAAATTCGGCGAATTCTAAGATCAATAGGCTTACATGAAATCATAAACTACTCACTACATGGTTATGCTAATAATAAACAAATAGCATTAATTAATCCACTAAATAAGGATCAAAAAATATTACGTAACAACATAATTCATAACTTAATTCTATCTAAAAAACATAATATATATCAATCTAATAATTTATTCGAAGTATTTGAAATTGGTAAAATTTTCCTCACAGCTTCACAACACTCTAATAATCATGAACATATGCATATAGGTGGATTATTAGGTAATGGAATTTCTAATCGTTCCACATGGAATCAAAATGGTATAGTATTAAACTGGTTTCAGGCTAAAGGTTATTTAGAAGAATTCTTTGAAAGGATACATGCAAAAGTTAGATGGTCTCAATATGCTCATAATAATTATATTATACAAAACACAAAGGAGTATACTCATCCTAAAAGAACTATTTATGTTTTACATCAAAACAAAACAATCGGACTATTTAGCCAATTAAATAATAAAATAGCAAAATCACTAGGTATTTCCTATAAAATATACATTTTTGAGATTAACCTAGATGAATTAATCAAAACTATAAATATGCCACAAAATTTAAAATATAACTATGTCAATTATTCTCCATATCCTAAAGTTACAAGAGATTTATCTATCACAATTAATAAAAAAATTTCTATGCGTTACGTCGAAAATATTATCAAAATTATAAAAAATAATAATAATGAATTTTTGGAATCTGTTAATCTTTTAAATGAGTATCATGAAAATCAGAATACAAAAACTATAAGCATAAGAATAACTTACAGATCAAAAAATCAAACTTTAACAAGCGAAAAAATTAAAATACTTGACAAAATATTCAATCAAAACCTGGCTTTTGCTTTAAATAAAAGGTAGAGTAAGACATAAGCCGGGTTCTGTTCTTAAGTAAAACTTATAATTAAGGGCAGTTATTTATCTAAAGTTTAGCAAACTAAAACTTTTGCAGTACACTTTTATGAAAATCCAAATAGACACTTATTAACATAACTTTGCTCCTTATTGGGGTTTACCAAGCAAATACTTTGAAAATATTCCTGGTGTGCTTTTACCACACCTTTGCACCCTTGCTTATATCAATTATAAAGCGGTTTTTTTCTGTGGCACTATCCTCGTAGTCACCTACACTGGGCTTTATCCAGCTATATATATCTATATGGAGCCCGGACTTTCCTCAAATTTAAACTAAATTTGCAACTACCTGTGCTTACTCCAAAATAGAATTTTACAAAAAAATACAATAAAAATCAAGCAGAACATTTACAAATTAATATATGCAAATATATAAAATATGAACTTAAACATAGAAAGACATAATCAATATGGCTTTACACACAGTCATAAAAACTTTGCTTTGGTTTTAAAAAAATATAAATATAACTTAAATCTAGCTGATATTACAGCTGGAACCATTTTTAGTGAAGAAAAAGCAGGTTTTCTTGTTGACATTGGCGCAGAAACAGCCGCATATTTGCCCAAAGATGAAATTAGCCTAAACCAATACAAACCAACCAAACCAAATATAAATGAAACAAGAGAATTTTTTATTCTTGCGTATAACAAAAAGTCTGAACAGCTCATTATTTCAATTAAAAGACTAGAATATATAAGAGCGTGGAAAAGGATAAAACAAATGAAACAAGAAGATATAATTCTTGAACTATATGTCAATCAAATAAATAAAGGAGGACTTTTAACTAATGTTGAAGGCATAAGGGCATTTGTACCAAATTCACACTTAACCCAAAGTCATAAAAAAAGTGCTTTACTCTACATGACAATACTTTGCAAGTTTCTTGTAGTTGATGAAAAAAATAACAAGATTATATTTAGCCACAAAAGAGCTATTTTAGCAAACCTTAATAAAGTTTTATACATCGGTCAAATTACTCACGGACAAATTACTAAAATTGAAAAGTACGGAGTTTTCATTGAAATTTATGGATTTTCAGCACTACTACATATATCAGAAATGTGCAATAAAAATATTGATTATATTGATCTATTAAACATTGGCGATATAGTTCCTATCAAAATTATACATATAGATCAACAACAAGGTCGTTTATCCTTATCTCAACGTAACCTTAATGTTACTTAACCACCGCCAACAATTGTTACTACTTCTATTTTATCTCCTGCAGTAACTTTAGTTTTAAATAAGTCACACTTTTCGATAATTTCAGAATTATATTCAATCACCACAGAAGAAAAGTCAAGATCTAAATATAAAACAATATCTCTCAAAGAAATACCTGGTATACAGTTAAAAGGTTTGCCATTCAATTGAATTAAAATATAATCAGTTAACATCATAAATAAATTAAGTATAAATAGTAGACTTAAAAAGCAGAAAGAATTAGACTTGTATTATAAATATCAAGAAGTATGGCGGGTGTGGCCAAGGGGTTAAGGCAATGGATTGTGGCTCCATTATTCGCGGGTTCGAGTCCCGTCATTCGCCCTCAATAAAACAGATAAAGGTAACTGAGCTAATTCTGTACGGTTACGTGTGTTAGTTTTAGCTAACAAACGACTGACATATTTTTCTACATTTCTTTTGCTTAAATTTAAAATACTAGCTATTTCTTTATTCATCATACCCTTTACGAGTAAATTTAAAACACTCACTTCTCGAGCAGTTAAATCTGATAAATCAATATAATCAGCATCTTCCATGAAAATGCTATTTTCTGAACTAATAGTATCTTTTAAAGACATTCTGTTATTTAATAAATTATTAATAAGAGATAACAATTCAGATGGATGAAAAGGTTTTGTCAAATATGCATTGCATCCGAGATTATAACCTTTAATTCGATCATCAGTCATACCCTTAGCAGTTAAAAATATAAAGGGAATATTTAATAAACGATTATCTAATCGTAACTTAGATAAGAAGTTATAACCATTCATGTTTGGCATCATAATATCACTTATAACTAGATCAAAAGTATATAGCTGTAGTAATTGAAGAGCTACATTTGAATCATCAACAATGAATATCTGCCTATCTTTTGAAGAGAGATAAGATTGAATAGCATAAGCCAAACAAATATCGTCATCTACCAATAATATTTGTTTATACATATGATTACTATCATTATAAAAAATAAAAGCTATGTACATGAAATGGATAGAATATTTAGAATACTATAACATTCCTTTTAATATATACATTCTAGACAAAAATGATTGTATTATGCTTGATAAAAAATTCTCAAAACCTCAATTAATGATTATTTTAAATGGTCTTATTCAACTATTACAAATATTTAGTAATGGAGAAACAATTTGCACAGCATTACTTAAGCAGAATAATATTATCTCGGATATCCTATCTAACTCATCTAACACGCTCACCTACTATTATAAAGCAAACGCTATCATAAAAACAGCTATAATAGTGATACCATCAAATAAGTTAAACTATATTAACAATGTATTAGCAAAACAAACCTTTAATCTATGCATACAAGAATCAAGACATAATAATAATCACTCAATGATTCAAATATTATGTCATAGAAATACGAAAAAACGTATTATACATTTATTATTAATATTATCAAAAAATTTTGGTAGACTCAAGAATCATGAAATCATAATACCTTTTTACATATCACATAATACTATTAGTATTATTACAGGAAGCCAAAGAGTTAACGTAACTCGTATAATGAACTATCTCAAAAATAAAACTATTATTTCATATAATAAAAAAAATTTAATAATACATAGCCTTCTTCAATTAATTCAATCATAAAAAGTACAAGATAGAATAAACAAAATGTTATAATCTAACTATACAAGATGCACTTGTAAAGTCGAAACGCAAGATTTTAACAATAAAAACATAGACAAAGTAAATTTCCAATGGGTAAAATATACGATTGGTTTGAGGAAAGACTAGAAATTCAGTCAATAGCTGATGATATCACCAGTAAATATGTACCACCGCATGTAAATATATTCTATTGTATTGGTGGCATAGTGTTTACATCTTTTTTAATACAAGTAGCTACCGGTTTTGCTATGACATTTTATTATAGACCTACAGTTTCAGAAGCTTTTGCATCTGTAGAATATATTATGACTGATGTAAATTTTGGTTGGCTAATTCGGTCTATCCATAGATGGTCAGCAAGTATGATGGTTCTTATGTTAATTTTACATGTATTTAGAGTCTATCTAACAGGAGGGTTCAAAAAACCTCGTGAGCTAACATGGATAACTGGTGTAATCTTAGGAGTTCTTACTGTATCATTTGGTGTTACAGGATACTCACTACCTTGGGATCAGATTGGATATTGGGCAGTCAAAATTGTAACAGGTGTACCTGAAGCAATACCAGTAGTAGGTGGTAGCATAGTTGAACTTCTTAGAGGAGGTGTAAGTGTAGGACAAGGAACATTAACTAGATTTTATAGCTTACATACATTCGTATTACCATTATTAACAGCTGTCTTTATGCTTATGCATTTTTTAATGATTCGCAAACAGGGAATCTCTGGACCATTATAAACCATTAAAATTAAAAAATAAATACACTATGTCTATTATAAAAAAACCCGACTTAACAGATCCAAAATTAAGAGCTAAACTTGCAAAAGGCATGGGACATCATTACTACGGTGAACCAGCTTGGCCCAATGAATTACTATATATATTTACAGTAGTAATACTAGGAACAATTGCATGCGATGTTGGACTTGCAATACTAGAACCTTCATTAATAGGTGAACCAGCTAATCCTTTCGCAACTCCACTTGAAATTTTACCTGAATGGTATTTCTTCCCAACATTCAATTTATTAAGAGTAATACCAAATAAACTGATAGGTGTGCTGTCAATGGCATCAGTACCTGCTGGCCTGATAACTGTACCATTTATTGAAAATATTAACAAATTTCAAAATCCTTTCAGAAGACCTATAGCAACAACGGTTTTCTTATTTGGAACATTAATTACGATTTGGCTAGGCATTGGTGCGACTATGCCATTATCTAAAGCACTAACATTAGGAGTATTCTAGAATATCCAAATCAACAGAAGCAGTAAATCACAAGTGAAATTTATTGCTTCTTAACAACTATTGAATCACAACAACTGCACCAGCTTCTTCTAACTTTTTCTTAAAATCTTCAGCATCTTCTTTTGAAATAGACTCTTTTAAAACTTTTGGAGCTGATTCAACCAAATTTTTTGCTTCTTTAAGACCTAAACCAGTCAAAGACCTTACGACTTTTAAAATAGCTATTTTTTTAGGTGCTGGCACACTGTCTAATAATATATCAAATTCTGTTTTTTCTTCTTCTTCACTAGCATTAGAAGATACTGCAGAAGCAGAATCCATCATCACCATACTCGAATTAGACATAGAAGCATCTACATCAAAAATATTTTCAATTTCTTTAACTAACTCTGCAGCTTCTAATAAAGTTAAAGATTTCAAATCTTCAATAATACTGTTAATTTTTGTTGTCATATGAATATAGTATTTATGTTTAACAATTAAATATAATAAGCTAAGATTGCACTAGTTCTCTTAATAAATTAATATCAATAGCAATCGATGGACCCATCGTACTGGATATATAAACTGATTTCCAATATTTTCCACGAGCTCCTGATGGTTTATTCTTTTCTATAGAATCTTTGATAGCTACTAGATTGGCTAATAAATCACTACTAGAAAAATTTACTTTACCAAAAGGTACGTGAACAATTCCTGTACGATCTAAACGATATTCTAGCTTACCAGCTTTAAATTCTGCAATAGCTTCTGACAAATTATTAGTTACAGTTCCTGCTTTTGGAGAAGGCATTAAACCTCTAGGACCTAATAAACGTCCTAACTTTGCAATTAAAGGCATCACAGCAGGTGTAGCTATCAATTTATCAAAATCTAAACGCCCTTTTGCAATTTCATCAATTAAATCTTCATATCCAACAATATCAGATCCTGCTTTTATTGCCTCTGATACTTGTTCTCCATTAGCAATAACTGCAAGTCTTATATTTTTACCTGTACCTTTTGGCAGAGTTACAGTAGCACGTAACTGCTGATCTGCATATTTAGGATCTAAACCCAATGATATGTGAACATCTGCTGTTTCAATAAAATTAGCATTTGAAACTTCATGCAACAAATTAATCGCATCTACTGGACTATAAAGAGGCTGCGTAACTTTTTGCAAAAGTTGCCTATAACGACGAGAAAACTTAGGCTTAGACATTATATAATTTTTAACTCCTATAACTAATTGTCAACTTGAATACCCATATTCTTAGCTGTACCAGATATGATTTTCATTGCTTGCATAATATTATTAGTATTTAAATCTGGCATTTTCATAAGCGCTATTTGTTCCAACTGATTCTGGGAAATAGAACCAACCTTTTCTAAATTTGGCGAACCAGAACCTTTATCAATTCCTGCTGCTTTAGTAAGTAAAACAGATGCTGGTGGTGTTTTTAAGATAAATACAAAACTACGATCTTCATAAATTGTAATTTCCACAGGTACAACTAAACCTAATTGATCATTTGTTCGTGCATTATATTCTTTGCAAAACATAACAATATTTGCTCCATACTGCCCCAAAGCCGGACCGACTGGTGGTGCAGGAGTAGCTTTACCAGCTTTTAAAGCTAGTTTTACTATACCAATAACTTTTTTAGCCATAAAAATTTTTATAAATTCAAAAACGATATTTTCAATCTGCAGATTTGCCTTTTACTTTAATTAATAAAATTATTATATGTTTAAGTAGATATTTTTCCAAGATGCTAATATAAATGATTTTTGAAAATCATAAGATCAACACGCCTTGAAGGACTTGAACCCTCGGCATTAGGTTTTGGAAACCTACGTTCTACCAACTGAACTAAAGGCGTTTAATTACCGGAAACGCACGTTAACAGCACTAGAGATATTATAGCACATTTCAATATTAAAAGCCTTTTACAAAAACAAAAAAACTTTAATCAATTTTCTTTAGACTTAAAATTCTATTAATTTCAAAAAATTAATAAATTTCCAAATTATAATATATAAATATTTTCAAAAATATAATTATTTTACACAAAAATGAAAATATTATTTATTTTTCCAGGCAGATTTGTAAAATTCATATATTTTTACTAACACTACAAAAATTTTTTGATGTTAAATTCATTGATGGGAAAGAAAGAAACGCAAGTATCATATCAAGATTATGAGAGATACTCAAGACAAATTATAATAGAAGAAATAAATATAACTGGACAACAAAGATTAAAAAATGCCAAAATTATTTGTATTGGAGCTGGTGGATTAAATTCACCAGCACTTCTATATTTAACAACTTGCGGTATTGGTAAATTAGGTATAGTTGATTATGACATTGTAGAATTATCAAACTTACAACGCCAGGTAATTTATAATACAAAAAATATAAAACAATCCAAAGTTGAAGCTGCACAATCAATATTGGAATCTATAAACCCACAGATAAATATTCAAACCTATAATACTAAATTAAGTATTCACAATATTAACGAAATTTTTTCTGATTACGATATTATTATAGATGGTACAGATAACTTCAATAGTAGACAGATAATTAGTAGGTACTGTTACAAGCTACATAAAATCCATATTTATGGTGCTATAGACAAATTCACTGGACACGTAAGTGTCTTTAACTACCAAAACGGACCTAACTACTATGATATATACGATAACATACTTTCTAACCATTTCAATAACTGTAATACAACAGGTGTTCTGAATACTATAGCTGGTATTACAGGACTTATTCAAGCTACAGAAGCTATTAAAATAATAACTGGTATTGGATCAATATTAAATGGCCATCTTCTTAAAATAGATGCCTTGAATTTGTCATTTCAAAAAATTAAAATTAAATGCAAAAGAATAAAAATACAAAATAACGTAAATGTATTAAATACAAATAAATTATATAAAATACAACAGATATCATTGAAAGAAATTCAAGCATTAACTCCTCAATTCTATCAGTTAATTGATATTAGACAACCAATCGAGTTTAAAATAAAAAACATTAATAATGCGATCAATATACCGCTAAAAAATTTCAAAAAAAAGCATTTCATACAATACATAAAAAATGAACTAAAAGGCAAAATTATAATAATTTATTGCAACAATGAGTTAAGATCATTTATAGGTTCACAAATTTTAAGCGTAAATCGTATAAAACACTATATATTAAAAGGAGGAATAAGCTACATATAAAACAAACAAAATAGGAAAGAGAGGGATTCGAACCCTCGTTAAGTATTACTTAAATAGCATTTCCAATGCTACGCTTTAGACCACTCAGCCACCTTTCCAAAAAATATGTTATCAACTATAATACTAGGTATTAATTCATGTCAAGAAAAATATAAATATTACTCAAATGAAAAAAACCATTAATATCATTATAAAAAAAACACACTCTAGATTAGGACCTATAAATAGCCAAAAAAAAGTTGCATTAGGATATGCTTTTAACTACTTAATACCTCAAAAATTAGCAGAAGTTTCAACTAAAGGAAAATTGAAGCATTTAAAAATGCTTAACGAGATCAAACTAAAGAAAGATAACCAAAATTATATTAACAACTTAAATATAAAAGAATGCCTAGAACAAATTATAAAAATTAAAATAAGAAAGAAAATTGGACAAAACCGACAGATTTTTGGCAGTATTACTGAACAAGATATTATTAATAAAATCAATCAAATAACTGGTCAATTAATAACAAAAAGACAAATCACTATACCAAATATTAAAGAAGTTGGTATATATAATATAAAAATAACAATAGAAGATAGTATCTATACAAATATTGAACTTCAAGTTTTACCAAACATTATTTAAAATGAATAATATTGTACATCTGTCTTTTATTTCAAAACTTATTTTTTTTCACACTTACAATATTAGTTATGAAATATAAACAAATATGTCAATAACAGTCAATAGCCACTATAATAGCTACTTGCCACCACACAACATAATTGCCGAAGAAATTATTATTGGATATCTTTTATCAGACTCAATCATTGCTAGAAATATTATTAACAATATACACTCATACTTATTTACTTTAGAGAAACATCAAATACTATATCTTAATCTTATTGAGATATATAATGAATATAGTAGAGCAGACATTCCTAAACTAATTAATAAACTATGGACAAAAAACTTATTGAAAATCATAGGAGGAATTGAAGAGATTATTACTCTAATACAAAAAACACAATCTATTTCAGCATATTATGACGAGAATATTCATATACAATATTTTATTGAAATCTTATATTACTATTACATTAAAAGACTCTTTATTCAATACAGTTACTGTATTTTAGAATTAAGCTATATTAAAAATATATCAACACAACAAATTTACACAAAATCTACGCAATATATACAAAAGATAGGTAGACTTCTATCACTTCAAAAACGTAATTGTTTCAATAATTTAGTTAACCAGTTTATTTTGAATATTTATTTAAATGAAAATAACAATATAGATGTCAATATACTTTCAGGTTTCAAAGATCTAGATGAATTAACTCATGGATTTAAAGAAGGTGACTTGATAGTAATTGCAGGTAGACCCTCAATGGGAAAAACATCACTAGCAATAAATATTACTAATCATCTAATACTTAACTTACAATTAAGTGTATATATTTTTAGCCTAGAAATGTCAAAAAAAGAAATTCTAGATAAAATCATAGCTATTAACTCAAATGTTAATATCAATAACATTCAACAAAAAATAATTAAATCATACGAATGGAACAATATACAAACAACATGTAATATGCTTCTAAAATCTCAATTAAGTATAGATGATGAAGGCAATGCCTCAATAAATTATATAAAATCACAAATAAAAAAATATAAAACAAAAAAAAAACCATAATTGTAGACTACCTACAATTAATTAAATTCAATAAACAAAATATAGAAAATCGATCACAAGAAATTGCTTATATAACAAGAGAATTAAAACTTTTAGCAAAAGCTTCTAAATCTCCTATTATTATTTTGTCACAACTAAATCGTAATATAGAAAATCGCATAAATAAACGTCCACTTCTATCAGATCTACGTGAAAGCGGATGTATTAGCTATTGTCAATTACCAAATCTACGTAAAAGTAAAATATTGATAAACAGCAAGCCAGCTATTGAAACTATAAATTGCCAAGATAATTCTTATGAAAAACATAAAGTTAAATTCAACAAATTACAAAACAGTAAAAAACAATATGTATACATAATTATTACTTATAATAACTTGCAAATACAGACGACACATAATCATAAATTATTCACAGAACAAAAATGGAAAAAAGAAGATCAAATTAAAAAACATAATCTACATAACCGAACATTTAAAAATAGTTTAAACAAACAACAACTAATTGAATTTAATCGATTTAACATAGTTAAGCTTCTGAACAAAGCAGAAGTGTATGATACAAGAGTAGAAGAATACTCTAACTTTATTACTGATGAACAAATCATCCACAATTCAATAGAACAAGATGCAGATCTTGTATTAATGCTATATAAAGATAAAGAAGATATCAATGATCAAGTAATAGACATTATTATTGCAAAGCATAGAAATGGTCCAATTGGAGCTTTTCAATTATTATTTCAGGCTAGTACTTGCAAGTTTAGTAATATAACAGAAAATATTTTACAAACTCATAAAATAGAATTGCAAGAAAACTAATAATGTAATAAGATATTAAGATAGCCGGGATAGCTCAGTTGGTAGAGCAGTGGACTGAAAATCCTCGTGTCACCAGTTCAAATCTGGTTCCTGGCAATCTTAAATCAATAAAAAAGCATAGTACTTTTTACTATGCTTTTTTATTGATTAACATTAATATTAGCAACTAAGATTTAAGTAATTCTAATTTTTCTCCTAATAATACAGTAACATTACCTTCATCAGCAACATCTACTACTGCACTATCTCCCTCCTTAATTCGACCAGATAAAAACTCCTCAGCTAAACTATCTTCAAGTAAACGCATAACTGCTCTACGAAGAGGTCTTGCACCATAACTTGGATTATATCCCTCGTCAACTAAACGATTTTTAAATCTTTCTGTAACATCTAATTGTATTTCTTTCTGCTTAATTCTTTCAAATACTTCTTTCAACATAATATCAGCAATCTGTCTTACTTCATCTTTAGTTAATTGCCTAAATACAATAATTTCATCTAAACGATTTAAGAATTCTGGCCTAAAATATTGCTTCAATTCTTCATTTACTAAAGAACGAATGCGATTATAGTTTGATTCGATTTGAGATTCACCTAATTCAAAGCCTAAAGAACCTCCCCCTTTTTCTATTACTTTAGAACCAATATTCGAAGTCATTATCAGTAAAGTATTTTTAAAATCTATAGTACGACCTTTAGCATCAGTTAAACGACCATCTTCTAAAATCTGTAATAATAAATTAAAAATATCAGGATGAGCTTTTTCAATTTCATCAAATAAGATTACAGTATAAGGTCTTTTACGCACAGCTTCTGTCAAATAACCACCTTCACTATAACCAACATAACCAGGTGGTGAACCTATTAATTTAGATACTGTATGTCTTTCCATATACTCAGACATATCTAAACGTACCATAGCTTCTTCAGCACCAAAAAAGTATGAAGCCAATGCTTTAGTTAATTCTGTTTTACCAACACCAGTAGGTCCAGAAAAAATAAAACTTGCAATTGGACGATTAGGATTTTTTAAACCCACACGTGCTCTTCTAATTGCACGAGAAACGGCTACAACTGCTTCATCTTGACCAATAATTCTACTATGCAAAGTATCTTCCATATGCAGCAGTTTTTCGGACTCGCTTTTAGTCAATTTAGTAACAGGTATACCTGTCCAGAATGCAACAATTTCTGCAATGTCCTCCTCAGTTACAACAGGATCTTCAAGACTAATATCTGGCTCATTTTTTTTACTCTGCGCAATAGCAGCTATTTGGGCTTTTATTTCCATCTCTCGAGTTCTATATTGTTCAGCTTTTTCATATTTTTGCGCTCTAATAGCTTCATCTTTAGTCTTCAACACAGCCCTTAACTCTTTATCTAGCTCACGAGCTGCTGGCGGTAATTGAGAATTTAAAAGGCGAACACGTGAACCCGCTTCATCAATTAAGTCAATAGCTTTATCTGGTAAAAATCTATCAGAAATATATTGATGTGCATATTTTGCTGCTGCGGCTAATGCACTATCAGACATCTTTAACTGATGATGCTTTTCGTATCGATCTCTTAAACCGAATAAAATTTCAATAGTCTCCTCAACACTGGGTTCACCTACTAGTACAGGCTGAAAACGCCTTTCAAGCGCTGCATCTTTTTCAATATGCTTACGGTATTCTTCTAAAGTTGTTGCACCGATACACTGGAGTTCACCCCTAGCTAATGCGGGTTTTAACAAATTAGCGGCATCTATTGCACCTTCTGCTGCACCAGCACCAATTAGTGTATGCACTTCATCAATAACCAATACAACATTATCGGCTGACTTAATTTCATCCATAATTCTTTTTAAACGTTCTTCAAATTCTCCTCTGTACTTGGTACCAGCAACTAGTAAACCAACATCCAAAGTGATAACTAATTTATCTTCAAGAATTGAAGGAACATCTCTATTAGCTATTCTCTGAGCTAAACCTTCTGCAATAGCTGTTTTCCCTACACCTGGCTCACCAATCAATACAGGATTATTTTTTGTTCTTCTACCTAGAATTTGTATAACTCTTTCAATTTCTTTTTGTCTACCAACCACTGGATCTAAAACACCTTCAACAGCTAATTCAGTCAAATTAGAACCAAATTCTTCAAGTGTAGGTGTTTTACTGCGAGCTTGCATGTTACCATTTGCGTTTATATTAACTTCTGCATTATCACCTAACATCTGTATAACTTCTGTTCTAATAGAAGAAACATTAACTGCTAAATTTTCCAATACCCTTGCAGCAACTCCTTCACCTTCTCTTACTAAGCCCATTAACAAATGTTCTGTACCAATATAATTATGTCCTAGTTGTCGAGCCTCTTCTAAAGATAATTCTAAAACTCTTTTTGCTCTTGGAGTAAAAGGTATTTCTACTGCAACAAAACCTGAGCCTCGTCCTATAATTTTTTCTACCTCAATTCTTGCATCTTTTAAATTTACATTCATAGACTTTAGTACTTGAGCTGCAATACCTGTTCCTTCTCCTATTAAACCAAGAAGAATTTGTTCAGTACCAACAAAATTATGTCCTAAACGCCTAGCTTCTTCCTGAGCCAGCATAATAACTTTAATAGCCTTCTCTGTAAAACGCTCAAACATTATAATCAACCAATAAACATCTTGCTACCTTTAATAGTAATAATTTTAACACAAAAAACATAATAAATTAATAGATACAATAGAGATTTATATCGATTAATGTACAAAAGCTAATATTTTACAAAAAAAGTGTATATATTTTCGGATAAACCTATGAAATTAAATCTTAACTTTTATCTTATATATTTATAAATTGAATCATATTCAATTACAATTTTCTGCTATTTAATTTACTACGTTTATACACAACTACTATTGATCTATTTTAAAAAAAACTTATTAGTCACTGTTAACAATAATTAAAATTTTATCACCGAAAATATTTTTTTTCGTCAAACAAACGTTTGGTCAATATAATTAATCTAATGCTTTTAATTTTATAGCATTCAAAAAATTTTTTAATCTAAACTAAAAAGTAAATTAACGTAAAAATGACTAATATCATATCTCATACCATAAAAAAATGAATAACAAGTTGACGAAATATAGATAAATTACATAGTATATATAGAGATTACAAAATTAAAAAATACGCTAATGATTAAGATTAAAAATGCGAATAATATAATTAAAAATATAGAACAAAAATATCTAAAAACAGATATACCCAACCTAGATGTAGGTGATACTGTTCAAATAGGAGTATTAATACAAGAAGGAAATAAAGAAAGAATTCAATTTTCTGAAGGAGTCATTATTTCTATTCATAATTCTAATTTAAATAAAACAGTTACCTTACGTAGAGTTTTTCAAGGCATTGGAGTAGAAAAAATATACTTAATACATTCACCAAGAATTACTCAGATTAAAGTACTTCGCAAATCTAAAGTAAGACAAGCAAAACTTTATTACCTAAGAGATAAAATAGGTAAAGCAACAAGATTGAAGCAAAAATTCATAAAATAAAAAAGTTTCATAAATTGGATGTATAACTCAGTTGGATAGAGTATCATGTTGACATCATGAAAGTCACTGGTTCGAGACCAGTTACATCCAAATAAAAATAGAGATTGTCGTTTTTGTTTTTCTATGTTAATATATTTGTATATAAGTGGGTCGGTGCCCGAGTGGTTAATGGGGGCGGACTGTAAATCCGCTGGCAATGCCTACGTTGGTTCAAATCCAACCCGGCCCAATAAAAAATTATAAATATAGTAGAAGCCCTTGTAGCTCAATGGCAGAGTATTTTCTTGGTAAGAAAAAAGTAACGAGTTCGATTCTCGTCAAGGGCTTTTTTATAATTAAAAAATAAAAATCATTTAGCTAAAGTTTGAGTAAATTATTGTGTCTTTAGATACTGTTTTGTTATTCAGTATTTTAGTTTGCTTGTGCACACCAATCATCTGCGCATTACTTTTTCCAGGGGCAACCATAGGATAACAATTTTCATCCTCAGTGACTTGGCAGTCAATTAGAAATGGTCCATCTGTACTAAAACATAATTCTAAAACTTTATCTAAATTATCTCTTGTATTTAATAAACAAGATTTTATACCAAAAGAAGAAGCTAGAAGCTGAAAATCTGGTGATCCTTTTTCCATATTGGAATGAGAATATCTTTGACCATAAAAAGCCTGCTGCCATTGCCTTACCATGCCTTGCCATTTATTATTTACAATGATTATTTTTATAGGTAAATTATATTGTGAAATTGTCGCTAATTCTTGCAGATTCATCTGAAAGCTAGCATCTCCACTAATACAAATAACTAATTTATTAGGATGTGCTATTTGAGCACCTATAGCTGCAGGTAAACCATAACCCATTGTGCCTAATCCTGCACTAGAGAGCCAATGTCGAGGCATCACATTCAAAAACTGAGCTGCCCACATTTGATGCTGTCCAACATCAGTAGTAAAATATGCTCCTAATGTATTTTTATTCAATGAAGCAATAATTTCTTGTGGTGATAAAGAATTATTTTTTTGAGGTATTAATAAGGGATATTGCAGCTTCCAGTTTGCAATTCTTTCTTTCCAAGATCTCGTTTGCTCCAAAGAGAATTCTTTCTTTTTTCTTATTGAAGATATTATATCAAGTAAATTTTCTTTAATATCTCCCACTATAGCAACATGAGGTATGCGATTTTTCCCTACTTCAGCAGGATCTATGTCAATATGTATTACTTGTGCATTACAAGCAAACTCATCAAGCTTACCAGTTACACGGTCATCAAACCTAGCTCCTAATGCAATTAATAAGTCACATTCACTGACTGCAAAATTAGCATATGCAGTTCCATGCATCCCAAGCATACCTAAAGATAATACATGATTTTCATCTACGATACCCTTACCCATTAAGGTTGTAGTAATAGGTATTTGGCACATTACTGCCAACTCTTTTACTTGATCATGTGCACCAGATATGATGCTGCCACCGCCAACATATAATAAAGGTTGACTCGATTGACTAATTAATTTAACAATTTTAGGTATTTGCTTTTGCTTTCCAGAAGATACTATTCGGCAACCAGGCAGATCTACAATACCTGGATCTACTGGTTTATAAATGAATTTCTCTAATCCTACATCTTTAGGTATATCTATTAAAACTGGGCCAGGTCTACCATGTTGTGCAATATAAAAGGCTTCAGCAACAATCTTAGACATATATCTAGGATCTCGAACTACATAAGAATGTTTAACAATGGGTAAAGTAATGCCAAAAATATCTACTTCTTGAAAAGCATCTGTACCAATAAAAGCTCTACTTACTTGTCCAGTAATTAAAACCATTGGTACTGAATCCATTTGAGCCGTAGCTATACCAGAAACTAAATTAGTAGCACCCGGACCAGATGTAGCAAAACACACACCTACCATACCAGTAGATCTAGCATAACCATCTGCAGCATGTGCTGCAGCCTGTTCGTGTCTAGCTAAGATATGAGCAATCTTTCCTTGCTCTTCCCACTTATATAATTCATCATATATAGGTAAAATAGCACCACCAGGATAACCAAAGATATGTTTAACATTATGTCTTACTAAACTATCTATTAATGCAAATGAACCTGTTACTTGATTTATAACTTCTGTCATATAAAGGCGAATAAAAATTTTTATTAAAGTAATTATTAAAAATATAATAGAATTGTAGTATGAAATAAGAAACATTTACTATTACTAATATATATATTATTATATATGTTTAATTTTTCTTTGTTTTAAATAATATATTTCACTTTTTATTATCAATTTATCGCAAGCATAAGCTTTAGAATTTGTAGTATTATAATAGATATGGTACCTAACATAATTATCAATATATAACGTTGTTGAGGCTTCTTTAATAACTCGAAAAACGGATTAAAAATTGTCAAGAAGAATCCCACAAGTACCGAGATAAAAAATCTTGGAAACTTTAATATATTGTCCCAGAAAATGTGCATATAATTTATTTTTTTTATATAATTTTATTATTTTGATTATATGTTAAATGATTTTCAGAGAGTACAAGTTCTTAGTGAGGCTTTACCTTTTATACAAAAATTTGCAGGTAAAACTATTGTTATAAAATATGGTGGTTCAGCTATGCAAGATCAATTACTAAAAAATAAGGTAATAGAAGATATACTCTTTTTATCTTATGTAGGACTTAAGCTTGTGCTAGTGCATGGCGGAGGACCAGTAATTAATCATTGGTTAAATAAATTAAATATAGAATCTAATTTTTATAAAGGTGTTAGAGTTACAGATTCAGCAACTATGGAAGTGGTTGAAATGGTTCTAGTAGGAAAAGTAAATCAAGAACTTGTTGCGTTGATCAATAAGAAAAAAGGTAAAGCAATTGGTTTATCAGGTAAAGATGCTAGATTAATTATAGCATCTCAATTAGTCGATGAATTAGATAATTTTGTAGGTAAAATTGATAAAGTAAATTCAGATATTATTAATTTACTAATTCAAGAAGGTTATATTCCTGTAATAGCAAGTGTTGCGGCTAGTTTAGAAGGGCAATCGTATAATATTAATGCTGATACTGTTGCAGGATCAATAGCATCAAAATTGAAAGCTGAAAAGTTGATTTTATTGACCGATACATCAGGTATTATGCAAAATATTCATGACCCTCAAACATTAATAAGATTAGCTAATATTTCAAAAATAGAAGATCTGAAAAAAAAGAATGTTATTTCAGGAGGGATGATACCAAAAGTTGATTGTTGTACTAAGGCTATTAGTAATGGTGTTAAATCAGCGCATATTATTGATGGTAGAGTTGAGCATGCATTATTATTAGAAATTTTAACTAAAAATGGAATAGGTTCAATGCTAGTATAATATTAATCAGTAAAAAATATTATGCTCATAGAATACATAATATTTTAATAAGGGATATGTGAAAACTATTAACTTCTTATCTGAATTCATGTTAAGTAGAATATTTATTTTTTGATATCTATATTCATTGTTATACAACAATATTCTGAATTTTGATTAACTTTCACCTCTATTTGATGAATAAATGGCTTTGATTCAAGTGAAATGGAGAATTTACTTTTGAACAATCATTATTATGACTATTGATGTATTTAAAATTATATTTTGATTTACTGAAATTAGTTATTTCATTATAGTTATATGTTCTTTTTCATAAAAATGCTATAATAGTATTCTAGATGGCTCAGTAGCTCAGTCGGTTAGAGCAGGGGACTCATAAGCCCAAGGTCGCAGGTTCAAATCCCGCTTGAGCCATCTAGAAATTCATGTATAGTCGACAGACTAGATTATATAAATATTTGGGAGAGATGGCTGAGTGGTTGAAAGCGGCAGATTGCTAATCTGCTATATGGTTATAATATCGTATCGAGGGTTCGAATCCCTTTCTCTCCTTTTTGTGAAAATTTGATTTGACAATTTCCATTGAATATAATATTCTAGACCTATACTAGGGACCGTAGTTCAATTGGTTAGAGCATCGCCCTGTCACGGCGAAAGTTGCGGGTTCGAGTCCCGTCGGTCCCGTATGTTTAATTTATTAACTGGTATTTTTGGGGAATATTTGTATATTCGCTAATAATTTGTCTAAATTCTGATCCTTCAATTGTTTCCTTTTCAATTAGTAGGTCTACTAAATAATCAATGATTACTCTATTATCTTTAATAATTTCTAATGCTTTTATATGACACGTGTCAACAATTGTTTTGACTTGAGCATCTATCTTTATTGCGATTTCATCTGAATACTCAGTATTAGATGACATGTTTCTTCCAAGAAAAGGACTAGCAGCTTCATTTTCTAAACTGAGTGGTCCAATCTCTGACATACCAAATCTTGTTACCATTTGCCGAGCCATAGAAGTTACTTGTTGTAGATCATTACTGGCACCAGTTGTCACTTCTGCGTCTCCAAATACGACTTCTTCTGCAGCCCTACCACCAAGTGCTCCCATAATGCGTGATAAGATTTGTGCTCTAGATATTAAAGTTTGATCATCAGCTGGTGTAAACCATGTTAATCCTTTAGCTTGCCCTCTTGGTATTAGTGTAACCTTCTGTACAGGTTCATGATTTTTTAGTAGAGTTCCTACAATAGCATGCCCTACTTCATGATAAGCGATTAATCTTTTGCTTTTGCTATCTATTAATGGTGTTCCTTCCATACCAGCAACAACACGATCTATAGAAGCATCAATTTCATTGATAGTGATTGTTTTTTTTCTTCTTCTAGCTGTAAGTATTGCAGCTTCGTTTAACAAGTTTGCAAGGTCAGCACCAGAAAAACCAGGTGTTCGTCGTGCAATCGTAGATAAAGAGACATCACTATCGATTTTTTTATTTTTTGCATGAACACTTAAAATAGCCAGTCTGCCGTTGAAATCTGGTACATCAACAGATACTTGTCTGTCAAATCTTCCAGGTCTTAATAAGGCTGAATCTAAAATATCGGCCCTATTTGTTGCTGCAATTACAATAATGCCTGTATTACCTTCAAAACCATCCATTTCGGTTAGTAGTTGATTTAGAGTTTGTTCTCTCTCATCATTTCCACCACCTATACCTGTTCCTCGTTGTCTTCCTACCGCATCAATCTCGTCAATGAATACAATACAGGGAGCATTCTCTTTAGCCTTTTTAAATAAATCACGAACTCTCGATGCACCGACGCCTACAAACATTTCTACAAATTCAGATCCAGATATGCTGAAAAAAGGTACATTTGCCTCACCGGCAATTGCTTTTGCTAGTAATGTTTTTCCAGTTCCTGGAGGACCAACTAGCAATACGCCCTTTGGAATTTTCGCTCCTACAGCGGTAAAGCATTCTGGTTGCTTTAAAAATGTAACAACTTCTTGAAATTCTTCTTTTGCTTCATCGACACCTGCTACATCATCAAACACTATACCTGTTTTAGCTTCCATTTGAAATAGTGCTTTAGATTTTCCAAAAGACATGGCTTGCCCAGGACCTCCGTTATTAGAATTTGAACGTCTAAATAATAAGGCTAAGCCACTAATAAGCAATAAAGGAAAGAATAGGTTGCCTAATAAATTCCATATAGCGCCATTGTTTTTGGGAGGGTGTGCATCTAAATCAACATTTTTGTTTCTTAGTTGTGTTATTAGCTCAGGTGCACTAGCAGGTAGTTCGACTCTTATTTTTTGAATTCGATTTCCGAGTTCTGGCCCAATTGCTTCAACAATTGCTGTGTGGCCATTGTCATACATATCCACACGCTTTACCCATCCCATATCCAAGTATTCTAAAAATCTGCCATAAGTCATACGAGAACTAGCGACATTGTTATTTAATTCATTACTTGTTGGTGCTAGAAAACCTTGCCATAGAAAAAAAGTAATGACAATAAGCGGTAATGACCATAGAAGAATAGTTCTCCATGATATTTTCATTTTTTGAAATCCTTTTGTGCCTTTGATAATATCTTTATAGTGAAAGATGAATTTAATTGTTATTATAGTAATAAATTTAACATTTTTACTATTTTTGCGGCAACTTACTAATGTAAAAAAAAGTTGACTAGTTTATAAAATGTAATATATTTGCTTTTATTAATCTAGGTCTGCTAATTTATTATTGAATACTATTGATATTAATTTAGATTATTGCTTATGATTACTAAAGGTTCTAAGGTAAAAGTTTTAAGAAAAGAGTCGTACTGGTATCATGATATTGGTACTGTCTTTAGAGTAGAGGAGAATATTAAGTATCCCATTAACGTAAGGTTTGTAAAACAAGCCTATAATGGTGTGAATGCAAATAATTTTACTGAAAGTGAATTATTATTAATCAGTTAATTTTTATATTTCCTTGTGTATAAATACACAAGGTTGACTTTTTATTTATACTAATTGCCTAAAGTTGCCCAGTCTACATCTACATTATTCAATATAAGAGATGAGTTATAGATTTGTAAAATAATAAGTAAAAATAGAAAAAATAAGAGCATGAATATTGCCATAATTGGTGTAGTACCCCATCCAGGAGCAACTTTACCATACTCAGAGTTTAAAGGTCTTAAAATTTCTCCTAGTCTAGTTCTTAGTGCCATAGTGTTATAAATTAAGTTGATTATTATACTTTTGGAATACTTATTCCATTATCATAGAAATAAGTTAACGTTATTTTTTTTAATTTATGGAAATCGCAACAGTTCTTAGTATTTTTATTTCAAGCTTACTGATAGGTATTACTGGCTATTCTGTTTATATAGCCTTTGGGCCCATTTCGCAAGATTTACGAGATCCATTTGAAGAGCATGAAGAATAGTCATGTCATTTTTACCACTCTCTTTTTTGTTTTATTTAGAGAGTGGATTTTCATTAATAGTTACTTGGCAATTCTTGGAGGGTCTCTAAAAAAAATTGCAAAGAAAATAACCATTAGCGTACCTGTTAGTAAAAAAACGTATACTAGAGCTTCCATTTTTTCCTCATATTTAATATGTATTAATTCTTGATCAATAAATTTTAAACAGCTCCTTGTTTTTTGCTGCTTTTATCTCCTAGTTTTTGGAATGCACCAAATTCAACTTGTTCAGTTACCTCAGCTCCTATACCTGCGAATACATCTCTAAAAATAGTTCTAGATCCATGCCACAAGTGTCCAAAAAAGAATATTAGAGCAAAATTAGCATGTCCAAATGTAAACCATCCTCTAGGACTACTTCTAAATACTCCATCTGATTCTAGAGTGGTTCTATCAAATTCAAATACTTCGCCTAGTTGAGCTTTTCTGGCATATTTTTTTACGCTAGGTGCGTCTGTAAATACTTTGTTGTTTAGTTTTCCACCATAAAAACTAACTGTTACACCTACTTGTTCAATACTATATTTTGATTCGGCTCTTCTAAATGGTATATCTGCTCGTATAATACCATCTTTATCTATTAAAATTACTGGAAATGTTTCAAAGAATGCAGGCATTCTTCGCACAATTAGCTCTCTATTATCCTTATCTTGGAAGATTGGATGACCTAACCATGCTTCAGCTATTCCATCTCCTTTATCCATTGGACCAGCACGAAATAGTCCTCCTTTAGCTGGATTATTGCCTATATAATCATAGAAAGCAAGTTTATCTGGAATTCTGGACCAAGCTTCTGTAGGGCTAGCTCCATCATTTAAAGCATTTTCAACTCTTTGTTCAATTTCTTGTTGAAAATAACCGCTATCCCATTGATATCTAGTAGGGCCAAATAATTCTAGAGGTGTTGTTGCAGAACCATACCACATTGTTCCACATGTAATAAAAGCACTAAAGAAAACAGCGGAAATACTACTAGAAAGTACAGTTTCTATGTTTCCCATTCTTAATGCCCTATATAGTCTCTGAGGAGGTCTAACTGTCAGATGAAATATTCCTGCAAGTATGCCTACTGTACCTGCAGCTATGTGATGTGAAGCTATACCTCCAGGATTGAATGGATTAAATCCGTCAGGGCCCCATGATGGTGCTACTGGTTGTACTTTTCCAGTTACTCCGTATGCATCAGATACCCAAATGCCAGGTCCAAAAAGTCCTGTTGCATGAAATGCGCCGAAACCGAAGCACAATAAGCTAGCCAATAATAAATGAATTCCAAAAATTTTAGGTAAATCTAGTGCTGGTTCTCCTGTTCTGGGATCACGAAACAGCTCTAAGTCCCAATATACCCAATGCCATATAGATGCTAAAAATAGCATACCAGATAAAACAATATGTGTTATCGCAACGCCTTCAAAACTCCATAATCCAGGATTGGATACACTTTCTCCTGTAATACTCCATCCTCCCCAAGAGTCTGTAACACCTAATCTTGCCATGAAAGGCATAACAAACATTCCTTGTCGCCACATAGGATTAAGTACAGGATCAGATGGATCAAAAACAGCTAATTCATATAATGCCATAGATCCTGCCCATCCAGCTACTAAAGCGGTGTGCATTAAATGTACCGAAATTAAACGACCTGGGTCATTTAATACTACTGTATGTACTCTATACCAAGGTAAACCCATTAAATTAAATGCCTCCTAAAATAAGAAATAATTAATGTGCCTTTCTTACAAATAATTAATAAAATTTAGTCTGTATTATTTAACTTATTATACCACTCTTATACTCTCCAAAGTAACAAAAATCTCATTATTCCAATTTATTTGAAATTATTGTTTTTATACTAGTAAAACTTATTGTACTAATTATGCTTAGGAATAATATTATTTGTAATAAACTTAAATTAAACCACAAAGTTTTTATTACTGGTGAAGAGTAATACCACTGGCTTGTTGTAGATATAAATCTAATACTTTCTATTGCATATGTTAAAGGGTTTAAATTTGCTAAAACTTGTAGCCAGTAAGGCATAAATGAAAGAGGTGCTAAAGCAGTACTTGAAAACAGCATAGGTAGGTTAATGAGTAATGTAAAAGCTAAAAATTCAATATGGCCAGGCAGTATGAAAGCTAATCCAATACTAAGGTTTGATATACTGCTTGTGATTAGGAGGGTAATAATAAGAAAAATGTAAATTTGGCTTATTTGAATACTGTAATTAAATATTCCTAGGCTAAATATCATAATGATTAGTGTTTGGAACATGGTTATGCCAATCATAAAAAAGGAAGATGATATAAGTAAATTATCTTTAGAAGTCATTGGTGATACTAAAAGTCTATTCAAAAATCCAAATTCTCTATCAAATATAAGAGGTAAGCCAGAGTTTAGAGATCCTGTAAAAGAAGTAAATATAATAATACCGCAACTCAAAAATTGTCCGTATTTCGTTTCTATAGTAAATAAACTGACAGGTGCATTTTGAAATAATCCACCAAATAAAATGAGCCATAATAAAGGTTGAATAATTCCTGACAATAAACTAGATGGACGTCTGATTGTTTGTATTAATAATCTTTTGATTAAATGTGAAATTTCTTGTATGAATAATTCTATTTGAAAATAGTTTATATAAATAATATCACGTGGTTGAAGGATAGATTTTGTATATCGTGCCATAATTGGAAGGTATTTATAATGATGTTAATTATATTAACTTATATATAAATTCTTTGACTTTATTGAAATATTTTTTCAATTTTTCTTTATATTTTTCAATTTTAGAATTTTTTTTACGAATTTATTGTTTTAGTAGTAAGTATATCTTTATATTTTTAATTATTTTAATATAAAAATATTTCGATATATTGTAAAGTAATAATATTATTTGTGAGGTTTAAATATGGCTGAATATAATGTAACTTTGATTCTTGAAGATGGAGAAGAACAACAATTTAAATGTCCGGATGATTCTTATATCTTAGATATTGCGGAAGAATTAGGTATAGAATTACCATATTCCTGTCGAGCAGGTGCATGCTCCACATGTGCTGGTATAGTTGATAAAGGAACAGTAAATCAAGATGATCAGTCTTTTTTAGATGCAGATCAAATGGAAGCTAATTTTGTTCTTACTTGTGTAGCTTATCCGACTAGCGATTGTGTTATAAAAACACATCAGGAAGAACAATTATATTAGTGTAATTTGATTTTATTAGGTGACATTAAGTTGTCACCTAAACTTTTTATAGTTTAACTTCTATGTCTACTCCAGCTGGGATATTGAGTTTCATTAGAGAATCAATTGTTTGAGAAGATAAAGTATATATTTCTAGCATACGACTATGTGTTTTTATTTCAAAATGTTCTCTTGAGTCTTTATCTACATGTGGCGATCTTAAAACACAATATATTCTTCTTTTAGTTGGAAAAGCGATAGGCCCTACTATCTTTGCATTAGTTCTTATTGCTGTTTCAATTATTTGATTACATGAATTAATGATAAGTGAAGGCTGATATGATTTTAATTTAATTCTAATTTTTTGCTGTTCAGTGACTATCATAAGTTTTAATTATTCAATAATTTTGGACACGACACCAGCACCTACGGTTCTTCCACCTTCTCTAATTGCAAATCTCATACCTTGTTCAATTGCAATTGCATTAATTAGTTCAGCACTCATTTTAATGCGGTCTCCTGGCATTACCATTTCTGCTGCAGATCCATCATCAGCAGTGAATTTAGTAATGGTTCCTGTAACGTCTGTAGTTCTTACATAAAATTGCGGACGGTAACCTGAAAAAAAAGGAGTATGTCTCCCACCTTCATCTTTAGTTAAAATATATACTTCAGCTTCAAATTGTGTGTGAGGTGTAATTGTATTTGGTTGCGCCAGAACCATACCGCGTTCTATTTCATTTTTTTGTATACCACGCAGTAAAATACCGATATTGTCACCTGCCATACCTTCGTCTAATGTTTTCTGAAACATTTCTAATCCAGTAATGGTTGTACTTTTTGTTTCTTTTAAACCTACTATTTCTATCGTATCTCCTACTTTGATTATTCCTCTTTCAATTCTACCGGTTGCTACAGTGCCTCGGCCGGTAATTGAGAATACATCTTCAACGGCCATCAGAAAAGTCTTATCTACGTCTCTTTCTGGTGTTGGAATATAGTCATCAACAGCTGTCATTAGTGAATGTATTTTGTCTACCCATTCATTTTCGCCATTTTGTATTTTAGGACTTTTTGTTACTTCTTCTAGAGCCATTAATGCTGAGCCGGCAACAAAAGGTATATCATCACCAGGAAAGTCATACTGTGATAGTAATTCACGAACTTCTAGTTCTACAAGTTCTAGTAATTCATCGTCATCAACTTGATCTTGTTTATTTAAGAAGACAACTACGTTAGGAACACCTACCTGTTTAGCTAATAATATATGTTCTCTAGTTTGAGGCATAGGACCATCCGCTGCAGATACAACAAGGATAGCACCGTCCATTTGTGCAGCTCCAGTTATCATATTTTTCACATAATCAGCATGTCCAGGACAATCTACATGCGCGTAATGCCTATTTTCTGTTTCATATTCTACATGCGCAGTATTAATTGTAATTCCTCTTGCTTTTTCTTCCGGTGCAGCATCAATTTCATCAAACTTTTTAGCTGTCGTATTATTTGCAGCAGCTAATGTTGCTGAAATAGCAGCAGTTAATGTTGTTTTACCATGATCTACATGTCCAATTGTGCCAATGTTTACATGTGGTTTTTTTCTCTCAAATTTTTCTCTTGCCATTAATATTAATCCTCTTATTATTTTTTTTAGAATACTTTTATTTATGTATTTTTTAATAGCGATAGTGTGCAAATGCTTTATTTGCTTCTGCCATACGATGTGTTTCTTCTCGTTTTTTAATAGTACTTCCGTTATCATTTGAAGCATCTACTATTTCATTAGCAAGTTTGTTTGCCATGTTTTTACCAGCTCTTTTTTTCGCAAATTGAGTTAGCCATCTAAGTGCTAAATTGGTACCTCTATAAGCTCTAATTTCAATTGGTACTTGATATGTAGACCCACCAACTCTTCTTGCTTTAACTTCTACTAAAGGAGTTGCATTTCTGATTGCTTTTTCTAAAACTTCTAATGGGTCATTAGAAGTTTTATCTTTAATAATATCTAAAGTACTATAGACAATTTTTTGTGCGAGGCTTTTTTTGCCACTTTTAAGTATCCTGATTGTGAGCATGCTAACTAGTCGGCTGTTGTACAGTGGATCAGGAGAAACAACTCTTCTTTTTGCAGTGTTACGACGTGACATAATGATATTTTTATTTATTATTAAGTTTTAGGCTTTTTACTCCCATATTTTGATCTACTTTGTGTACGTTCTTTTACGCCAGCAGCATCTAATGTTCCACGAACAATATGATACCTAACTCCAGGTAAATCTTTAACTCTTCCACCTCTTATTAAAACAACTGAGTGTTCTTGTATATTATGTCCAATACCTGGAATATAAGCTGTTACTTCAAAGCCTGAAGTTAAGCGAACACGTGCTACTTTTCTTAATGCAGAGTTAGGTTTTTTAGGAGTAGTTGTATATACTCGTGTACAAACACCTCTTCTTTGTGGACAAGACTTTAAAGCAGGAGATTTTGTCTTTTTCTTTGTTTTGATTCTTTCTTGTCTTACTAATTGCTGAATAGTTGGCATAGTCTAATAAGATAAATTTCTGATTTTTCAAATTAGTATAGACACTGTGTGAAAACCTGTCAATTATTTTTTATATTATATTTTTTCATAAATCTTTCTACTCTACCTTCAGTATCAATAATTCTTTGTGATCCCGTAAAAAATGGATGATTTCCAGACCAAATATCTACATTTAGTTTTTCTTTTGTGGAGCTTACTGTCATAATATGTTGTCCATCACAGTATACTTTTGATTCTTTAAACCATTTTGGGTGTATGTTTTTTTTAGCCATCTTATTATCGTTTTGAATATTGAGGAGCTTTTCTTGCTTTACGTAAGCCGTATTTTCTTCTTTCTTTAACTCTTGCGTCTCTTGTTAAATAGCCTTCTAATTTTAGCGTAGTTCTATTATCTGAATTAATTGTACATAACGCTCTTGCAATTCCTAGTCTGATAGCATCAGCTTGTCCTGTTAATCCACCACCTTCTGCTTTTACATATATATCATATTCACTAGTTAGACCAAGAACTTTTAAAGGAGCGTAAGATATTCTTAAATAGTTAGGACTAAATTGTAAGTATGATTCACCTGGAAGTCCATTGATAATTAATTTTCCTGAGCCAGGTATTAATCTTACTCTAGCTATAGATGATTTACGTCTACCTGTTCCAGAATACGTAACTCTTGTATTATTAGATAAGCTGGTCATGTATATTGTTATTTTTATGTTAATTATTTAAGTTGTAGTTGAGTCGGTTTCTGTGAGCAATGCGGGTGAAATGTTCCAGGATATACTTTTAGATGTCTAAATAATTGTCGCCCAAGTGTATTTTTAGGTAACATACCCTTAACAGATTTCTCTATTATTCTTGTCGGTATTCTTTTTTGTAATTGTTCAAAAGTTTCTACTTTTAGGCTACCTGGTCTACCTGAATGTCTATAGTATAATTTTTGTGATTTTTTGCTGCCACTTATTAAAATATCTTTGGCATTAATGATTATGATATAGGCATTATTAATTTGATGAGGTGTATAGTTACAATTATTTTTTCCTTTTAGAGTACTTGCAATTCGAGTGCTAAGCCTTCCTAATGTTTGATTTTTAGCATCAATTAAATACCATTGTGATATTTTATTTTGTTTTGGTACGAATGTTTTATTCATTATATATAGATGATATTAATAAGAAATTGAATTTAATACATATGCTTTTATGCATTGAATGAATATTACTCTTAGCTTGATTTATTGTTTAAAGATTTATCTTTAGGTAGATTAATCCCTAGGCGGTTTCTTAGTGCATCAATGACTTCTTCTGCAGATTTTTGTCCAAAATTTTTAATTTCTAGTAATTCTTCTTGTGAATAATCAAGTAAATCAGATATAGAATGTATTTGAGCTCTTTTTAGACAGTTATATGCTCTGACCGATAATTTTAACTCTTCTATTAGTAATTGATTAACTTGATTATCATGATTATTATCAAATTGTTGAGTTGGTTTAAAGGTTATGTTTGTCAGAGGATGAAACAAATTAGTTAAAATTTTAGATCCTTCACTAATAGCTTGCTGAGGAGATAAACTACCATTTGTCCATATGTCTAGTATAAGTTTTTCTTGAGTCACTTGTGAATTGCTTCTTTTTTCTTGAATTATATAATTAAATTTTTTTACTGGCATAAATACAGCATCAATCTGTAAGAAATCTATTGATTTTTCATGAGTATATTTATTGACTAATTTATAGCCATGTCCTTTTTCAATTCTAAACTCCATTTCAAAGATAGTATTATTGCATATAGTTGCTATATACTGTCTATGATCTATTATTTCAATTTCGGGTGGTAAATCAAATAGCCCTGCAGTTACTACTGCAGGTCCTTGTACTCTTAATCTTCCTATTTGTGGTTCAGTAGCGTAGCTTTTCAGGACAACTTCCTTAAGATTCAAAAGAATTTCTAAAACATCTTCTCTTACTCCTGTAATTGTTGAGAATTCGTGATTTACACCAGCAATTCTTACGGCAACTATTGCAGCACCTTCTAAATCTGCTAATAAGGTTCTTCTTAAAGAATTACCAATTGTAATACCTTGTCCTTGTTTAAGTGGCTCTAGTACAAAGCGTCCATACTGTTTACTAGTACCTTCTGTTATTGACTCTATGCATTCTATTTGGAAATGAGTCATTGTTCCTTATGAGTTAAATTGCGTGAATAAATTATTATTTATAAGTATATATTAAGTTTATATTGATTTTATACTCTACGTTTTTTAGGTGGTCTACAACCGTTATGTGGTATAGAAGTGATATCTTTAATGAGTGTAATTTCTATGCCTGTTGCTTGTATTGCTCTAATTGCAGTTTCTCTGCCAGCTCCTGGTCCGTTAACTGTTACTTCTGTTTGTTTCATACCTTGATCAATCGCAATTTTAGCAGCCTTTTCAGCTGCAGTTTGTGCTGCAAAAGGTGTACCTTTTTTAGCTCCTTTAAAACCACTAGCACCGGATGAACACCAGCAGATTGTTGAACCATTGAGATCTGTAATAGTAATAATTGTATTATTAAATGTCGATTGAATATGTGTTATTCCGTTTACAATATTTTTTTTTCTTCGATTATTTGCTGCTTTTTTTATTTGCTTAGCCATGTATTGTTTAATATAATTTATTTCTTAGGAGCTTTTTTCTTACCCGCCATAGTCTTTTTGATTCCTCTACGTGTTCTTGCATTAGTTCGTGTTCTTTGTCCTCTTAATGGTAGTCCTATTCTATGTCTCTTTCCTTTATAGGAATTAATTTCCATTAGTCTTTTTATATTTATTGATTGTAATCGCCTTAAATCACCTTCAATTACATATTCAGTGTCTAGAATATTTCTAATACTGGTAATGTCATCATCATTTAGATTTATTACTTGTCTATTAGGATTGATTTGTATCTTTTTTAAAATGTATTTTGATCTAGATAGACCAATACCATATATGTATGTTAAAGCGATTTCAATTCTTTTTTGTTTAGGTAGATCTATACCTGCTATTCTAGCCAATTTTCATCTCCAAATTTTAATTTTATCTATATCTTATCCCTGTTTTTGTTTGTGCTTAGGATTTTCACAAATTACTCTTACTTTTCTGTTTCTTACTATTACTTTGCATTTATCGCACATTTTTTTCACTGAAGATCTTACTTTCATGACATTATTCTTTTGTATTTGTATAATTTTGATTTGTTTATATATAAGTATTAATACTATTGTATATTACTGTTGTATTTTTCAGATATAATATATGTCTGTATTTGCTTAGCAGTATCAATAGCTACACTGACTAAAATCAATAATGATGTTGCACCTAGTCCTTGAAATACTTTGATCTGTGTAATATTAGTAATAATTGAAGGAATCATAGCAACAAAGAATAGAAAAATAGACCCTAGTAAAGTTAATTTATCTAAAATGTTTTTTAAGTATTTGCTTGTGTTGCGACCAGGTCTAATTCCTGGTATACTTGCACCCATTTTTTTTAAATTTTGTGCTACATCATCTGAGTTTAAAACCAATGATGTATAAAAATAACTGAATACGATAATTAGAATACCATACAATGCAATGTATAAAGGTCCATTAGGCGAAAATAAAATTAAGAAATTTTTAATACCTGTATTGCTTACAACTTCTTTTATATATGATGGAATGGTCATGGCTGCTGATGCAAACACTATTGGCATAACACCTCCTTGATTCATCTTTAAAGGTATGTAGCTTTTTGAATTTATATTTTTAAAGCTATTCAATTGCTTTGCAGAGATAATAGCTATTTTTTTTGATCCTTCTTGAATTAATATTGTAATTGCTAACATGAACAAAAATAATAGAAGTAGTATAGATAGTGTAGCTATTTGAGTAACATTTAGAATGTTTATAGAGTAGTTTTGGATATTTTTAGGTATACCAGAAACTATATTTTGAAAAATGAGTAATGAAGCTCCATTTCCTATTCCGTACTCTGTAATTAGTTCAGATAGCCACATAATAATCATAGATCCAGTTGTTAAAGTTGTTACACAATTGATAATAAAACTTATATCCCAATTAAATACATATGGTTTGATCCAAAATGCTATTGCTATACTTTGTGCTAAAGCCCAAACAAGAGTTAAGTATCTTGTGATTTGTGTAATTTTTCTTTTTCCAGATTCACCTTCTTCTTTTTGTAAACTTTCTAATTCTGGTATAATTTTGATTAAAAGTTGAATAATTATAGATGCATTAATATATGGTACGATTCCTAGTGCAAACATTCCTATTGTGGATAATCCACCACCAGAAAATATATTTAAAAAATTCACTAATGCATTTTGACCTATACTTGTGTAAAAAGTATCGTGGTCAATTCCAGGAATGGGTATAAATATACCTAAACGGGCTATTACTAGTATAAGTAACGTAATTATTGATTTTTCGGTTAATGTGTTGGTTAAATTCATCGATTTAGATAAAAATATATAGCTTAATTGCTAAACTTAATTGTATAATTTGATGACATTTATCGATCTATCTTGGGCTGCTTGTTTAAATGTTCTTAAATCGGATAGTCCATTTATTGTTGCTCGAGCATTATTAAGTGCATTATTTGACCCTAATTGCTTGGTCAAAATATTTTTAATACCAGCTAATTCTAAAACAGTTCTTACAGCACCACCTGCTATTACTCCTGAACCTGGAGCAGAAGGTCTCATTAAAACTTTTGCAGCACCTTCTATTCCGTTAATGCGATGTGGTATAGAATATGTTTTTGTTAATGGAATATTAATAATATTTTTTTTAGCATCTGTCACACCTTTTTTTACTGCATTGATGACGTCAGTTGCTTTGCCAATACCAACACCGACTTGTCCTTTTTCATTACCTACAATAATTATTGCTCTAAAACTAAGTTTTTTTCCTCCTTTCACTACCTTTGTTACTCGTTTGACTTGAATAACTCTTTCTTCCCAATTTGCTTCTTGTTCTCTTTGTTTAAGATTCTTTTTTTTTATGGCCATCTTTTGATTTAATGTTAATTAAAAGTTAATACCTTCATTTCTCGTTGCATCTGCAAGAGCTTTAACTCTTCCATGATATATACGATTACCCCTATCAAAAATTATATGAGTAATACCTTTACTTTTTAGTTTAAAACCTATATCTTTTCCTACTATCTCTGCTGTATCACATGATGCAGTAGATTTAATTTTGTTTTTTAGTTTAGGACATAAGCTAGAACTAGTAATTAGTGTAGTATGCTTTGTATCATCGATTACTTGTGCATATATATGTTTATTTGATCTAAATATGCGTAGACGAGGTCTATTATTTTTACTTTTTATTTTTCTTTTCATATTATTTACCTGCTTTACCAACTTTTCTTCTTATAATTTCGTTAGTATATCTTATACCTTTTCCTTTGTAAGGCTCAGGTGGTCGAAGAGATCGAATTTTTGCAGCTAGTTGCCCAACAGTTTCTTTGTTAATACCATGTATTTTGATTATAGTATTGTTTTCTACTTCAATTTTGATTCCACTGGGCGGATTGACTTGAACACTATGACTATATCCTATATTTAATATTAATTGATTTTTTTGATTTATTTGTGCTCTGTAACCAACTCCCTGTATTTCAAGTGTTTTACAGAAACCTTTTGATACTCCAATAACCATATTATTTAAAAGTGTTCTAGAGAGTCCATGTAATTGTTTAGAAATTTTGTTTTCTGTATTGATTGAAACAATTAATTCTGTTTTATTGTTTTTAATATCTATTTGAGGAGCTAATAAGTGTTGTAATTCACCTTTAGGACCTTTAATGGTAATTTTTTTATTATCAATTATTACATCAATATCTGAACTTATTGGTATAGGATTTTTTCCTATTCGTGACATTTACTTCTCCTTATTGTTATCGTTTACCAAATGTAGCATAATACTTCGCCACCTAAGCCTGAATATCTAGCCTGTTTGTCTGTCATGATTCCTTTAGACGTAGAAATAATAGCAATACCAATACCTCCAATTACTTTTGGTAATCCTTTATGATTGGCATAGACACGTAAGCCAGGTTTGCTAATTCTTTTTAATGTTGTGATTACTGAAGATTTGTTTTTACCTTTATATTTTAAAGATACAAGTAGAACATTTTTAAAATTATCTTGTATATGATCAAAATCTTGAATAAATCCTTCTTCTTTTAAGACTTTAATTATGTTACGTGTTACTTTAGTGGAAGGTATTTGTACAATTTGGTGCTTTGCTAAAATAGCATTACGTATTCTAGTTAGTGTATCAGCAATAGTATCATTGAACATGGTTTTTCCTCAATTGAATAATTTCTAATTTATCTTAATCTTTAAAAGGCATACCAAAACCTTTTAGTAAAGCAAAGCCTTCTAAATCTGTTTTGGCTGTAGTGACAATTGCAATATCCATCCCGCGAATCTTATCCACAGTATCATACTCAATTTCTGGAAAAATTAATTGTTCTTTTAACCCTAAATTATAATTACCTTTACCATCGAAGAGATTTTTGCTGACGCCTCGAAAATCTCTAATTCTTGGTAATGATAGGTTGATTAATTTGTTTAAAAAATTATACATTTTTTGTCTTCTTAAAGTAACAGTCATGCCAATTGGTATATTTTCTCTAATTTTAAAACCTGCTATAGATTTTTTAGATCTTGTAATAATCGGTTTTTGACCGCTAATAAGCATTAATTCTTGAAGACTATTATCTAAAGTTTTAGAGTTTTGTGATGCTTCGCCTAGCCCTCGATTTAATACAATCTTTGTGATTTTGGGTATTTGATGAATGTTTTTATAAAGAAATTCATGTTGCAAATACTTTTTTATCTGACTATTGTACAATGTTTGTAAAGATTCTGTCATTTTATTATTTAATAATTTCTGCAGTTTTATTTAGTATTCTATATTTCTGATTATTTTCATTGAATTTTGTATTATAACGGCTTCTAGTTTTGTTTTTTATGCTGTAAAGCATAACATTAGAGCTATGAATAGGAGCTTCAAAATTAATTATTTTTCCACTTTCTTCTTCTTGATTTTTCTTAACATGCTTGACTTTTAAGTTTAAATTTTTAATTATTACATGACTTGTTTTTGTTATTACTTTAATAATAATGCCAGTTTGTCCTTTATGACGACCAGAAATAATTTGCACATTATCTCCTTTTCTCACATGTATTTTTGATTTTTTAATCATACTACCTCACTGGCTAATGAAATAATTTTTGAAAAATTTTTTTCTCTTAGTTCTCTTGCTATAGGTCCAAAAATTCGTGTACCTTTAGGATTATTATCTTGTGTAATTAATACAGCTGCATTATCATCAAATCGAATTTGCATACCATCTATACGTCGTGTTGTTTTTTTTGTACGTACAATTACTGCTCTAACAATATCAGATCTTTTGACTGTCATGTTAGGAGAAGCATCTTTTACAACACCTATAATGATGTCGCCAATTTTTGCATATTTAGGATTACTGCTACCAAGTACTCTAATACACATGATTTTACGTGCACCACTATTATCTGCAATATTTAAATAGCTTTGGTTTTGTATCATTTAATTTTATGCTTATTTTAATTTATCAATTACTGTCCAATACTTTTTTTTGCTTATTGGGCGAGTTGCTTTAATTTTTACAATATCTCCTACTACATAGTTATTATTTTCATCATGTACGTAGTATTTTTTTGTTTTTGATAAGATTTTATTATATTTTCTGTGCGATAATTTCTTAGTTACGACTACCGTAATAGTTTTATCCATTTTATTGCTGATAACCTTACCTATTATTTCTTTAGTGATCATAATTAATTAGATGATTTTAAATTATTTCTTATAGTTAATAGTTGAGCTAACATTCGTTTATAAGCCTTAAATAGATGAGGTTTAATTGATTGTCTAGTTGCTTGTTTGAATTTTAAGTCAAATATTTCTCTTTTTATTTCTATAATTTTATTATTTATATCAACTGATGAAAGATTTTTTATTTCTTTTATATTCATTAAATTCATGAGTTTATATTTATTTATGTTTAGTAATAAACTTTGTTTTAATTGGAAGCTTATACGATGCTAGTTTCATTGCCTGTTTGGCGTCTCTTTCAAGTACACCTTTAATTTCAAATAAAATGTGTCCAGGTTTAATTACAGCTACCCAATATTCTGGAGCTCCTTTGCCTGATCCCATTCTTGTTTCAGCTGCTCTAGCTGTTACAGGTTTATCAGGAAAAACTCTTATCCATAGTTTTCCTCCTCTACGAACATATCTAGTGATTGTTCTTCTAGTTGCTTCGATTTGTCTGGATGTAAGCCATACAGGTTCTATTGCTTGTAATGCATAGTCTCCAAAGGCTATATAATTACCTTTGCTTGCTTTACCATGCATACGTCCTCTGTGTTGTTTTCGAAATTTTGTTTTTTTAGGACTTAGCATTTTGATCTCTTAAGTTATTGTTATTTGTTATGATTAATATATTAAATTTGAGTCTAGAATTTCTCCTTTAAAAAGCCAAACTTTAATTCCTAATATTCCATAAATAGTTTGTGCTGTTTTATAAGAGTAGTCTATATCAGCTCTTAATGTCTGTAATGGCACTCTGCCTTCGCGTAACCATTCACTTCTAGCTATTTCTGCACCGTTTAGCCTACCTGATACTTGCACTTTGATGCCTTTTACATTTGCTTTTTGAGCTCTTTGTATTGCTTGTCTGACTGCTCGTCGAAATGCAACTCTTTTTTCTAATTGTTGCGATATAAAATCTGCTATAATAGATGCTTCTCTATCTGATTCAGTGATTTCTATTACATTAATACGAATTTGTTTTTTATTTTTTAATTGTTTATTTATTTCTTGTCTTAAGTTATCAATTCCTCCTCCAGATTTACCTAGAACAATACCAGGTCTAGCTGTTTTAATTTCAATCTCGATTTGATCAACTTTTCTCTCGATTTGTATATTGACAATGCTAGCTGTTTTTAAGGTTGTTGTAATATGTTTTCTAATATCATAATCTTCTTGTAATAATTTAGAGTATTGTCTCTTATTTGCAAACCAGGAAGATCTATGTCTTTGAGTTATATTAATTCGAAAACCTAAAGGATGTGTTTTTTGGCCCATTTCATGATTTCTGTATTATAGATTGTAATTAAATTATGGATTTAACAGCTAGTGTAATGTGGCAAGTTGGTTTGTGTATTTTAAATGCCCTACCTTGTGCTCGCGGTTGAAACCTTTTTAAATTAGGTCCACCATCAGCAAACGCTTCATAAATAATTAAATGATTTTTGCTATATCCGTGGTTGTTTTTTGCATTGGAGGCAGCTGATTCTAATATTTTTTTTATTATTTTACATGGCTTATATGGCATGAATTCAAGAATCATTAATGCTTCTTGATATTTTTTACCGCGTATTTGATTTAGTATTCTACGTACTTTATGCGGAGATAGTCTTAAGTATTTGCTTTGAGCGTACGCTTCTTTTTCCATTTTATTATTATCTTTTTGTTCTTCTATCATTTTTTATATGGCTTCTAAAATTACGTGTTGGTACAAATTCACCTAATTTATGACCAACCATTTGATCAGAAATAAAGATAGGGAAATGTTGTTTGCCGTTATGGACGGCTATTGTATGACCTACCATGATAGGTATAATTGTCGATGCGCGTGACCAAGTTTTAATCGTATTTTTAATATTTTGCTGATTCATATGGTCAATTTTATCTAGTAACTTTCTTTGTATAAAAGGTCCTTTATATAATGATCGTGACATGGCTTTATTTATTTCCGTTTACGTAATATATACGAGTTACTATACTTTTTAGTAGGTCTAGTTTTTACACCTAATGCTGGCTTGCCCCATGGAGTAACAGGATGATTGCGTCCAATTGGTGATTTGCCTTCTCCACCACCATGTGGATGGTCAACCGGATTCATTGCTATTCCTCTAACTTTTGGTTTTTTACCAAGCCATCGATTACGCCCAGCTTTTCCAATGGTTATGTTATTGTAATCAATATTCCCAATTTGACCAATAGTTGCGTAACATTCTTTTCTAAATAGTCTTACCTCACTGGATGGTAGTTTTAGAGTTACAAAATCACCTTCTTTTGCTACTATCTGTGCGTATGTTCCAGCAGCTCTCACAATTTGGCCACCTTTGCCAGTTTTCAGTTCTATGTTGTGAACAGCAGTACCTAACGGAATATGTCCCATAGGTAATGCATTGCCTACTTCTATGGCCGAATTTGGACCAGAAGTCACAAATTGTCCTATAGATAAAGATCTTGGATGTAGAATGTATTTTTTTATACCATCCGTATAATGCAACAATGCGATTCTTGCATTTCTGTTTGGATCGTATTCGATACTTGCAACTTTAGCTAAAATATTTAGTTTATTTCTTTTAAAATCAATAATTCTGTATTTTTTTTTATGTCCACCTCCCCTGTGTCTTGATGTAATTAATCCTTTATTATTGTGACCTTTAGAATAATGAATATATTTTATGAGTGACTTTTCTGGTTTGTTTGTACTAATTTCTTCAAATGTTGAGACAGTACGGTTTCTGGTTCCTGGTGTTGATGCTTTATATAAACGAAGAGTCATATTTGGTTATTTTTGTAATTTTATTGATCAGAGAATAGATTTATAGTGTCATTTTCTGATAATGTGACAACTGCTTTCTTATAATGTGTTTTATATCCTTTAAAACGTCCAACAGTACGTTTTTTACGAGGAGCATGACATGTATTGATCTTTTTTACTTTTACTTTGAAAATATATTCAATTGCTAGTTTAATTTTGGGTTTGTTACTACGATGATCTACTTGAAAACAGTATTGATTATTTTCTAGTAGTTTCGTTGTTTTATCTGTGATGATTGGTTTTTTGATTATACTTAGTAATTCTTTTTCTAGTTCTTTATTCATTGTATACCTTTTGAATAATGTCTAAAGCCTTTTCTGTTATTACAAGATGTTTAGAACGGATGATAGATATAAGATTGATTTGATTAGCTTGAATAAGTTCAACATTCTTTAAATTTCTTGTTGACAAGTAAATATTTACGTCTTTTTTTGGTAATATGATAAGAATCTTTTCTGATTGATTAATTTTTAAATCATTGATATTTTTTAATATTAGTTTTGTATTTGGTTGATTAGATTGAAAATAAGAATCATTGACAATTACAGTTTGTTTTCTTTTATTGTACAGAATGTTTCTTATTGCTAATTGTTTCTCTTTTTTATTTAATTTTTTTGTATATTCTTTGGTTTTAGGACCAAATATGACTCCCCCACCTTTCCATAATGGTGATCTTATAGAACCTGCACGTGCCCTACCTGTTCCTTTTTGTTTCCATGGTTTTCTGCCTCCACCCCTGACTTCGCTACGTGTTTTACAGTTTGCGTTACCCTGTCTTTTTTTATGTAATTGTTCTACAAGAGCTCTGTGAACAATATACATACTCTTAGATTCGCTGATACGTAGATTTATTAATTTAAGATGTGAAGCTAATCCTTCTTTTGATAATACATCATATTGAATTTGAATGTCAGTTGTCATGATTCTATTTTGTTTTAATACTTATCAAGCTACCCGGTTTACCTGGTACAGAACCTTTAATTAGTATGATATGGTTCTGAGTATGAATGTCTATAATTTGTAAATTTTTGATGGTAACTTTTTGCCCACCCATTCTTCCTGCCATTTTTTTTCCTGGAAATACTCGTCCTGGTGTAGTACCAGCACCAATAGATCCAGGTTGTCTATGATTTTTAGATCCATGTGACATAGGACCTCTGCTGAAATGATGTCTTTTTTGGTAACCAGAAAAACCTTTACCTATACTTTTACCTGATACATCAATAAAATCACCTATTTTTAGATTTTCTGTTGTAAGAGTTTGTCCTATTTTGAAATATTTAGATGAGTCAACACGATATTCTTTTAGATATTTTAAAGAAGTAGTATTAGTTTTTTGTAAATGGCCTAGTTCAGCTTTACTGAGTTTTTTATTACTTACTTTTAGATATCCTAATTGAATTGCATTATAGCCATCGGATTTTGTTGTTTTAATTTGTGTAATTAGGCAGGGACCTAATTGTAAAACAGTCACAGGTATAGCGCTACCTGTACTATTGAAAATTTGTGTCATACCTACTTTAGTTCCTAATAAACTTATTGAAACCATTTTTGTCGTCAAATTAATGAGATTTTTACGTATATACTTTTTAAATTGATTTATTGATATTATCTTTTAATTTCTTGTAATTTTCAAGTTACAAATGTTGATTTGGTAATCTTCAAGGTTCGGTAATTACTACTGTATTAAAATCGAAGATTTTTTTAATATAATTGTATAGTTTTTATTTTTTGTAAGGAATTTTATGAGTAAAGTAGTCGGCATTGATTTAGGAACAACTAATTCAGTTGTTGCTGTAATGGAAGGTGGTAAACCTACTGTCATACCAAATGCAGAAGGATTTAGAACAACTGCTTCGGTAGTTGCTTATACAAAAAATGGAGATAAGTTAGTCGGGCAAATAGCTAAAAGGCAAGCAGTGATTAATCCAGAGAATACATTTTATTCTGTCAAAAGATTCATCGGTTGTAAAAAGGAAGAAATTCAAAATGAGCTTCAGCAATCATCATATACAATTATTGCAGATAATAATCTAAATATAAAAATTAAGTGTCCTGCTTTAGATAAGGATTTTGCTCCTGAAGAAATATCTGCTCAAGTACTGAGAAAGCTTGTTGATGATGCTAGTAAATACTTAGGTGAATCAGTTACTAAAGCGGTTATAACTGTACCAGCATATTTTAATGATTCACAAAGGCAAGCTACTAAGGATGCTGGAAAGATTGCTGGATTAGAAGTTTTACGTATTATTAACGAACCTACGGCTGCTTCTTTATCTTATGGTTTAGAAAAACAAGATAATGAAACAATTTTGGTTTTTGATTTAGGTGGAGGTACATTTGATGTATCTATTTTAGAAGTTGGTGATGGTGTATTTGAAGTATTATCAACATCGGGTGATACACATTTAGGAGGTAATGATTTTGATAGTGAAATTGTAAATTGGTTGATAGAAGAATTTAAAAAAAGTGAGAATATAGATTTAGGTCAAGATAAGCAAGCATTGCAGCGTTTAACAGAAGCTGCAGAAAAAGCTAAAATTGAATTATCTAATTTATCACAAACAGATATTAATCTTCCATTTATTACAGCCACTAATACAGGTCCTAAGCACTTAGAGAGAACTATGACCCGTGCCAAGTTTGAAGATCTATGTACAGATTTAATTAATAGATGTCAAGTACCTGTTCGCACCGCATTACAAGATGCTCAATTAGATCCAAGTAAGATAGATCAAGTTGTTTTAGTTGGTGGTTCTACTAGAATACCATCTATTCAAGCTTTAGTAACAAAATTGATCGGTAAAGCACCTAATCAAAGTGTGAATCCTGATGAGGTAGTTGCTATTGGTGCAGCAGTTCAAGCAGGTGTTTTGGCTGGTGAAGTTAAAGATATATTACTTTTAGATGTGACACCATTGTCTTTAGGTGTAGAGACATTAGGCGGAGTAATGACAAAAGTTATTCCTAGAAATACAACGGTACCAACGAAAAAATCGGAAGTCTTTTCAACAGCAGTGGATAATCAGCCTAATGTTGAAATTCATATTTTACAAGGTGAGCGAGAATTTACAAAAGATAATAAAAGTTTAGGTACTTTTAGGTTAGATGGTATAATGCCTGCTCCTAGAGGTATTCCTCAAATTGAAGTAACATTTGATATAGATGCAAATGGAATTTTATCTGTAAAAGCAAAAGATAAAGGAACAGGTAAGGAGCAATCTATTACAATCACCGGTGCTTCTACATTACCAAAAGACGAAGTAGATAAATTAGTTAAAGAGGCAGAAGTTAATTCTGATATAGATAAGCAAAAACGTAGTGATATAGAGTTAAAAAATCAAGCTGATTCTTTATGTTACCAATCAGAGCGTCAATTGCAAGACTTAAAAGATAAAATCAGTACAGAAGATAAAGAACGAGTCGAATTACAAATCAATACATTAAGGCAAGCAATATCTGGTTCAGACTCAGGTTCGATCAAAAATGAGCAACAGAAACTACAAGATCTCTTGATGGAGATAGGTAAAGATGTGTATTCTTCAAATAAGCCATCTGAAAATGAAAAAGTAGAAAATGATTCAGATACTATTATTGATACTGATTCAAAATCTGCCTAAAGCGGGTAACGCGATTCGAACGCGCGACATTAACCTTGGCAAGGTTACGCTCTACCACTGAGCTATACCCGCTTGTATGGAGTAAATTATTTCAAACTACATAAAAATTGTCAAGTAGTAATAGGATTCTATTACTTTAAACAAATTTTATGTTGTTAAAATAATTTTTGATTTTTTTGTTTTAAGCAACAAATAGGTTAGCTAAACCTGTAATAATCACTAAAATAGACCAGATACCTGCTCCAGTATATATGATATTTTTAGATTTCTCCCATTCTCCGGGAGAAGCTAATGTAACTGGCATAAGAACCACAAAAACAATAGATAGAAGAATTAGTCCAAAAACTAGTAATTGTACTGCAATAGCCATAGATTTTTTATTTATTATGAATTTATTAATAACTAAAGATGTAAGTTAATAGCATTTATATTCTATATTATATATATGGTTAATTACTATATTCTTAATTATTAAATTTATATTATAAAATAGATTATTATAAAAGTAACATGAAAAAATAAGAAGAAAACAGGTATAACTATATTTTTTAGTGTACATTTTATTAATTACATCATTCTTCTTAAAATAGTAGGAGGTATTTTATATGTTGGCTACAATTATTCTTGCAAAGTTACCAGAAGCTTATGTTATATTTAGGCCTCTAGTTGACATATTGCCAGTCATACCAGTATTTTTTTTATTATTGGCATTCGTTTGGCAGGCAGCGATTGGCTTTCGCTAGAGTGTTTTTGATATATTTTGATTAATATTTATTAAAATTATTTTATTGTTTTAGAGTTAATATACAAATGGTAGAACCACTTTTATCTGGTATTGTGTTAGGTTTAATCCCCATAACTTTATTCGGTTTGCTAGTTGCTGCTTATTTGCAGTATCGTCGAGGTAACCAGTTTGGTTTGTAAGTGAATATGGATTTATTGTAAGATATAATTCATATATTTTAAATGCTCTAATATAAAATTTAGAGTATTTACTATATTACCAGCTTGATTTTCTTAATCCTGGTATTAGGCATTCATGTCCCATTTCTCTAATTACATGCCTAGATAGTCCAAATATTCTGTAGTATCCTCGGCTGCGTCCAGTTAACCAGCATCTGTTACGTAGTCTTGTTGGTGCACTATTTCTAGGAAGTTTTTGTAATGCTTGTTGAATTTCTAATTGTTCATCAAAGCTTTTTGCTTTTTTGATTTTGATTTTTATATTTGTTCTTTTATTTATATTTTTATTTATTAATTTCTTTCTTTTTATATCTCTTTGGATCATGCTTTTCTTTGCCATTTTTTTCTTTTCTTATAATATATTTTTTGTGCCATAATAATTGATTTTTATAATTATTGCAATTTATAAATTAAATATTAAAGGATTTACTGAAAATATCAACAATCAGTAAATCCTTTAATATTTATGTAAATTTAATTAAATTTACCTGTTGTAGATGCTATTACAAATGCTGCGTATGTCAGAATATATCCAACTGAAAAATGGATTAAACCAACGAGGCGTGCCTGTACAATTGATAATGCGACTGGTTTATCTTTCCATCTAACTAAATTTGCAAGAGGAGTTCTTTCATGAGCCCATGCCAAGGTTTCGATTAATTCTTGCCAGTATCCTCTCCATGATATTAAAAACATAAAACCAGTTGCCCAAATTAGATGTCCAAAGAGAAACATCCATGCCCATACAGATAAACTATTCATGCCATATGGGTTATAACCATTAATTAGAGGCGAAGAGTTTAGCCATAAATAATCTCTTAACCATCCCATTAAGTATGTTGAAGATTCATTAAACTGGCTTACTGTTCCTTGCCAGATTGTTATGTGTTTCCAGTGCCAATAAAATGTTACCCATCCTATTGTATTCAGCATCCAAAATACTGATAAATAAAAAGCATCCCAAGCAGATATATCACATGTTCCGCCTCTTCCTGGTCCATCGCAAGGAAAGCTATATCCGAAATCTTTTTTGTCTGGCATTAACTTAGATCCTCGTGCATCAAGAGCACCTTTTACTAAAATTAATGTTGTTGTATGTAAACCTAGCGCAATTGCATGATGTACAAGGAAATCACCAGGTCCAATAGTTAAAAATAAAGAGTTTTTGTTACTATTAATCGCTTCTAGCCAACCCGGTAACCAAATATTACTTCCAGCATTTAATGCTACATTATTAGGGTTAGACAATAATACATTAAAGCCATATAATGCTTTACCTGAACTTGCTTGAATCCATTGAGCAAATATAGGCTCAATCAAAATTTGTTTTTCTGGATTGCCAAAAGCTACGACTGTATCGTTATGTATATATAATCCTAAAGTGTGAAAACCTAAAAATAGTGATGCCCAGCTCAAATGAGATATAATTGCTTCTTTATGTTCTAGCATTCTTGCTAGTACATTATTTTCATTTTGTACTGGATCATAATCTCTAACAAAAAAAATTGCTCCATGAGCAAAAGCTCCAACCATCAAAAATCCTGCTATATATTGATGATGAGTATATAATGAAGCTTGAGTCGTAAAATCTTTTGCCATAAAAGCATATGGAGGCATAGCATACATATGTTGAGCTACTAAGGAAGTAATAACTCCTAATGATGCTAAAGCTAAGCCCAGTTGCATATGTAATGAATTAGTAATAGTTTCATATAACCCTTTGTGACCTCTACCCAGTTTACCGCTAGGTGGCTCATGAGCATCTAATATATCTTTTATATTATGCCCAATTTTCCAGTTGGTTTTATACATATGTCCAGCAACTATAAATATGACAGCGATAGCAAGATGGTGATGAGCCATATCAGTTAACCATAATGATTGGCTTTGTGGATGAAAGCCGCCTAAGAATGTTAGAATAGCACTTCCTGCACCTTCTTGAGTACCAAAGATATGTTGACTTGTATCTGGATTAGCGGCATATGCACTCCAATTTCCACTAAAGAAGGGTTTTAATCCTGCTGGATGTGGTGGTGTGCTTAAAAAATTATTCCACCCAATATGTTGACCTCTTGATTCAGGTATTGCAATATGCACTAGATGTCCCGTCCAAGCAAGAGAACTCACTCCAAATAAGCCTGAAAGGTGGTGATTTAATCTTGATTCGTTATTTTTAAACCATGCTAAGCCAGGTTTAAATTTAGGTTGTAGGTGTAGCCAACCTGCAAATAACATAATTACTGATAGAAATAATAAGAATAATGATCCTATATATAAGTCATTATTTGTTCTTATTCCAATTGTGTACCACCAATGGTATACGCCAGAATAAGTTATATTAACAGGATATAATGATTTGCCTTTTGTAAATGCTTTTATAGCTGGTTGACCGAAGTGTGGATCCCAGATTGCATGTGCTATAGGTTTTATTTTTAGTGGATTTACTATCCATTGTTCGAAATTACCTTGCCAAGCAACATGAAATAAGTTACCTGAGGTCCATAAGAAAATGATCGCTAAGTGACCAAAATGAGATGCGAAGATCTTTTGATATAAATTCTCTTCTGTCATTCCATCATGACTTTCGAAATCATGAGCAGTAGCAATTCCATACCATATACGTCTCGTAGTTGGATCTTGTGCTAATGCTTGGCTAAACTTTGGAAATTTGGTTGCCATTATATTTTTATCCTAATTTATCCTACTGCAATAATTCGTGCTAAGAAAAAGGCCCAAGTGGTTCCTATTCCGCCTAATAAATAGTGAGCTACTCCAACTGCTCTGCCTTGTGTTATGCTTAAGGCTCTTGGTTGAATCGCCGGAGCTACTTTAATTTTATTGTGTGCCCAAACAATTGATTCAATTAATTCTTGCCAATAACCACGTCCACTAAATAAGAACATTAAACTAAATGCCCAAACGAAATGTGCACCTAAGAAGATTAAACCATATGCAGATAGTGCAGATCCATACGATTGAATTACTTGTGATGCTTGAGCCCACAAGAAATCTCGGAGCCATCCATTTATTGTAATTGCACTTTGAGCAAAGTTTCCACCTGTAATATGTGATACAGTTCCATCTGTAGATACACTACCCCAAACATCAGATTGCATTTTCCAACTAAAATGAAATAGTGCGATAGATAGTGAATTGTACATCCAAAATAGTCCTAAAAATACATGATCCCATCCAGATACTTGACAAGTTCCACCTCTTCCTGGGCCATCACAAGGGAAGCGGAAGCCTAGATTTGATTTATCTGGAATTAATCTAGAGTTTCTTGCAAATAGAAAGCCTTTAACTAAGATTAGTACAGTAACATGAATAGTAAAAGCATGTATATGATGTACCATAAAATCAGCAGTTCCTAGAGAAATAGGCATCATTGCTACTTTATTGCCTATAGCTATCACTTCTCCACCAAATGCATAACTAACACTTGCTAAAGAATTTGGACTCGTATTACCTGGTGCCAAGGTGTGTATATTTTGTACCCATTGAGCAAAAATTGGTTGTAATTGAATTGCTGTATCTGAAAACATATCTTGTGATCGACCAAGTGCTCTCATTGTGTCATTATGTATATATAGACCAAATGAATGAAAGCCTAAAAATATACAAACCCAATTTAAATGTGAAATTATTGCATCTCTGTGACGGATAATTCTGTCAAGTACATTATTATAGTTTTGAGCAGGGTTATAGTCTCTTACCATGAAAATTGATGCGTGTGCACCAGCACCTACTACGCAAAAGCCACCTATCCACATGTGATGTGTAAATAGCGATAGTTGTGTTGGATAATCTGTTGCTATATATGGATAAGGAGGCATCGCATACATATGATGAGCAACAATTATACTTAAAGATCCCATCATGGCTAAATTAATAGCAAGTTGTGCATGCCATGAAGTAGTTAATATTTCGTATAATCCTTTATGTCCTTGGCCGGTGAAAGGACCTTTATGAGCTTCTAAAATTTCTTGCATACTGTGACCAATACCCCAATTGGTACGATACATGTGTCCTGCAATTATAAATAATACAGCTAGAGCTAAATGGTGATGAGCAGTATCACTTAACCATAATCCACCTGTTACGGGATTTAATCCACCTTTAAATGTTAGGAAATCAGAATATTCAGTCCAGTTTAAAGTGAAAAAAGGTAATATTCCTTTACTAAAACTAGGGTATAATTGACTCATTAGATCTCTATTAACTAAAAATTCATGAGGTAAAGGAATTTCTTGCGGTGATATACCAGAGTCTAATAATTTATTAATTGGTAATGATACATGTATTTGATGTCCAGACCATCCTAAGCAACCTAAACCAAGTAAACCAGATAAGTGGTGATTCATCATGGATTCAACATTTTGAAACCATTCCAGTTTAGGAGCTTTTTTATGATAATGAAACCATCCAGCAAAAACCATTAAGGCTGCCATTACTAGTCCACCTATAGCAGTTGCATAAAGCTCTAATTCAGTTGTAATACCAGAAGCTCTCCATAATTGGAACCATCCGGAAGTCACTTGTATTCCTTGGAAACCACCTCCAACATCACCATTTAGGATTTCTTGTCCTACAATTGGCCAAACAACTTGAGCACTAGGTTTAATATTTGTTGGATTACTTAACCAAGCAACATAATTTGAAAATTTAGCGCCATGGAAATACATTCCACTTAGCCATAAAAAGATGATAGCTAGTTGTCCAAAGTGAGCACTGAAAATTTTACGTGATACTTCTTCTAAAGAGCTTGTATGACTATCAAAATCATGAGCGTCAGCATGTAAATTCCAAATCCAAGTAGTAGTGGTAGGACCTTTTGCTAAACTTTTAGCAAAATGCCCAGGAGTTGCCCACTTTTCGAAAGATGTACTTACTGGGTCTTTGTCTACGATGACTTCAACCTTTTTTAGTTTTTGCTCTGTTGAGCTTATTGTCATTGAGATTCTCCTATCTGTTCTGTCAAATTAGACAAGAAATTAAAACTCTCACCATTGCATTATATTCATTTAATCGATATGCAACTACATATACTTTATATGACTAGTGAGTTTTTATATAATTATTATAATTATACTAGTTCTAAGACTTAAAATATGTTAACAATATTTAAAATTATGCTATTCTTATATATGTTTTACACGCATAAGTGCTTGTCCACAGTCTACAATATCACCATCCTGTACTAGTATTTCAACTACATGACCATTAACTTCTGACTCTATTTCATTCATTAATTTCATTGCTTCAATAATACATACTGTTTGATTTATGTTTACTTTATCATTGATTTCAATAAAAGCAGCTTCACTAGGTGCTGGAGAGCGATAAAATGTTCCAATCATCGGTGAAATAATTGTAAAATATGTGTCTGTTTCATTATTGGAAGATAGTCTTACTGGGTCTTTTTTTAGATTTGTTGTTTGTGTTTTATTTTTTCTAATTGTAGTTTTTATGTCAGATTTAAATATATCTGTTTTGTTGATAGCTTTTGTTCTATTTTTGACTGTGTTTATAGTGATTTTTAGGTTTTTGCTTTTTATATCAATATTGTTAACTTTATGTTTTGTGACTGATAATAAAAAAGATCTAAGATCGGTTATTTTAAAGTCCATACTGTTATGATTTAGTTTATTCGCTAATAAATGAGCTTAAATTTATTATGATAATAGTTCAAACTCTCTTGTCATTGCCCAAACTCGATTATAATTTAAAAATTCTATTAAAAAAATATGCTGTTTTTTTTTAAGTTTTTTATCCCTTTTATCTTACCTTTCTGTTTTGAATAGTATTTCATTTCTAAGCTCATTTTACAATGAAATTCTTTAATTTGTACTATCTGGTTAATTCTGCTATTTTTTAACATGAAACAATTTTTTAATCTTTGTGTCTATTTTATATCTGTTTTGAGTTAGAATGAAATATAGCTGTTGAAATTTATAAAGACAAGAGATATAGTAATCTTATTTTTTAGAATAAATTTATGTTAATTGCAGATGACTTAGATAAATTATTGGAAATACTACCTGATTTTGTTCGTAATCCTCTCGAGCAGCATAAGGATAGAAAAGCTCTTATTGAAGTTGTAATGGATTTAGGTCGAAGACCAGAGGCACGTTTTCCCAGTGGACCAACTTATTTATCTAGTCGAACGATTGCTTGGCAAGATTTAGATTTTTGTATTAGAAGAATAGGTAACTTCAGTAATGATAATCGTTCTGGTATTGAGCGTACACTGCACAGAATTAGTTCGATTAGAAACAGGCAAGGTAATATTGTTGGTTTAACTTGTCGTGTTGGCCGTGCTATTTTTGGTACGATTAGTGTAATACGTGATTTACTCGAAAGAAAAGACTCGATTTTATTATTAGGTAGACCTGGTGTAGGTAAAACAACAGCTGTTCGTGAAATAGCAAGAATTTTAGCTGACGAAATGGAAAAAAGAGTCGTTATTATTGATACTTCAAATGAAATAGCTGGCGATGGAGACATACCGCATCCAGCAATAGGTAGAGCTCGTCGTATGCAAGTCGTTCGTCCTGAGTTACAGCATCAGGTTATGATAGAAGCCGTAGAGAATCATATGCCAGAAGTGATTATTATTGATGAAATAGGTACTGAGCTGGAAGCATTAGCAGCAAGAACAATTGCAGAAAGAGGTGTACAATTAGTTGGTACAGCACATGGTAATTATTTAGAAAGCTTAATCAATAATCCTCTTTTGGCAGATTTAGTTGGTGGAATACAATATGTTACTCTTGGTGATGATGAAGCTAAACGTAGAGGAACGCAAAAAAGTATTTTAGAAAGAAAAGCATCACCTGCTTTTCATGTGGCTATAGAAATTCATGAAAGAAATAACTGGATTGTACATGAAAAAGTTGATCAAGCAGTAGATCAAATCTTGCAAGGTTCATTTGCGTTAACACAAAGTCGCAAAACTGACCAAAAGGGTAGAGTTTTTATTGAATGTAAGCAATTTATATCCAATAATAGTACATTATCTAAGATATCCTCTAAAAAACTACAAAATTTTTCAGTTAGAGGATCTTTTAATAATAGCTACAGTTTATCTTCTGTTTCAAATAATTATACTGATATTTATGTCTCTACAAAAAGTTCTAATAATTTATTAAAGTCTAAAAAAAAGACAACAATTGTTCCTCTTGCTAGTTATCCTTGTAAAATGTTTATATATCCTTATTTTGTTAATCTACAACAAGTTGAAGCTGTTATTAATACGTTAAATTTACCTCTGTTTATTACTAAAGATGCTATGAACGCTGATGCCATTTTGGCGCTTAGATCTAGCGTTAAGCAGAATAATAAGCTAAGAAGTATCGCAAAAACTAGAAATATTACTATATATACAATATATAGTAGTACAATCCCACATATTACTCATACTCTTCGAAAAGTTTTGAATTTGAATTTATTTTCTCAGATTAGCTGTCAGCAATTATATAAAAATAAGAATCAAGAAGAAATAACTGCTTTAGAAGAGGCCCGTGAAGCTATTGAAAAGATTGTTATTGAAAAAAAACAGATTGTAGAATTATTGTCTTGTGTTGCAAATTTAAGAAAAATGCAGCATCATTTAGTAAAATTGTATAATGTAAAAGCAAGAAGTTTTGGTGAGGAGCCAAATCGTAGACTGCGCATTTATCCTCAATAGTAATTTATTATTTTATTGATTAATCTAATGAATATTCTTGTTGTAAGTATATGTAATAGAAACTTATATTGAATTTATCGAAAGGATCTTAAGAATGGCAGATAATATTTTTGAAAGAGTGCAGGACATTGTTGCACAGCAATTAGGTGTAGATAAAACTAAAGTCACTTTGAAAGCTAATTTTGCTAATGATTTAGGTGCTGATTCTTTGGATACAGTTGAATTAGTAATGGCTATAGAGGAAGAATTTTCTATAGAAATACCCGATGAGGATGCTGAAAAAATTGCTACATTGGACCAAGCTATTCAATTTATTGAACAAGCAGTCAGCAAAAAATAATATACTTTAAATAATTTGGAATCGGAGAGGGTGGGATTCGAACCCACGGAACCTTATCGGTTCATCTGATTTCAAATCAGACGCAATCGACCAACTCTACCACCTCTCCTGGAATCTATTGATTACAACAATTTTAACATATTATTGACTATCGTTAAAACCATTGAGTATGAATTTTTATTCATAGGTATTCTGACCGGTAAATTTTCTGTTGACTGGTTCTGCATTTTTTCCAATTGGATGATCAATAGTTCCTACTCCTATACGTCCAGAATTTACTTTTTCTGGTACGACACCATCTTTAGGATGTAGATATTGTACTTCGCCGCTAGGAAAAATTCGATAAATTTTAGAGTCTCGAATTTTAAATTTTGATATTAGTTGAGAACTTAATGCTAGGCATTGTTCTTTTCTAGATAAGTATAGTAAATTGTCATCTTCTCTCATGATTGCAGCACCACCTGTAGGCATTTCAAAGATTTGTTCTTTTTTGCTACTCCAAGTAATAGCATATTTTTCTTCTATTTCTGCAGATCTAAGCCATCCGCCAGTACTGCCGCCAAATGTAGGTGAAGGCATTTGAAAGTTAATTGTATTATTCATCCGTTTATTTTGGGTTTATTTACTTTATTAACTATACTAACTTAATTCTACTTTTTAATATATATAGTAAATAAAGCTTCATTTTTAATGTTTTGTAGGTGATTTTTGAAACTACGTATTAAGAATAATAAAAGCATACAGCTATATTTATGTTTTTTAATAATATAATTGCTATATATTTACTATTAATTATTTGGAGAACAATTGTTTATGAAATTAGCATATTGGATGTATGCAGGACCAGCTCATATTGGTACTTTAAGAATTGCAAGCTCATTTAAGAATGTGCATGCTATTATGCATGCCCCTTTAGGAGATGATTATTTTGTGTGACCTGTTAGTTTATAACATTTATATATGTAAAAACTTGAATAAACTATGGTAGATATGGGGTTGAATTCCTTTACTTGATGTATGAAGTAAGTATATTTAGCTTGATAATAATAATATTGTTATAAGTTTAAGCATAAGTTAAGTATAAAGATAATCACGATAAATTGAATTTAAGCTTCATTTCTTAAACATTTCTATTATATATAAGTCTTAGCTATTTCTTTGAGTAGTTATGAAGAAGTTTTAAGTGTATTAAAATTTGCACTTAAATGCTTAATATTTTCTATGGAGTATTTTTTATATCTAAAATTATCGTTAAAAATTTACCATGGAACAGGGAATCATTCAGTTATTTTTTATTTATGTAAATAACTAGTGATAGGATTAACTTTTAAAGATCATTATTCAATTAGTAATGAATACGAATACTGATAAAGTTACTTAAGTTTGTGTTTTATATTTCTAATAAATAAGAAAACTAATGAGTAGAGGTTTGTCTCGAAATAATGATGAATTAGTTTGGCAACATATTAAGATTAATTATTTAAATAAATATGTTGAGAATCTAAAATCTAGAATATATAAAGCATTTGTTCAAAAATTGACGAAAGAGGTATATATTTGGCAGTTACATTTTATTGATTCGCCTTTAGTTCTATGTTTAGCTTTAAAACAAAAAATTAAATTTACTAATATAAATTTAAGTTCTTTTGAATGGGGTTATGTAATTTTATTTTTCAATGTTGTTTATGATTCAGATTTTATTTTCTTTGGACACTATAGAAAAAATAACTTTTCGATACTAAAAAAAAACCTTGAGTATTTAATAGATGAAGTTAGATATCAAGTAATAAATTGGACCTTAGATATTTATATTGATTACTTATCTTACTTAAATAATTCTCCTTTTGTTAGATTTTATAGGAAAAATATTTTATACTTTATAGGTTATGAATATTCTAATGATTATAGATATGCTATAAATATAGATTTTATTTCTTGTATTCATTATATGGATGTATTAAATTTTATCAATAGACTTTCTTTCATTGATAACGTTAAAAAATATGTATATAGCGTTTTGGGTCAAGGTATTTTTGTAGAACTAGTAGTTCTTCTTCGTTTATCTGAAGATTTATCTGTATTGAAAAAGAGTAATGTAAGTCTTGTTAAGAAAATTATTGATGTATTTATACTTACTTTGTGTTATGAAATATCTACAATGTTAAGCCTTAAAGAAAAAGTATATCTTTCTAAATCGATAATAGTTATTACTGACATGTTCAATGTTTTAGTTATGTCTCAAGAACCTAATCAGTTATCTCTTTGGAAAAAATATGCAGTTTATTTATTGATATCTAATGGAGTCATATTTAAAGATGCAGGCAATCTTTTGCCTATATCTTTATTGAAAGGTATTGATTTTAAGAAGAATTTACTTGTTATTAATTATCAATCATATTTAACAATTTTAATAAATAGGCCATCATTATATTATCAGTTTACTTTATTGAAAATAGTATCTGTAGTACTTCATAAATCTAGATCAAAGCCTTTCTTTTTATTGCTTATTAGATTAAATAAGTTATTGTTGTTTTGGTCACAAGCATGTATTAGATATCACAAGAAGATTTTTTTTCTTTTAGATTATTTAATGTTTTTAAAGATTAAGTGTTTTTTGAAATATAAAAAGTCTAATTTTGTTCGAAAGAAAATTATTTATAAACAATTAAGTAAATTTTCTATAAGAACCAATAAAAGGTGTTTTGCAACATATGTTGATAGTAGATTGTATTATCGTCAATATTGTATGCTAAAGTTGTCATGGTTGAGTGAATAATAATTTTCCGCAAATTTAAGAGAAGCCGTATGAATTGAAATATTCATGTATGGTTTTGAAGCCGAGTAATTAGTTTTAATTACTTAGGTTAACAATGTTATGAAATCAATGTTAGAGCGAGAGAGAGATTTTACGCCCGTTACAGCTAGTGTTGTTGATAGACATGTTTTATCACGAGGTTCTCAAGAAAAGGTTATTAATAATATTACACGAAAAGATCAAGAGGAAAAGCCTGATTTGGTAGTTTTAACACCTACTTGTACATCGAGTATTTTGCAAGAAGATTTAAGAAATTTTGTAGATAGAGCTTCTTTAAATTCTGTTGCAGATGTTATGTTGGCAGATGTTAATCACTATAGAGTAAATGAGTTACAAGCAGCTGATAAAACGTTATTACAAATAGTAAAATTTTACTTGCAAAAGTTTAAAGAGCTTAATTGTTTAAATCAGCTCAAAACAATAAAGCCATCTGTAAATATAATTGGATCGGTTAGTCTTGGGTTTCATAATCAGCATGATTTAGCAGAATTAAAAAGATTGTTCTATGATTTAAATATTGAAATTAATTTAGTTATACCTGAGGGAATATATGTTGAAGAGTTAAAAAGAATACAACAAGCATGGTTTAATTTTGTACCTTATAAGGAAGTAGGAATATTAACTGCACAATATTTAAAAGATAATTTTGATATGCCATTTATAGATATTGTGCCTATTGGTGTTATACAAATATCAAATTGTATTAAAGCAATTCAGAATATTTTGGTCAGTCAAGATGAAAAAGTTGATTATACAAGCTATATTGATCGTCAAACTAGATTTATTTCACAATCAGCGTGGTTTTCCCGTTCTATAGATTGCCAGAATTTGACTGGAAAAAAGGCTGTAGTTTTTGGTGATACAACTCATGCTTCAGCTATAACTAAAATACTCGCAAATGAAATGAGTATAAAAGTTGTATGGGCAGGTACTTATTGTTTAAATGATGCAGAATGGTTTACAAAAGAAGTTGAGGGTATTTGTGATCAAGTAGTTATTTCAGATGATCATACATTAATTGCTGATTTAATTGCTGAGACAGAGCCTAATGCTATTTTTGGTACACAAATGGAGAGACACATTGGTAAGCGTTTGTCTATACCATGTGGTGTTATTTCTTCTCCTGTTCATATACAAAATTTTCCATTGAGTTATAAACCTTTTTTAGGTTATGAGGGTACTAATCAAATAGCTGATTTAATTTATAATTCTTTCACATTAGGTATGGAAGATCATTTGCTGGAAGTTTTTGGAGGTCATGATACAGCCAAATCTTTAGGATCTACATTATCTACTAAATTTTCAATGAATTGGTCGCCGGAAGCTTTAGAAGAATTGTCAAAAATTCCAGGTTTTGTAAGGAATAAGGTTAAAAAAAATACCGAGGAATTTGCACAGAATAGTAATATTGAGCAAATTACTCTAGAAATTATGTATCTTGCTAAAGAATCAATCAGAGGTTAGGCCTATTAATAAATTGATTTTTTTGATTACATAAAATTTGACGTTAGATTATAAGATCAATCAAATATATATTTGATTGATCTATAAAGTTGTATTAGTAGTTTGTTTATCTAATACTAAATAACTTAATTATTTTTTGCATACTTTTTTGTAGTGCAATATATTTTTTACTAATAGTAGTTAATCGTGACTTATATTTATATTAGTATGATTTTTATTGAAGCTTTTAGTAAATACTTTAGTTATTTATATTTATTTTATACATTCACTTACGTATTTAGATTCAATTGGCGGTATAAAATAAAGTTTAAGAAAACTAATACCCATATTGAAATATATTGGTAGTTTTTTTAAGTTTTTTATATATTGATTATTATATTTTTGGTCTATATTGATTAATTGTCTATTGCTTGCTGCACAAAGATCCATTTGTTTAAAAAATATAGGGTTATCAAGATTCAATGCAATCGGAAATATTCTTGATGCACTTTCATTTGTTTTACGAATCACATGCATATCATATTGTCTAGCATCTAAGCCAATTGACTCATAGAAACCTGATCTTTGACAATCATTGAGATACATTGTTGCAAATACACTTAAGAGAAAAAAACGGCACCATAGTTTTGCAGAGGAAGTTTTTAAGAACTGGGGTTGTGATTTAAGTAAAGCTGCAAAAAAATCACCATGTCTATTTTCATCTTGACACCAGTTCTCGAAAAATTTGAAAATAGGATATATTCTGTACTCCGGATTTTTTTCTAAATGTCTATATATAGTTATATATCTCCAGTATCCTATTTTTTCAGAAAGATAAGTCGCATAAAAAATAAATTTAGGAGAGAAAAAAGTATATTTCCTACTTTTAGTAAGAAAACCAAGATCTAGTGATAAGTTAAAATCGCCCATAGCTTTGTTTAAAAAACCTGCATGTCTAGCTTCATCTCTTGACATAAGTAGAAAACATTCTGCTATGATTGGATTTACTAATTTTAGTTTTCTGGATAATTCTTTATATAACAAAAAGCCAGAAAATTCTGCTGTACAAGATCTTTCTAAAAATTCAATAAATAGTCCTTTAGTTTTAGTGTCTAAATAGTCCCAAGATTTTTCAAATTCATCATCTCTAATAAAGTGTTGCCTGTTATAGTCCGCTTTAAATTCTTCTAGTAAAGCTTCAAATTCTTCTTGATTGGAACTAATATCTAGTCTACTCATTTCTTCAAAATCAGTAGTATAAAATCGAGGAGTAAGTAGTGTTTCTTTAGTTATTTTGTTTGATTGCGATGTTGGAATAGTAGCTTGCATATAATAAAAATTTGAAATTAAATCTAAAGTTTAACTTATTTGTTGATAATATACTATTTATATATGAATTGCATATTACAAATAAAAAAATAAACATAATATTTTCATTAGTTAATTTATATTAACATAATCATATTTTTAATAGCTTAAAGATTATTTAATTTATTTATTTTTTTGTTTTTAAATAGAATCTTCATACTTGTATAGTTAAAATTTAGGTTATCATAATCTTGAGTTTTTGTATCATGTCTTTAATAAAAAAATTTATATTACTTAAGTTTTAATATATTCTATTTCTCTGATTTTTTTAATTATTATATAAATTTTATAAGAATTTTGAAATAATTATATTGAATAATGTTACTATCTATAATATCAATGTCTATAATGTAGAAGTATATAATCATTATTATATGTCTGCTTTTTATAAAGGAAGTATTTTATGGATATCATTAGTTTAGGATGGGGATCTTTTTTGGCTACCGTAAGTTTTTCTATAGCTTTAGTAATATGGGGTAGAAATGGTTTTTAATTTATTATTATTTTTGTATTTTAAGGATTAATATCAAGTGGGCAATGAGATAATTATAGTTGCGCTTATAAGTTCAGTATTAATTATTAGTGGATTAATACTAGGTTTTGCACTTTTGAAAGTTCAAGGAGAGTAGATTTTTATGGTAAGGAATAATTGTTTGTCTTTAGTAAACCTTACCAATTCAGTAAAAATATAAATATTTATATATCGCTAAAATAATGAAATTAGTTTGGTATTTATCAAGTTTAGTTACGATATTTTTAATTCTATTCAACAATCCTAAGGCTACAAGTTTTGGTAATCTTGGTATTCAGTCACAGTTATTTAGCTATACAAAAAGTACACAAAAAAATCTTCAATTGGCTACGATAGTAAGTTCTTTCATCTTTTTATTAATTACAATTATTTTAACGAGTAATCTTAATATATAGCATGTGTTTTTCTAAAGATATTTGTCCAGTGCCATTTGATCAACAACCTTTAAATGAATTTTATGCGTTAAAAGATAGTTGCTTTTTTTCATTTTTTGGTTTAAAGCTGAAGAGCTATCTTTATAGTTTAGCTGTTATTGTTGGTCTTTTATTATGTATATTTACACCGTTAATCTTTGCCACAAATATTTATTCTTGGACTCAGTTTTGTACCGTTGAATTATTATTTGTGACAGTCATATTAGCATTGATTTTAATTCGTTTATATTTGGGTTGGTCATATATAGTTCAAAGGCTTTTTAGTGCAACTATTTTTTATGAAGAGTCAGGCTGGTATGATGGACAAATCTGGATTAAAACGCCAGAAATGTTAACTAAAGATCGCTTGATAGCTGTGTATTATGTTGTACCTTTGTTACAAAGAATTAAATCCACTTTTGCAATTTTAGTAACAGCTATTTTTATGGAATTTTTATTTTATCGTTTGCTTTGTTAGCAATTATAGATTAGCATGATTATGTCGCGGGGTAGAGCAGCTAGGTAGCTCGTCGGGCTCATAACCCGAAGGTCAGTGGTTCAAATCCATTCCCCGCTATTTTTAGATTATTAACACTACATGTGAAATCTCAATATTATGCTATAGTAGTTATACTTATTATTCATATAATTTAGATTATTAAAAAATTCAATGTTACCACATAATAATTGTCTTCAAGTGGGTCAACCCGCTCCAAGTTTTACTGCAACTGCAGTATATGATCAAGAATTTAAATTAATTAGATTATCTGACTATCTTGGCAAGTATGTTGTTTTATTTTTTTATCCTTTAGACTTTACTTTTGTCTGTCCTACAGAGATTACGTCTTTTAGTGACCTATACGATCAATTTGCTGCAATTAATACAGAAGTATTAGGTGTTTCTGTTGATAGTGAATATGCACATCTCGCTTGGTTACAAACTCAAAGAGATGATGGTGGTCTCGGTGATTTAAATTATCCCTTGATATCTGATTTAACGAAAAATATTAGTCAATCTTATAATGTTTTAACTGTTGAAGGTACAGCCTTACGAGGTTTATTTATTATTGATACAAAAGGAATAGTTCAGCATCTAATTGTAAATAATCTTGATTTTGGCCGTAATGTTAGTGAAACATTACGTACACTTAAGGCAATACAGTATGTACAGTCTCATCCAGATGAAGTCTGTCCAGCTAATTGGCAACCTGGAGATCCAACAATGTTAGCTGATCCTGTAAAATCTAAAGAATATTTTAAGTCCATCTAAATATACTTTTGTATATATGTCAAAATTTATAATATAATAGATGTTAATAATAAATATTTTGACTAGACAATAAAATAAATTAATTTAAGTTAATAATTATAATATATTTACCAAGGACATAATTATGGCTACCAATTTAGCTGAAAAGTTACGTCAAGGAACGACTAAGTCTCATAGCATGGCTGAAAATGTAAGTTTTGTTAAATCATTCTTAGGTGGTGTAGTAGATAAAAAGTCATATCGTACTTTAGTGGCTAATTTGTATTTTGTTTATTCTGCTATTGAAGAAGAAATGCAGAAAAATCATCTACATCCATCAATTAGTTTAATATATTTTCCAGAATTAAACAGAAAGCAAAGCTTGGAAAAAGATTTATACTATTACTACGGTGAAGATTGGAAAATTCTTGTTAAGCCATCATTGGTAACCCAAACGTATGTAGATAGAATCCATGAAATAGGAAGTCATCAGCCAGAATTATTAATTTCACACGCATATACTCGTTATATGGGTGATTTATCAGGTGGACAAATTTTGAAAAATATAGCAAAAAATGCAATGCAATTATCTTGTGATGATGGTACTGAATTTTATATATTTCGTGATATTGCTAATGAAAAAGATTTTAAAAAGATGTATCGTAATTCATTAGATTCTATTTCAATTACTGACAGTCAGATAAGCTTGGTAATTTCTGAAGCCAATGTAGCATTTAATCTTAATATGAAAATGTTCCAAGAATTAAATTCTAATATTGTAAAGATTATGTTGATGTTACTATCAAATGCAATTAATAGTTTCCGCAGTAAAATTTAACTTTGAGAATAATTTATTTATAAATTTTAATACTTGAATATATGTCAAAATATAAATTGAAAACCTCGAAATCTATTTTTAAAAGATTTAAAATTACTGCTACAGGTAAATTAGTTAGACATAGAGCATGTCGTAGTCACTTGTTATGTAAAAAAACATCACAACATAAGCAAAAATTAAGAAAAGTTGTTGTGGTGAAGTATGTAGATGTTATTAGTTTACGTCCAAAGATAATATAGGTTTATTTCTGTTTTTAAAAGAGGAAAAGTATGGTTCGGATAAAAAGAGGTAATGTTGCAAGAAAAAGAAGGAAGAAGGTTTTGAAGTTAGCCCGAGGTTTTAGAGGTGCTCATTCATCTTTATTTAGGGTAGCTAAGCAACAAGTTTTTAAGGCTTTAAAGTATTCTTATATTGGACGTAAGCAAAAGAAAAGAAACTATCGTCGTTTGTGGATTACTAGAATTAATGCAGATGTAAGAAAATATGATATGAATTATAGTAAGTTTATTTATTTGTTGAAAAAATCAAGCATAGGTTTAAATCGTAAAAGTTTAGCACAGCTAATCTCGTTAGATCACCTTGCTTTTGAAAAATTGATAAGTCTTATTTGCTGACAAATATTGAGATTTTTTATAATTAAACTATATTGAGAAGATATAGTAGCCTCAATATAGTCTAAATCTTTTATTTTTTAAGTAATTCTATTAATAATGTAATGACTAAGTAATTTTAGATCATTTACTGATTGATTGTTTTTTTGATACTTGATGTTCTGTATAGAAGCTTGAACGTGTTCTTGAGCTAAATCCTTTGCTTGCTGTATGCCATTAGTGTTTTTGATTAATTCAATGGCATATTGTATATCTCCACTTTCTTCAAATTCACGCTCGACAAGTTTATGTAATGTTGGACATTCATTTAATGCAAATAATAAAGGTGCAGTTAAGTTGCCATTTTTTAAATCTAGGCCAGCGGGTTTACCCATATTTTTATAATCGCCTGTAATATCTAGAATATCATCAATAATTTGAAAAGCTAAACCTAAATGTTTACCATAATTATAGAATTTATTTTGTGTCTTTTGACTGGCATTACTTAAAATAGCTGAAGCCTTACAGCTAGCTGCTAGTAATGAAGCTGTTTTATGAAAAGATTTATTAACATAATTATCTATTGATATAGATGTATCAAAGTATGTTACACTTTGTGCCACTTCACCCTCAGCAAAATCTGTAATTACTTTAGAAATTATTTTTACAACTTCTAAGTTATTTAAATTAGCTAGATACCAAGAAGATTGAGCAAATAAAAAGTCACCAGCTAATACAGCGATCTTATTATTAAATTTACTGTTTACTGTTCCTGAACCTCTTCTTGTATTACAATCATCTATTACATCATCATGTAATAAACTTGCAGTATGTATAATTTCAGTAATTTCAGCCAAACGCCTATGTTCGTTTGTCAATTTTGCTTGATTATTAGTAGCTTTAGCTACTAGTAAAATAATGGAGGGGCGAATTCTTTTACCTCCACTATGAAATAAATGTTCAGCTGCTGCAGATAGAATAGGATGACGAGGTCCTACCATTTGCTTTAAATTTACATCGAGTATTTGTAGATCTTGTTGTATCTGTGCAAACATATTATTTAATTGCTTGATTAGTGTTAGTGCTATATTTTTACTTTATATCATAACTAGAATTGTATTATATAATCTAGTTTATTCGAAAATGCAAAGTGGCAAATAGAAAATAGAGTAATAGATTAATTCATCTATTTAAATTTTATAGTGCTTATCGTAAATTTTTTTAATTACGTATTTATTTAAAGGAGTTTTTCATTTATTTATGAATCAAAAAATTCAATTACCATTAACAACATTAGGGAAGCATTCAATAACTAAAGATGAACTTTTAACTTTATATGAAGATATGTTTTTAGGGCGTAGTTTTGAAGATATGTGTGCGCAAATGTACTATAGAGGTAAAATGTTTGGTTTTGTACATTTGTATAATGGGCAAGAGGCTGTATCTACAGGTGTTATTAAAGCATTATCTAAAGATGACTATGTGTGTAGTACTTATAGAGATCATGTACATGCATTAAGCAAAGGAGTGCCATCGAAAAATGTTATGGCCGAGCTATTTGGTAAAGAGACTGGTTGCAGCAAAGGAAGAGGTGGATCAATGCATATTTTTTCTGCCAAACATAATTTTTTGGGTGGGTTTGCCTTTATTGCAGAAGGTATACCTGTTGCAATAGGTGCAGCTTTTCAAAGTATTTATCTTAAACAGGTTTTAAAGTCTACTAAACAAATATCTGTAACAGTTGCATTTTTTGGTGACGGCACAACAAATAATGGGCAGTTTTTTGAATGTCTTAATATGGCTGTTTTATGGAAATTGCCTATTATTTTTGTGGTTGAGAATAATCAGTGGGCTATAGGTATGGCTCATAATCGTTCAACTGCTCGACCTGAAATTTATAAAAAGGCTGAAGTATTTGGAATGCCTGGAGTTGAAGTGGATGGTATGGATGTATTGGCGGTTAGACAAATTACTAAACAAGCAATACATAGGGCAAGATTAGGAGAGGGACCTACTTTAATAGAGGCATTAACTTATAGATTTAGAGGACATTCATTGGCTGACCCAGATGAACTGCGTTCTATTACAGAGAAAGAAGCATGGATTGCTAAAGATCCTATCTTACGTCTACGCAATTATATTATTGATAACAGTATAGAGGATGTAAAGATCCTAGATGAAATTCAATATAATGTAAAACAAGAAATTGATAATGCTATCGATTTTGCTTTATCTAGTGATGAGCCTAATGTTGCTGATTTAAAAAAATATCTATTTGTAGATTAAGGTATTTGATTTAGATCGTCTAATCTTTTTATTTTTATTAAATTTATAATAGGTATTATATGTCTAAACAATTTATGTTTAATGCTTTAAGGGAAGCTATTGATGAGGAAATGGCAAATAATCAGCGTGTTTTTGTATTAGGTGAAGATATTGGTCATTATGGTGGTTCCTATAAGGTAACTAAAGATTTGCATGCAAAATACGGAGATTTACGTATATTAGATACACCTATTGCAGAGAATAGTTTTACTGGTATGGCAATAGGTGCAGCTATGACAGGCTTGCGTCCAATAGTTGAAGGAATGAATATGAGTTTTCTTCTTTTAGCATTTAATCAAATTTCAAATAATGCTGGAATGTTAAGATATACTTCGGGTGGTAATTTTAGTATACCATTAGTTATTAGAGGTCCAGGTGGGGTTGGTAGACAATTGGGTGCTGAACATTCTCAAAGATTGGAAGCATATTTTCAAGCAATTCCAGGATTGAAAATAGTTGCCTGTTCTACACCATACAACGCAAAAGGTTTGTTAAAATCAGCTATTAGAGATAATAATCCAGTTATATTTTTTGAACATGTATTATTATATAATCTACAGGAAGATTTACCCGATAATGAATATTTTTTACCATTGGATAAGGCTGAGGTTGTAAGAGAAGGTAGTCAAGTTACCATCATTACATATTCTAGAATGCGTTATCATGTAATACAGGCAGTTGATATGTTAGTGCAAGAAGGTTACAATCCAGAAATTATTGATTTAATTTCTTTAAAGCCAATAGATATTAAAACAATCATTACTTCAGTGAAGAAAACCAATAATGTGATAATTGTTGAAGAATGTATGAAAACAGGAGGTATAGGTGCAGAATTGATTGCACAAATTAATGATAACTGTTTTGATGATTTAGATGCACCAGTTATTCGCTTATCTTCGCAAGATATACCAACACCATACAATGGTAAGCTTGAAAAAGCTACGGTGATTCATCCTGAGCAAATTATTGAATCTTTTAAGGATTTAATGAGTTTGAAAATTTGATTTTTTGTCAAGCAAGCTTGAAAAGCTTGCTCATATTGTTAATATTTAAAAGTTCATTTCAGCAGCTTGCACTTTCTCCCACTGTTTTTTCTTAAGCACAAAAAATATTTGTGATATTGCTATTATAATAAAGAAAATAATCATACCTTGAATTCTTGCTGGGCTTTGTAAAACTATTTCTGTTTCATTTTGACCAAAACCACCTACATTTGGATCTTTAGTTAAAAATTGGTTAATCATTACATTATCACCCTGTTTAACTTCCAGTTCTAAACCTTTGCTTATTTTTTCAGATACTATTGTACCATTTGATGTTTCAATATTGATTTCGTAATCACCTTTTTCGAGATTATTGATATTGACTATTTTGCCTGTTGCCGGTGATATGATTGCATTGTTATTACTCTTATCTCCATTTGGATATAGTTGTCCTCTTCCTCTATTACCACCAGCATAGATAGGATACTTTAAAAAATGTATATTTTTATCTTTACTAGGGTCAGGGGCTAAGATTGGAAAAGTAATATCTTGATTTTTATTACCTGGCATAGGACCAACAACTAATATATTCTCTTTATTTGTACTATAGGGCTGTATGTAAATATTTTTTGTTTTTTCTTTAATCTCATCTGATCTTAAGTTAAGTGGTGCAAGTTTAAAACCTTCTGGTAATATTAGTACAGCTCCTACATTAAGATTTCCTTTAGCTCCATTACCTAAAACTTGTTGATTCTGTGAATTGTATGGAACTTTTACAGTTGCTTCAAATACTGTGTTTGGTAAGATAGATTTAGGAACTTCTATAGAAATATTTTTTTCTGCCAAATGACAGTTAGCGCATACAATTCTTCCTGTAGCTTCACGAGGGTTTTCATATCCTTGTTGAGCATATATGGGGAAAGCGTTTACAGTATACATATTTATTATATGTAGTTGGTAAACTCCTAGAATAGTCAATACAAATAGAGCTATCTTTTTGATTAAATTATTATAGGCGTATAGATTCATGTTATTTTATCTTAATTATTATATCTTTTTTTATCTTTATAATAACATTCAATATTTATGATTATTAGTAAATTCTAATGATAAATTAATATTTCTCTGTATAGCTTATTGTATATTTAATCAAATACAGTTACTTATCTAGAAACTTGAGTATAAATGCACCAGTAAAGTATAGTATAAGAATTGCTAATGATAAACACAGTTGTGTAACAGGATCTGTTGAAGGTGTTAATATTGCACTTATAATAGTTGCCGATAAAAGTATATATCTCCATGATGTTAACATTTTGTCAGAAGATATGATCTCTAATAAACCAATTATAATTTGCACTATTGGTATTTGAAATGCTAAACCTGTGCTAATAAGTAAAACTAATATAAAGTCAAAATATTGTTCAAAAGACCAAATAGGTTCTACGATATCTGCACCGTAGTTAATAAAAAAGTGCAGAGCAGCAGGAATTAAAATATTGTATGAAAAAAATATACCTATAAAAAATAATATAATAGACGATATTAAAATTGGTAAAAGAAACTTTGTTTCTTTTATGGTTAAGCCAGGGAGTATAAAAAGTACTAATTGATAAATTATAAAAGGACTACTAAAAATTAAACCCATATAAACAGAAATTTTAATTGAAGAAAAGAAGTATTCTCCAGGTGCTAATTGTAAAAATTTTATTCCTAAAGCAGGTTGTGTTAATAAAAAAGATATATCATTAATGTGAGTAAAGCATATACATGTTGTAAGTATGAAAAAGATACTTGCTTTAATTGCCCGGTTTCTTAATTCTTCAAGATGTTCAAATATAGACATTTTAATATCATTATTTACGGTGTTTTGTGTAGTGTTTTTTTGATTATTCGATACTTTTATCATGAGTATTATTTTTATATATAATTAAGTTATAAAATAATATTGAATTATAAATAACAGGTTTAGTATTACAAAATCTATCTTTATACAAGATAGTCTTATTTTAGATTATATTATTTAATTAAAGAGAAGGTTAATATTTTTACCAATTTTTTTTTGGTAAATTTGTTCTCTTATTTATAATTGAAGGAGATATGTTAATGAATGTTAAAGCAAGTGGTGGAAGTCCAACAGCAAATCCACAACTTTACCGAACAGCATCAATTTCTACTATTGCTCAAGCAGAGCAACAAGATAGGTTTTTACAGTTAGGTGAATTGAACGAATTAGTAGCTTTTTTAAATTCTGGAACAAAACGTTTAGAAGTTGCTGATATACTTGCAAAAAATGCAAATATTTTAGTATCTAAAGCAGCAGATAAAATTTTTGTTGGTGGATCAGCAATATCTTATTTAGAAAGACCACAAGCATCATTTTTGTCTGATACTAATTTAAGTGATATGGTTGATAAAGATTTATCTGGAAACACGCAAGATAATCTATTTAGTAGTTTAAAATCAGCATTTAATTCTAGTGAAGGTGCACCTCCAGGATTTAAACCAATAAATATTGCTCGTTATGGTTCTAATAGAATGAAAAAATCATTACGTGATTTAGATTGGTTCTTAAGATATTTAACTTATGCAATTATTGCTGGTGATCCTAATATATTAACAGTTAATATTCGTGGTTTACGTGATTTAATTGAAAATGCATGTTCTAGTGCTGCTGCAATTGTAGCTTTACGAGAAATGCGAAAAATAGCTTTAACAATTGTCAATGAAGATATCGAAGCAGAAAATTTAATACGTCAGTATTTTAATACTATTATATCTGAATTTGAAGCTTCATCCTTTACAGATAAGTTAAGGAGAAGAAATTCTACAGATTTACAAGGATTGTGTTTACCACAAATTTATGCTAAAGCAGGTGTATCTGTTCAAAGATTTATTATGAAGCCATCATTATCAATTGATGAAAAAAATATAGTAATTAAGGCTTGTTATAGGCAGGTTTTTGAAAGAGATATAGCAAAAGCATACAATTTGTCTCTTTCAGATTTAGAATCACAGGTAAAAAATGGTCGAATTTCAATTAAAGAATTTGTACGTGCTCTTGGTAAGTCGTCATTATATAAAAAAGACTTTTTTGAACCATTTGTTAATAGTAGAGTAATAGAATTATCTTTTCGACATTTTTTAGGTCGTGGCCCTAGTTCTTTAAAAGAGTTTCAAAAATATTTTTCTATTTTATCTTCTAGAGGTTTAGATGGTTTAATTGATGTTTTGATAAATTCAGCTGAGTATGCAGATTATTTTGGAGAGGAAACTGTACCATATATACGAGGTTTAGGTGAAGAGGCACAAGAATGTCGTAATTGGGGTCCTCAAATTGACTTATTAAATTATAGTGCTCCTTTTAGAAAAATTCCCCAATTTATTACATTATTTAGTGATTATAATGGCAGTTTACCTGATCAACACCCTTATGGTTTAAGTAATGATCCTTTATTTATTCAATTTGGTGCTATTTTTCCACAAAATAGAGTAAATTTACGTAAAAAGTCTGCTCCTTTTGGTAAAGATACACGACGAATTTTAATTCGTCGTGGCCCAGGAATATATAGTCAAATTAGTAGTCCAAATCTTCGTTCTAAAATCAATAATACATTAGGATTGAAAATTTTTCAGCTTAATTCTCGTAATAGCTCAATAACGTCTAATAATGTAGATTCATCTTTGGATCAAGTAATACGAGCATCTTATTTACGAGTTTTTGGTCGTTTAGTTTATGAAGAAGAGTTAGTAACTTTAAATAAAGCTGAAAGTCAATTAAAAGATAAAAAAATATCTGTAAGAGAATTTATTCGTCAACTATCTAAATCTTCTATTTTTAAATCATTATACTGGCAACCTTTTTATGTATGTAAAGCGATAGAGTATATTCATAATAGGTTATTAGGTCGACCAACTTATGGAAGGCAAGAAATTAATAAGTATTTTGATATTAGCTATAAGCAAGGATACAGTGCTCTAATAGACGCAATTATTGATAGCCCTGAATATTGGGAAAGCTTTGGTAATAATACTGTTCCATACGAAAGATACATTACTCCCTTAGGTCTTGCTGCAAGAATTTTAAAACCAAGTCTTAATAATGCTTCATCACGTTATAATTCTGCAAATGTATCAAGTAATCAATTTATAAATTTAGGTATGCCTGTTGAAGTTAGAAGCAACTACAATATTAAACAAAGAATATTCCAAGGAGTTACATCTAAAAGAGATCAAAATGTAATTTTTCAATATCATAAAGATATTAGTAAGTTAAATTTAGAACAAATACTCAGAGCATCGTATCGTCAAATTTTTGAGCGAGATATTAGCTCTTTTAGCATGAATTTAGATTTTATTGCATTAGATGAAGCTTTTTTATCTGGAGAAATTACTGTTAGGCAATTGATTGAAAGATTAGGATCATCTAATTTATATGCCAAAGAGTTTTACCAACCTTATCCTAATACAAAAGTAATTGAATTAGGTACAAAGCATTTTCTCGGACGTGCACCAAATAACCAAGCAGAAATTCGATTTTATAATCAAATACTTGCTTCTCAGGGTTTATTATCTTTTATTACAATTTTAATTAATAGTAAAGAATATAACTCACTTTTTGGTAGTGATATTGTACCTTATCGTCGTTTTCCTACATTACCAGCAGCTAATTTTCCAAATACGGATAAGTTATATAGTAGTTTTACTAAGCAAAGTAAGCAGATTGTTATACCAAGTTTTAGTAATTAGTATATTTTTCAATCTTTATTGTTTTCGTATTTAGCAAATGATGTATGATGTTTTGTATTTTTAGTCATATAATAATATTAAGATCCAAGTATAAATAATCTATTAGTATTAAAAGTTGCTTAATATTTATAGATTTGTTGGGATATAGAAAAAAGCATTAGGAGTTTTATTCATGAGTATTGTTACAAAATCAATTGTAAATGCAGATGCTGAGGCTAGATATTTAAGTCCTGGAGAATTAGATCGTATTAAAAGTTTTGTGTTGTCTGGACAACGCCGTTTACGTATTGCACAAATTTTAACTGATAACAGAGAAAGAATTGTTAAACAAGGTGGACAGCAGTTATTTCAAAAAAGACCTGATGTAGTTTCTCCCGGTGGTAATGCTTATGGTGAAGAAATGACGGCTACATGTTTACGTGATTTAGATTATTATTTAAGGCTAGTAACTTATGGTATAGTTGCTGGTGATGTTACTCCAATTGAAGAAATAGGTTTAGTGGGAGTAAAAGAAATGTATAATTCACTTGGTACGCCTATTTCTGGTGTTGCTGAAGGTGTTCGTTCAATGAAAAGATTAGCTTGCTCTTTATTATCTGGGGAAGATTCTGCAGAAGCAGGATTTTATTTTGATTATACTTTAGGTGCAATGCAATAAGAGTTAATACTTTTATTTTGATGTATCAATTTTATTTTATATAGTAAGGAAATTAAATATTATGCAAGATGCTATTACTTCTGTAATTAATGCAGCAGATGTTCAAGGTAAATATTTGGATGACAATTCTGTAGAGAAGTTAAGAGGATATTTCCAAACAGGTGAGTTAAGAGTCCGTGCTGCTGCAACAATAGCTGCAAATGCTGCAGTTATTATTAAAGAATCTGTTGCCAAATCTTTGTTATACTCAGATATTACTCGCCCAGGTGGTAATATGTACACAACAAGAAGATATGCTGCATGTATACGTGATCTAGATTATTATTTGCGTTATGCTACATATGGTATGCTTGCGGGAGATCCGTCCATATTGGATGAGCGCGTATTAAATGGATTAAAAGAAACTTATAATTCTTTAGGCGTTCCAATTGGAGCAACAATACAAGCAATACAGGCAATGAAAGAAGTAACAACTGCTTTAGTTGGATCAGATGCTGGCCAAGAGATGGGTCTTTATTTTGATTATATTTGTTCAGGTTTAAGCTAATTATTGCACGTATAAATATATCTTTGAAAATAAAAAACTAGATTAGATGAATCTAATCTAGTTTTTGGGAAAAATAGTTAACTATTAGTTACTGTTCCTGCTTGTACCCTAGCTCTAGCTTTTCTGATTTGTTGTGTTGCTTCTATTTTTTCTTTATTTGTTTCTGCTTCAGCAAGTAGTAAAACAGCTTTCTCTAAATGGACTTTAGCTTTGTCTATATTTATTTCAGATGCTTCTTCTGCTCCGTTTACTAGAATTGTGATTATGTTATTTTCTACTTCTGCAAAACCTCCTAGTAATACAATTGGTATCCAGTCTTTTTCAATACGAACTCTCATGACTCCAATATCTAAAGCAGTCAATAGAGGTATATGTCCAGTAAGTATTCCTAGTTGACCTGTACTACTAGGTAAAATTACTTCTTCAGCTTCTGCATTCCAAACGGTTCTATCAGGAGCAATGACACGTATTTTTAAGGTCATATATATATTCCTTTTATTTTAAAGTTTCAGCTTTACTAATTCCTTCTTCAATATCACCAACTAAGTAAAAAGCTTGCTCGGGTAAATCATCTAATTTGCCTTGTAAGATCATTTGGAAACCATTAATTGCCTGTTCAAGTGATACATATTTTCCTGGTGATCCGGTGAAAACTTCTGCTACAAAAAAAGGTTGAGATAAAAATCTTTCAATTTTTCTAGCTCTAGCAACAGTTAGGCGATCTTCTTCAGATAATTCATCTAAGCCCAAAATGGCGATAATATCTTGTAGTTCTTTGTATCTTTGTAATGTTGACTTAACTTGTTGTGCAGTACTATAGTGTTCTTCACCTACAATACCAGGTTGAAGCATTGTTGATGTGGAGTCTAGTGGATCAACTGCAGGATAAATACCTTTAGCAGCTAATCCTCGTGATAGTACTGTTGTAGCATCTAAATGAGCAAATGTTGTTGCTGGTGCAGGATCTGTTAAATCATCAGCAGGTACATATACAGCTTGAATAGAAGTAATAGATCCTTCTTTGGTTGATGTAATTCTTTCCTGTAGTGCTCCCATTTCAGTTGCTAACGTAGGTTGATATCCAACGGCAGATGGCATACGTCCTAATAAAGCGGATACTTCGGAGCCAGCCTGCACAAATCGAAAAATATTATCTATAAATAATAATACATCTTGTTTGTTGATATCTCTAAAATATTCTGCCATTGTTAAAGCTGTCAGACCAACTCTCATTCTTGCACCAGGTGGTTCATTCATTTGTCCATATACTAGTGCCACTTTTGAGTTTGATAAGTTATCTTCATCAATAACTTTAGACTCTTTCATTTCTTGATACAAGTCATTTCCTTCTCTTGTTCTTTCGCCAACACCTCCAAATACTGAAACACCGCCGTGAGCTTTGGCAATATTATTAATTAATTCCATAATTAAAACTGTTTTACCTACACCTGCACCGCCAAACAGCCCAATTTTTCCACCTCTTCTATAGGGTGCAAGTAAGTCCACGACTTTAATACCTGTTTCAAAAATAGATGGTTTAGTTTCTAATTGAGTAAATTGAGGTGCTGGACGATGTATTGGAAGTGTATTCTCAGAAGATACAATACCTAAGCTATCTACAGGTTCTCCAAGTACATTAAATATTCTACCCAATGTAGGTATACCTACAGGTACACTAATTGGTTTACCCGTATCTAATACTTCAATACCTCTCTTTAATCCTTCAGTAGAACTCATTGCTACAGCTCTTACTCTATTATCACCTAATAGTTGTTGGACTTCACAGGTTATTACATCTTTATTGTTTTTTACTTTTAGAGCATTAAATATTTTAGGTAATTTGCCATTCTTAAATTCTATATCTAATACCGGACCAATTATTTGAGTTACTGATCCAAAATTTTCTGTTGTCATTATTGTGTGTTTAATTACAGATTTTTATATAGTTAATAAATTGAATTTCGCATATGGCAATTTTAATTACATTGTACTTGAAATGAATGCTTTTTTGAAAATATTTTAATTATTAGCTAAATTTTTATTTTAGTATTCTTCCTGTTGTTTTCAGCCAATTTTGTGCTTCAATATAGTTATTAGGTGCTAAATAAATAGCTTGTAACCAGTATTCAGCAGCTTTGTCAAAAAGAGATTTGGATATATCGAATTTATCTTCGTTAGATGCTTTTATACCTTGATAATGATATATAACAGCAATATTATTTAATGCTTGTGGTAGTTTTTTATTTAGTTCTAATGCTTGATGGTAGTATTCTAAAGCTTTGATATGCTCTCCATTACTTGCATAAATTAAGCCAATATTATAAAGTATGTACGATCTATCGTAAGGATCTTCTTCTATTTTAAGGGCTTCGTAATAATTCTCTAATGCTTCAGCATATTCACCTTCAGATTGAGCAGACATGCCGTCACGGTAGTAACAAAAAGCTTCTTTTTCTTCTTTAGTTGTTGGCAAAACTTTTAGTACTATATCAGCGAGAACAGTAAAAGTTTTGTCGATAAAATTATCGTTTTTTTGAGAGCGCGGCATATTATTTCCTTAAATTTATATTTTTCAGTAGTACGATTCTAATATTAATTTTGATTAATTCATTGTTATATTAATATAATTATACTGCATGACAATTTTTAGTAAATTCCTGAATTTTTATTTAAATATTTTGTAATTAAACTTTTATGCGAGAAAAACAAAAAAAAATATATTATTTTATACTTTCACAATCCTTGAATATTTTTTCTAATAGATGTCTATCGAATAATAAATATGAGTCTATATTATATTTAAAGAATCCCAAGTTATTATCTGATATTAGTGAAATTGCTAACGGAGGTATTGAAATTTCTAATATTATTGAATCTACATCTTATCATGTAAAAAGTGAAAAAAAAAATAAAGTTACTTTTAAGACTGTAGAAGTTCTAGATAACAAAAAAAATAAAGTTAAGCACAAGAAAAAAGCAAGAACTAAAATACATATTGATAAGCATTTTTCTAGTGAAGGTGAAGATATTGAATTTAACGAGTTAAAGGCTATACCATTTGTCAAAACAGTCAAAAACTTAAAATTAAAAAAAAATAATAAAAGTAAGATCAATTTAAAATCATCTACAAATATAGATCAAGGTGATCTTAGTAGAGTTAGTGAGAATAGTAATATTCGTGAAATTTATATTAATGATTTGTTAACTGTAAAAGAATTGTCAATTAAGTTAAATGTTCACAGTACAGAAATTATTAAGTGGCTATTTTTACAAGGAATTTCTGTAACTATAAACCAGTTGTTAGACGTATCAATATCTACATTGATTGCTAAGCATTATAACTTTACTATTCTCAAAAAAGATGATGTACCCAATGTATTAATACAAAATAAACAAAGCACAGCTAAAGGAAGGTCTAGAGCACCGATAATTACACTATTAGGGCATGTAGATCATGGTAAAACAACTTTATTGAATGCAATTAAATCTGATAATAAATTAATCCTTGAAGCTGGCAATATTACACAGGCTATTGGCTCGTATGAAGTCTTTTTAGATAATGCTAATGGCATCAATAAATTAATTTTTATTGACACACCTGGCCATGAGGCGTTTGTTACAATGAGAAAAAGAGGTGCAGAAATTACTGATATAATTATTTTAGTTGTTTCTGCAGATGATGGTTTAAAACCTCAAACTATTGAAGCGATTAAACATATTCAATCTAGACAATTACCCTTCATCGTTGCTATTAATAAAATAGATAAGCCTGAAGCTAGTGTTGATAGTGTAAAACAACAGTTATCGAAGTATAGTATTTATGATCAAGATTTTGATAGTGACCATTGTATTATAGGCGTTAGTGCATTAACAGGTCAAAATATTGATTTACTTTTATCAAGCTTAATTAAGTTATCTAAAACCCAGCAATTGAAATCAGATCCTTTACAATTAGCGGAAGGAACTATTCTAGAAGCTCACTTAGATAAGCAAAGAGGACCAGTTGCACAGTTATTAGTACAAAATGGTACTCTTAAACTAGGAGATGTGATTGTAGCTGCTAATTTTTATGGAAAAGTGAAAGCAATCCATAATAGTTTAGATAACAAGGTTGTGTCTATTGAATCAACTTCTTTAGCTAATGTTTTATGTTTCGCGTCAGTACCGCCTATCGGTATATTATTTAAAGTTGTGCCAGATGAAAAAACGGCGAAAGCTTTAGTGTCAAATTACACTGGCTATAATCATATATCAAGTTTATTGAATACACGAATAGCATTAGATGATGTCTATAAAAAAGGCAATAAAAGTATTGTAAAACAGATTAACATCATTATCAAAACAGATGTTCAAGGTTCTATCGATGCAGTTATACATACTTTATCAAGTATACCTCAAGAAAAAGTACAAATTAATCTATTATTAGTTGCTTCTGGAGAAATATCTTTGAAAGACATTCAATTAGCTTCTACGAGTAATTCGATTATTCTAGCATTTAATTTAAATGTTTCTTCCAATATCTTAAGTCAAGCTCAAAAAGAAGGACTTATTCTAAAAAAGTTTAAAGTAATTTATGATTTATTAGATTATGTTAAAAGTCATATGTTAACTTTAGTAGATGTAGAATATGAAAAACAAATATTAGGAAATGCAGTTGTAAAGAATATCTTTACAATTAATAAAGGTGTAGTAGCTGGTTGTTTTATTACTCATGGAAAATTGAAAAAAAATGCTTATTTTAATGTGACTAGGAAAAATGAAATACAATATACAGGTATAATAGATTCTTTGAAAAGACTCAAAGAAGATGTAGAAGAAGTATTTATTAATAATGAATGTGGTATTTTGTGTAAAGACTACAATTTATGGCAAATAGAAGATACTCTTGAAGCTTATGAACTTAAGCCTTTAGATAAAATATTATAGTTATGTTGGATAGATGAATAATTATATTGATTATTCATCTAAATTAGTGTAATTATCTTTACTTATTTAGGAAAGGTATTAATGATAAAATACGAGCACGTTTAATATTTTTTGTTAATCTTTTTTGTTGTTTATTGCTAAGACCTGTAATTCTTTTAGGTAATATCTTGCCTTGTTCTGTTATATATTGTGTCAATATATCAATATCCTTATAGTCTAACGATTCATTATAGAACAGTATATTATTGTATTTCATAGTAATTCTATTATTTTATTTCTTTGAAAATCTGATGTTGATTGCACTTAGGACAGAACTTTTTTAGTTCAATTCTATTGGGTGTATTTCTTCTATTTTTTGTTGTTGTATATCGAAATATACCATTGCTTCTTTTTTCAATATTTTTTAAGTTTCTACATGAACACTCTAAAGTTATAGTAATTCGAGAACCTTTATTTTTGGCCATTTGATTAATTAATGAATATAAAATGAGCATTTTTATTATCTCATGTTTTATATTATATCAGCAAGATTTATCTATTGTAGATCGTATTTAGTAATGTTATAATTGCTTATAAAATCTCAAATAATGTCTTATTAATTATATGCTTAAAAATTTATCTGCAGTTAAAAGAGTACAAGTCTCACTAAGAAATAAACTAAGAAATAAAAGCTACAAGTCTTCTATTAAAACTTTAATGAAAAAGACACTTATTAGTATAAAGATTAAAAAATCTTTGGATGATCAAGAAGTAAAAAGTAATTTATCTAAAGTTTATAGTCAAATTGATAAGGCTATTAAAAAGGGTGTTATACCAAAGAATCAAGGATCACGTAAGAAATCAAGACTTTTCAAAGAATTGAAAAAAAATTTAGTGAATTAAAATTTTTATTGTTTTGTTAATAGAACTAGAATTTTCTTAACAACTAAAGTGCTACTACTTTAGAGTGTTTTTTGTCATTGATAAATACTTTTATTGAGGTGCTTAATGTTATCCGAAGAAATAGTTCATGCATCGTTTCCAGATCTTGCAGAAATTCAGCGTACAAGTTTTCAAAAGTTTTTATGTGAAGGGTTAGCAGAAGTATTAAGTTTTTTGCCAACTATAACTGACCCTACGGGTAAACTAGAATTAAGATTTTTTGGACAAGAATATAAGTTAAAGTTTCCGAGGTATAGTGTGAGGCGCGCTAAAAGCAGGGATCGTACTTATAGTGCTCAAATGTATATACCTGCAAAGTTAACAAGAAAAGATATGGAACTATTAGATCATATCAATGATGTAACAGATGTAGAATTTTTAGATAATCAGAATAAGAATAAAAAATATAAAAAAAGAACCGTTTTCATAGGTGATTTGCCTTTAATGACAAATAGAGGCACTTTTATAATCTCTGGAACAGAGCGAGTAATTATTAATCAAATTGTTAGAAGTCCTGGAATATATTACAAGCAAGAATTAGATAAAAATAATAAGCAAATTTACAGTGCAAGCTTAATCTCAAACAGAGGTTCTTGGTTGAAATTTGAGATTGACGCAAAAGACCAAATATGGGTTAGAATTGACAAAACTCATAAAGTCAATGCATATGTTTTTTTACGATCTATAGGAATTAGTACAAAAGAATTAAAAAAAAGTTTAACAAAATATGCTTTTTTGAAAAATGCTTGTCTATTGTATGAGAAAAAAGAGTTACAAAAAGAGATAGGTGAATCTTCAATAGAAAATATTACTGATGAAGAAGCTTTATTAATTGTTTATAGTAAACTGCGTCCTAATGAACCAGCAACAGTATCTGTTGCACAACAAATGCTTTATGCTAGATTTTTTGATCCTAAAAGATATGATCTTGGAGAAGTTGGTAGGCATAAAATTAACAAGAAGCTTGGTTTAAAAATACCTAATTCTTTTAGAGTCCTATCACCACAAGATATTTTAGCTTCTATTGATTATTTAATAAATTTAAAAGATCAAAACTTAGGTACTTTTGATGATATTGATCATCTAGGTAATCGACGTGTTAGATCTGTAGGAGAACTATTGCAAAACCAAGTAAGAGTAGGTCTTAATCGTCTCGAAAGAATTATTCGTGAAAGAATGATGATTTGTGATTTAGATTCTTTAAGTTTATCTAATTTAATTAACCCTAAGCCGTTAATTGCTTCAATTCGTGAGTTTTTTGGATCTAGTCAATTGTCGCAATTCATGGACCAAACAAATCCGTTATCAGAGTTAACTCACAAAAGAAGAATTAGTGCATTGGGACCAGGTGGTCTTAATAAAGATCGTGCAGGTTTTGCTGTTCGTGATTTACATCCTAGTCACTATGGACGTATTTGTCCAGTAGAAACACCAGAAGGACCAAATGCAGGTCTAATAGGATCATTAAGTATTTATGCTAGAGTCAATAAGTATGGTTTTATTGAAACTCCTTTTTATAAGGTAGTAGCGGGCAAAATAATTCTGAATAATAAACCTGTCTATATGACAGCCGATGAAGAAGATAATTTACGAATAGCTCCAGCTGACATATCTTTAGATGTCAATAATTATATTTGTGGACACATTATACCAGCACGATATAGGCAAGAATTTATTACAACTTCTCCTGATCAAATAGACTATATTGCTGTATCTACAATTCAGGTTATTTCAGCAGCAACTTCTTTAATACCTTTTTTAGAACATAATGATGCCAATCGTGCATTAATGGGGTCTAATATGCAAAGACAAGCAGTTCCTCTACTTTGTACAGAAAAACCTCTTGTTGGAACCGGCTTAGAAGCGAAAGTTGCTAAAGATTCTGGAAGTGTTGTTATTAGTAGAACTGAAGGTATGGTGAGTTATGTCTCGGCTACGAAAATAGGAATTCAGGATATAGAGGGAAAAACGATTCATTATCGACTAAAAAAATATTATCGCTCTAATCAAGATACTTGTATTAATCAACATCCTATTGTTTGGCCAGGGGATAAGGTTCTGTTAGGTCAAGTTATTGCGGATGGAGCATCAACAGAAAATGGTGAAATTGCATTAGGTAAAAATATTCTTGTTTGTTATATGCCATGGGAAGGATATAATTATGAAGACGCTTTTTTAATTAGTGAAAGATTAGTTTACGAAGACATTTATACCTCAATTCATATTGAAAGATATGAATTAGAATGTCGACAAACAAAAATGGGTTCAGAGGAAGTAACTAGAGATATTCCTAATGTGAGCGAATCTTCTATATCACAATTAGATAAGCAGGGAATTGTTACTATTGGTTCTTGGGTAGAAGCAGGAGACATCTTGGTAGGTAAGGTGACACCAAAAGGTGAATCTGATCAATTACCAGAAGGTAAGTTACTAAGAGCTATTTTTGGCGAAAAAGCTAGAGATGTAAGAGATACTTCCTTAAGATTGCCAAATGCTGCTAAGGGTAGAGTAGTTAATATAAAAGTTTTCACTCGTCAGAAAGGAGATGATTTACCACCTGGTACCAATGCAATTATTCGAATATATGTAGCTCAAAAAAGGAAAATTCAAGTCGGTGATAAGATGGCTGGTAGGCATGGTAACAAAGGGATTATTTCAAGAATTTTGCCTCAACAAGATATGCCTTATTTGCCAGATGGAACACCTGTGGATATTGTTTTAAATCCATTGGGTGTTCCTTCTCGAATGAATGTGGGGCAATTGTTTGAATGTTTATTAGGCTTGGCAGGTCACTATACAGGGAAAACTTTTAAAATTATTCCTTTTGATGAAATGTATGGTTCTGAAGCATCTAGAGCTTTGGTTAATAGTAAACTTAAGCAAGCCAGTTTAATAAGTAAAGAAAAATGGCTTTTCAATTATCACCATCCGGGAAAAGTTACTTTATTTGATGGAAGAACAGGCGAACTCTTTGATAATCCTGTCACGGTTGGTAAAGCCTATATGCTAAAATTGGTACATTTAGTAGATGATAAAATACATGCAAGATCAACAGGTCCTTATTCTTTAGTTACACAACAACCTCTTGGTGGACGTGCTCAACATGGCGGTCAAAGACTTGGTGAAATGGAAGTGTGGGCTTTAGAAGCTTTTGGCGCTGCTTATACTTTACAAGAATTATTAACAGTAAAATCAGATGATATGCAAGGTAGAAATGAAGCGCTAAATGCAATTGTAAAAGGTAAGCCAATTCCTAAACCAGGTACACCTGAGTCTTTTAAGGTTTTGATGAGAGAGTTGCAATCTTTAGGCTTAGATATAGGTGTCCATAAAGTCGATTTAAATAATAATGGTACAAAAAAAGAAATTGAAATTGATCTAATGTCGAATAATGAAAGAGAATCAACTATATCAGATAAATTAGACTATTTGAATTCCTTAGATATAGACCAGTCTGTTTTAATTAATCAAGAGATATCTAAAGATATTGATAATTCTCATTAAGGCTATTTTTGTATTAGATATGTTAGATTCTAAATAATTATATTAATAAGTTGAGTATATAATGAAATATGAGCAGCAATTTGATTATGTAAGAATTAATTTAGCTTCACCTAAAAAAATTCGATCTTGGGGTCAAAGAGTTTTACCAAGTGGTCAGATTATAGGAGAGGTAACTAAGCCAGAAACAATTAATTATCGAACATTAAAGCCAGAAATGGATGGCCTTTTTTGTGAGCGTATTTTTGGGCCCGTTAGAGATTGGGAATGTCATTGTGGTAAATATAAACGTTTTCGCTATAAAGGTATTATTTGTGAAAGATGTGGTGTAGAAGTAACTGAATCTAAGGTTAGAAGACATCGTATGGCATATATTGAGCTATCTGCACATGTTACGCATGTATGGTATCTCAAAGGAAGTACAAGTTATATTGCCCTAGCTTTAGATTTAACTGTTAAAGAGGTAGAGAAAATAGTATATTTTCATTCATATATTGTTACTAATCCAGGTGATTATGAAAAGTTACATTATAAGCAATTACTTGAAGGATATGAATGGCGTGCACTAGAAGATAAATTGTATCCACAATCTTCTAATTTATTTGGAATAGAAGTTAGTATAGGAGCTGAAGCAATTTATAAGTTATTAAAAGATCTAGATTTAAATGCTATAGTAGAAATTTTACGTGAAGATGCTTTAAAGCCACCAAAGTTTAATAAGAGTCCATCTCCAAAGTTTAATAAAAAAATGAAGCGATTGCGTTTATTGGAGAACTTTGTGTCTACAGGTGCTGATCCTTCTTGGATGGTTTTTTCTGTGATACCAGTAATTCCACCAGATTTGCGACCAATGGTTCAATTAGATGGAGGTAGATTTGCAACTGCAGACTTAAATGAATTTTACCGTAGAATAATCAATAGAAATAATCGTTTATCTAGATTAAAAGCGATATTAGCTCCTGAAATTATAATTCGTAATGAAAAAAGAATGTTACAAGAAGCTGTTGATTCTTTAATGGACAATGGGCGTAGAGGTCGAACAGTTGTTGGCGCTAATAATCGACCCTTGAAATCTTTATCAGATATTATTGAAGGTAAGCAAGGCCGTTTTAGGCAAAATTTGTTAGGTAAACGTGTTGATTACTCAGGAAGATCAGTAATCGTCGTTGGTCCTAATTTAAAATTACATCAATGTGGATTACCTAGAGAAATGGCATTAGAATTATTTCAGCCATTTGTTATTCATAGATTAATTTTGCAAGGCATAGTTAATAATATTAAAGCAGCAAAAAAAATAATTCAAAAGAATGATCCGATTGTATGGAGTGTACTTGAAGAAGTAATTTATGGTCATCCAATATTATTAAATAGAGCTCCAACTCTGCATCGATTAGGTATACAAGCTTTTGAGCCTATATTAGTTGAGGGGAGAGCGATAAAATTACATCCATTAGTTTGTCCAGCATTTAATGCTGATTTTGATGGTGATCAAATGGCTGTACATGTTCCTTTGTCTTTAGAAGCACAGTCAGAAGCCCGATTGTTAATGCTAGCGCCACATAATTTTTTGTCTCCTGCAACAGGTCAACCGATATTAATGCCGAGTCAGGATATGGTTTTAGGATGTTATTATTTAACGGTTAATAATCCAGCTTCTCAAAAAGGATCAGGACATTATTTCTCAGATCTTGATGATGTTTTATTAGCATATCAGCAAAATAAAATTGACTTACATGCATATGTTTGGGTTAGGTTTGATGGAAAAGTCAATGATAATAATAATGTAGTGTTATTAGAAAGTTCTCTTAGTGGTGACATATTTAGTAATAAAGTTTTTGCCAATAAAATGATTAAAGAAGACATCGAAGGTAATAAAATTGTGCAATATATGAGAACAACTGCTGGTAGAATCCTTTTTAATAAGGTTGTACAAGAAGCTTTATCTGAATAAAGAATTAGGTATATAAAATGAAAAAACAAAAAATAGATTTGAGTTTTTCTAATGTTGTTATAGATAAAAAACAATTAAGATATTTAATAGTATGGGCTTTTAGAAACTATGGCATAGCTCGTGCAGCTAATATGGCTGATAAATTAAAAGACTTGGGTTTTTACTATGCAACAAAAGCAGGTATATCTTTAAGCTTAGAAGATTTGCGTATTCCCCCAGTGAAAAAAGAATTATTGAAAAATACAATTGATTTGATTATTAAAGCTGATTTTAAATATAAAAGAGGTGAGATTACAGCTGTAGAAAGATTTCAAAAGGTTATAGATACTTGGAATAATTCAAGTGAAATGTTAAAAACAGAGGTGATTAAGTATTTTAAAGGCACTGATCCATTAAATGCTATTTATATGATGGCTTTTTCAGGAGCTCGTGGTAACATTTCTCAAGTAAGGCAATTAGTTGGTATGAGAGGTCTCATGTCAGATCCGCAAGGTCAAATTATTGATTTACCTATTTCTAGTAATTTTAGAGAAGGATTAACTGTAACTGACTATTTTATTTCCTCATATGGTGCACGTAAAGGCTTAGTAGATACAGCACTAAGAACAGCAGATTCTGGATATTTAACCAGAAGATTAGTTGATGTTGCGCAGGATGTAATAATTCGTGAGACTGATTGCAAAACATTAAAAGGTATTTTATTGGAAAATATTATTGATAATCAAAAGATTTTAATTAGTTTAGAGCAAGCTTTAATCGGGAGGTTATTGGCTGAAGATTTATTTCATCCTAAAACAAATAAATTAATAGCATATGCTAATCAAGATGTTGATGATAATTTAGCAAGAGAAATTGTTCAAGCAGGTATTTTAAAAGTTCTCATTAGATCACCTATTACTTGTGATGCCAATAGTTCCGTTTGTCAAAAATGTTATGGCTGGAACTTAGCACATGGAAGATTGGTGGATCTAGGAGAAGCAGTTGGAATTATAGCAGCGCAATCTATTGGTGAACCTGGTACCCAGTTGACTATGCGTACTTTTCATACAGGAGGTGTATTTACCGGAGAATTTGCAGAAAAAATACTATCTCCTTTTGATTGTATTGTTGAATATCCAAATCAATCTTTACTAACATTAACTCGAACTCGTCACGGTGAAAAAGCATATTTAGTAAAGCAAGATTGTTCTATTTTACTATTAAGTACAAAAACTGAAGAAAAGAAAAAAATTACTTTAAGTAAAAATACATTATTACTTGTTGAAAATAAAGCGCAAATTTTGCAAAATCAGTTAATTGCTGAATATCCTTTAAAAAGTCGTTTGACAACTGAAAAAGCACAAAAATCAGTGATATCAGATATCTCGGGTAAAATATGTTTTATGGATTTAACAATTGAAGAAGTTGAAAATAAGCAACATATTATTAGAAGTGCTCAAAAAGGTGGATTAATTTGGGTTTTATCTGGCAGAGTACATAGTATACCGGATTCTGCTCAAATAATAGTTCAACCTAATCAAATGATTGTAGCAGGTAGTATGTTAGCTGTGACTAAAATTGTTAGCAAATACTCGGGATATGTTAGAATATTGCCTAAAAATTATAAGCATTCACATCAAGAAATTTTAATTATTACAGCTTCTCAAACATTTTCTAATGCTCAAGTAACCTTAGATAAATACTATACAGGTAGTAATTATGTATTAGAAACCTATAATAAAGATAAATTTTTATTGAAGATTTTGCCTAATCAAAAAATTGTTAACCAACAAGTTATAGGTGAATTACTGTCAGATGTTTATAAAACAAATACAGGCGGCATTATTAAATATCTTGATTTACCGGTCTCAAAAAGCCAATATGATGTTAATCATGAATACTATTCTATTCTAGGTGCAGGTTATATTTTGTGGATATCTGAAGAAACTCATGAAATTAATAAAGATATATCATTATTATTAATTAGTCATGGTGATTTTATAGAGTCTGGTACAGAAATTATCAAAAACTTGTTTGCTCAAAATTCTGGTGTTGTTGAAATTATTGAAAAAGATAGCATTGTAAGAGAGATTATTATCAAGCCTTGTCAGATTTATGATTTAACTAATTTGAGTCATATTGATCATGATTTTAAAAAAAGAGGTTTTTTGCGTCCAGGTGAAAAAATTATTAATGATGTCTATACCGATAAGTTGGTATACTGGGAATATCTAGATTGTAGTAATAAAAAACTATTATTAATTAGGCCGGTAGTTGTTTACTCTATACCCAAAAAAACCTATACTTTTACTTATACTAATGATTCTTTTAGAGACGATGCAGTTAAGCTTAATCTGATACGAAGAATAGATTTTAAAGATGGAGCACGTGTTAAATCTGTTAATGGTATTGATTTAATAAAAACTTATTTAGTAATAGAATTGTCACAAGATTTATCTGGTCTTACTTGTTTTGTAGAGTTTGTAGATGTAAAGCAATTTTGTTCATATTTGAAATTTGTTGTTGCAGATAGTATCTTGATTAAAGATAATATCTCAACTTCTCCAAATCCTGAAGTTATTGCTCAAACTAGGATACTGATTCAAGATAATTTCTTTGTGAAACATGGCGCAGTCGTTGCACAAATAGAATTATTGTCGAGTGTTAGTGGTCAAATTTTTGATATTGAAAAATCAAAATTATACAATAGAAGATTTTTGATTTTAACTGATTTTGATAAACGTATATTTAGTATTAATTCATCTAGTAAAATTAGAGTAAAACTAAACGATTGGATTTATAAAAATGAAGAAATTGTTGATGGTATACATGCTTCAGAATCAGGGCAGATTATTCTAATTGATAAAGATAAAGTAGTACTACGAATTGGCAGACCTTATCTTATCTCAAATGGATCAATTTTACATGTTGATCATGAAAATTTGATACAGAGAGGTGAAAGTATTGCTACATTAATATTTGATAGAGCAAAAACTGGTGATATTATTCAAGGCTTACCAAGAATAGAAGAAATCCTGGAAGCAAGAAAAAAAAGTGATAGCATTTTTAATCCGCATTTACTCTTAGAACAAAGGTTCCGTTTTTATCTCTATCTTGGATTAAGTTTACATGATGCAACTAGAAAAAGCATTCAAGAAATACAGTTGTTACTTATAAAAGAAGTACAATTAGTATATCAATCACAAGGCGTTGATATTTCAGATAAACACATTGAAGTAATTGTCAAGCAGATGACATCAAAAGTAAAAATAGAGACAGGAGGTGGTACTCATCATTTACCAGGAGAAATGGTAGAGTTACAAAAGATAGAAGCAATCAATAAAATATTAGGTATGATGAATAAAAAAATAGCAATATATTATCCAGTTTTGTTAGGAATAACGAAAGCATCTCTAAATACAGAAAGTTTTATTTCTGCTGCTAGTTTTCAAGAAACAACCAAAGTATTAACTGAAGCTGCTATATCTGGTAAACTTGATTGGCTACGGGGTTTAAAAGAAAATGTAATTATTGGTCGATTAATTCCGGCAGGAACAGGTTTTAATGTTTATAATCATAATATAAGTGGTCATACAACAAATGTAAATACAAGTGATTTACATGAATATAAAACTCAATCAGTTATGCATAATCAGTCTAATAATTTTGATGATATTATTCTTGATGATAGAATAGCAAGAAACTATTCTAATTTTGAACATAACGTAGAAGATTTGCAACCTAATATGGATATCATATAATATATGTTTATACTAGTTTGTTTATTGTTGTTTTTTCTATTTATCTATAACAATAAATTCAAATTTAAGTATCTAAAATAATATTAACATTTGTATTTGGAGACAAATTTAAAATTTATATGGCAAGTATATCTTTATCAGATTTATTAGAAGCAGGTGTACATTTCGGACATCAAGCTAGAAGATGGAATCCTAAAATGTTTCCTTATATTTATACAGAACGTAATGGTATACATATTATTGATTTAGTTCAAACAGCTCAATTGTTGACTGAAGCATATGATTTGGTGAAAAATTTTGCTGCTGATAATAAAAAATTTCTATTTGTTGGTACTAAAAGACAGGCAGCTAGTATTATTTCAGAGCAAGCAATTAGGTCTAATTCTTTCTATGTTAATCAAAGATGGCTTGGTGGTATGTTAACTAATTGGCAAACTATTAGATCTCGAGTAGAAAGATTAAAAAGCTTAGAAAAACAAGAAGAAACAGGTTTATTTGATCGTTTGCCTAAAAAAGAGGCTTCTAATTTGCGAAAGGAGTTAGAAAAATTAAAAAAACATCTGGATGGAATAAAAAATATGAAAAAAATTCCAGATATTGTAATAGTCGTCGACCAAAAAAGAGAAGCAACTGCTATTCAAGAATGTATTAAATTAGGAATAACGACAATATGTATTTTAGATACTAATTGTAATCCAGATCTTATAGATATACCTATACCGGCGAATGATGATGCTATTCGTTCTATTAAATTAATTGTATCTCAGATAGCTGATGCAATTCTGGAAGGTCAAAATCTGCATCAGAATAATGAAGAAAGCAGAATAGAATCTTCCTCAAAGTATATTAGTTGATATTTATATTGAAAAAATTTAAGGATTAAGAAATTATGTGTATAAATATATCTGCAAAATATGTAAAAGAATTGCGTAATCAAACAGGCGCAGGAATGATGAGTTGCAAAAAAGCATTACAGGCTTCACAAGGCGATATGAAGTTGGCTATTGAGAATTTAAGGAAGCAAGGATTGGCATCTGCAAATAAAAAATCAAGTCGTATAGCTACTGAAGGTTTAATTGAAAGTTATATTCATGCAGGATCTCGTATAGGTGTTTTACTTGAATTAAATTGTGAAACAGATTTTGTTTCGCGTCATTCAGAATTTCATTTACTTGCTAAAAATCTTGCAATGCAAATAGTGGCTTGTCCAGATGTTCAATATATTTCTATTGCAGATATACCGCAAAATATTATTGACGAAGAAATGAGGATAGAGTTAAGTAAAGAAGATTTAAAGAACAAACCAGATAAGATTAAGGAAGCAATTGTAAACGGTAGAATTGAAAAAAGATTAAAAGAATTATCTTTATTAGATCAGGCGTTTATACGTGATACAGACTTGTCTATCAGCTCTTTAATAGACCAAAAAATTGCTTTGCTAGGGGAAAATATTAAAATTAGACGATTCCAAAAATTTATTCTAGGAGAAGGAATTCTAAAGAAAAAAGTTGATTTTTCAAAGGATGTTTTAGAGGTTTTGCATAGTTAATGAGAATTATTATTGAAGTATAGGTTTTGAAAATTATTCTCACATAAATTTTTAGAATAAAGTTAAATAAAGTTTATATACGTATATAATTAGTTATGATAATATCTGATCAATTAAAGTCAAAGTACGTATATAAAGACTACAGATATTTTTTTATTGTTTATTTATTTTATATTTATTAATATGGTACTCTCTATGTATCACACTAAATTAAATTTATTCTCGTGGTTAAATATTTCTGCAGTTGAAGTAGGTAAGCATTTATATTGGCAGATAGGAAATTATCAAGTACACGGGCAAGTATTTATTGTTTCTTGGATTGTTATAGCTGCTTTATTAATTTTAGCGTTTGTAGGAACTAGAAAATTAAGTCGTATTCCTGAAGGAATACAAAATTTTATGGAATTTCTTTTGGAGTTTTTACAAGATATTGCAAAAACACAAATAGGAGAACATGATTATCGACAATGGGTACCTTATATAGCTACAATTTTTTTATTTATTTTAGGAAGTAACTGGGCTGGAGCATTAATACCCTGGAAATTAATCCATTTACCTGAAGGTGAATTAGCTGCGCCGACGAATGATATAAATACAACAGTTGCACTTGCTTTATTAACTTCTCTTTTTTATTTTTCTGCTGGTTTAAGCAAAAATGGTTTAGGTTATTTTTCAAGATATATTGAACCAACACCTGTACTATTGCCTATTAATATTTTAGAGGATTTCACGAAACCACTATCGTTAAGCTTTCGTCTATTTGGTAATGTTTTAGCTGATGAACTAGTTGTATCGGTGTTTACATTATTAGTACCTATTCTTATACCTTTACCGGTCATGATATTGGGATTATTTGCTAGTTCTATACAGGCATTAATTTTTTCTACATTATCAGCTGCATATATTGGTGAAGCTATAGAAGGACACGGTGAAGATTAAATACTCTCTCATCAAATGAAATCTGTTAATTTTCTACTTATCTCATTAATAAATTTAAACTATGGATTCAATTGTTTCAGCTGCATCTGTTATTGCTGCAAGCTTAGCTGTAGGTTTAGCTGCTATCGGTCCTGGTATAGGACAAGGAAGTGCAGCAGCTAATGCTGTAGAAGGTATATCTAGACAACCTGAAGTAGAAGGTAAAATTAGAGGTACTTTATTATTGAGTTTAGCATTTATGGAATCGTTAACAATTTATGGATTAGTTGTTGCTCTTGCTTTATTATTTGCTAATCCTTATACTGGCTAGTTAAGTTTTAAACGCTTAGTTTTTTTATAAATATACATGAAAAAAGCTAAGCGTTTTGTGAAATTTGCTTATATTTACTCTACTTATAGATTTATTTATGTAATGATAAATACGTTATTATTGTCAGTTATAGAAGATGTGAAATCTGGCACACAGGGCGGAATATTTGATTTTAATGCAACTTTACCATTAATGATGGTGCAGTTTATTATACTAATGATAGTTTTAAATTATCTTTTTTATAAACCAGTAACTAATGTTTTGGATGAAAGAACAAATTATATCCGGAATAGTTTAACTACTGCTTCTGCTTATTTATTGCAAGCAGATGAATTAACTCAAAAATATGAAGAAGCTCTTGCTGAATCCAGAAAACAGGCTCAAAATATTATTCGTCAATCTCAAAAGGAAGCTCAAGATATTGTTGCAGTAAATATTAAGCAAGCTCAGCAAGAAGCAGAAAAGCTTGTAGATGAAGCATCTGAACAGTTAAATGTTCAAAAAGAACGGGCTTTGAAAACTTTAGAAGATCAAGTTGACATTTTAAGTGATCATATTAAATCAAAGTTATTAAGCTGCCAGTTTTTTTAACTTAAATGACTCAAATAGTATCAAAAACAACAATAAAAAAACTTATATTTATATGCAAGCTTATTATAATATTTATTGTGTACTTTGTATGCATGAAGAAAATACAGGTTTTGGACTTAATACTGATTTTTTAGAAGCGAATGTAATTAATATTGTTTTATTATTTTCTGGTCTAGTTTACGTTTTAAAGCAGTTTCTAGGTTCTACATTAAGTACTAGACAGCAAAAAGTTTTAACTGCTATTCAAGAGTCAGAAGAACGTCTTCAAAAGGCTAATACGCGATTAGTCGAATCGGAAAAACAGTTTAAGCAAACAGAAATGGTGATTAAACAGATTGAACAAGAAGCTATTATAACAGCTGAAAAGGTTAGAAATTCTATTCTTGCTCAAGGTAAACTAGATATACAGCGTCTAACTGAAGCAGGTAAAGTGAGTATTGCTATTGCAGAAAGACAAGTTAGAGAACAAATACAACAGCAGATAACTCATTTAGCTATAAGGCAAGTTGCATTAGATCTTGAGAAACAAATGAATTTGTCTATTCAAAGTAAAATTATTGATGAAAATATTATGAAATTGGGAGATAAGCTATGAGCATTAATGGTTCTTTAGCTAAAGCCGCATCACCTTATGCTGAAGCTTTATTTGATTCATCTCATTTTATGCAGATTATTGAAAAGACAAGTCAAGATTTAAAGTTTATTAGTGATACAATCTCTAAATCATTGATTTTGGAAAAATTTTTATCTAACCCTTTAGTTGTCCCCAAAGATAAAAAAAAGGTTTTGGAAAATCTATTTAATAATCAGATTAGTCCTCATGTATTTAACTTTTTATTTATTTTAGTTGAGCGACGTCGAATTATATTATTAAATGCAATCATAGAGAGTTATTTAAATTTAGTTTATGCGTTAGAGTTAACAACTGTTGCTCATATATATTCAGCTGTTGTTTTAACTGAAATCCAAAAGAAAGCTCTAGAAAAAAAATTACAGTTTATGACAAACTCTAAAGAGATAAAATTAATGGTAAATATAAAACCAGAATTAATTAGCGGATTTGTTGTAAAAATTGGGTCAAAAGTTATAGATATGAGCCTATCTGGTCAGTTAAGTCAGATTGCTTCTTATTTAAACATAGCTCCTCTATGAATTTAGTTATGTATATTTAATCATTACAGTAACTATCTTTTATCAATTAATATAATTAAATAACACAATGGTAAATATTAGGCCTGACGAAATTAGTAGTATTATTCGTGAACAAATTGAAAAATATGATCAAACTGTACAAATTAGTAATGTAGGTACAGTACTTCAGGTAGGTGATGGTATCGCAAGAGTCTATGGTTTAGATGAAGTTATGGCTGGAGAGTTGCTAGAGTTTGAAGATAAAACTATAGGTATTGCTTTGAACTTAGAAAGTGATAATGTTGGTGTTGTATTGATGGGAGAAGGCAGAGAAGTTTTAGAAGGTAGTTCAGTAAAAGCTACTGGTAAAATTGCTCAAATACCAGTTGGAGAAGAATTTTTGGGCCGTGTAGTAAATCCGCTAGCTTCACCAATAGATGGGAAGGGTAAGCCTAATACAAATGAAACAAGATTAATAGAATCTTATGCACCCGGTATTATTGGCCGACAATCTGTTTGCGAGCCAATGCAAACAGGAATTACGGCAATTGATTCAATGATACCAATTGGTCGCGGTCAAAGAGAATTAATTATTGGTGATAGGCAAACAGGTAAAACGGCTGTAGCTTTGGACACTATCATTAATCAAAAAGGACAAGATGTGATATGTGTTTATGTAGCAATAGGTCAAAAAGCATCTTCAGTAGCACAAGTAGTATCTGATCTGGAGGAAAAAGGGGCTTTAGATTATACTATCATCGTTGCAGCTAATGCTGATGATTCTGCGACTTTGCAGTATATTGCGCCTTATACAGGCGCAGCTTTGGCAGAATATTTTATGTATAAAGATAAGGCAACTCTAGTAGTCTATGATGATTTAACAAAACAGGCACAGGCATATAGGCAGATGTCACTTCTATTGAGAAGACCTCCAGGTCGTGAAGCTTATCCTGGAGATGTTTTTTACTTACATTCTAGATTATTAGAAAGAGCTGCAAAATTAAATAATGATTTGGGCGGTGGTAGTATGACGGCTTTACCAATAATTGAAACTCAGGCAGGAGATGTTTCAGCTTATATACCTACTAATGTAATTTCTATTACAGATGGCCAGATATTTTTATCTGGTGATTTATTTAATTCTGGAATTCGCCCCGCAATAAATGTCGGTATTTCAGTATCTAGGGTTGGTTCTGCAGCTCAAATAAAAGCAATGAAGCAAGTTGCGGGTAAATTAAAATTGGAACTTGCGCAATTTGCAGAGTTAGAAGCATTTTCTCAGTTTGCATCAGATCTTGACAAAACCACACAGAATCAGTTAGCGCGCGGACAAAGATTAAGAGAAATTTTAAAACAGGCCCAAAACTCACCTATTTCCGTAGAAGAACAAGTAGCTATTATTTATACTGGAATTAATGGATATTTAGATGACATTCCTTTAGGAGAAGTACAGAAATTCATAATTTCTTTGCGTCAGGATTTAATAAATTCTAAGCCTGAGTTTGGAGAAAATATTCGTAGTACAAAAAAATTAAACCCCGATAATGAAGAGTTATTAAAAAAAGCAATTGCAGACGTAAAACAAGGTTTTGTATCTTAGATTATTCAAAATAATGATTAATATTAAACTAATCATTATTTTATTTTGCTTATATATTTAGTTGAGAAGGTTATGATAGCCTTTTTTCTCTAGTTGTTTTGCAAGATTTGCATTTCCTGTATGTATTATTTTACCTTCCTTCATTATATGTACAAAATCAGGTACTATGTAGTCAAGAAGTCTTTGGTAGTGTGTGATTAAGACTATAGCTTTATTTGAATCAAGAAAATTGTTAATACTTTTAGAAATACTTTTTAAGGCGTCAATATCTAGTCCAGAGTCAGTTTCATCTAATATTGAAAGTGCATTATTTAATAATGCCATTTGCAAAATTTCATTTCTTTTTTTTTCACCTCCTGAAAATCCTTCATTTACATTTCTAGTTAAAAATTCTGTATTCATCCCAATTTCCTTAGATTTTTGATTAATTAAATCAAAAAAAGCTAGAGGGTCCAGTATTTGTTGGTTCTCCTTTTTCAATTTTTCATTATAGGCTAAGCGTAAAAAATCGATATTATTGACACCAGGTATTTCTACTGGATATTGAAAAGCTAAGAAGATACCTTGATTCGCACGTGCTTCAGGATCAGCATATGTAATATCTAATCCAAGTAATTTAACTAGACCTTCTGTAACTTTGTATAAAGGATGTCCAGCAATAACCTTTGCTAGTGTACTTTTCCCTGAACCATTTGGGCCCATGATAGCGTGAATTTCACCAGCATTTACTGATAAATTTACCCCTTTTAGTATAGAAATATTATTGATACTAGCATGCAAATTCTGAATTTCCAGAATATTTTTTTTTGTCATTTTAACCTACTGTTCCTTCTAATTTTAAATTGAGTAGACGATCAGCTTCCATCGCGAATTCCATTGGAAGTTCATTAAAAACGTCTTTACAAAATCCACTAATCATTAAAGATACAGCTTCTTCAATATTAATACCTCTTTGTAAGAAATAAAAAATTTGATCTTCTCCAATTTTCGAAGTTGAAGCTTCATGTTCTATTTTAGCAGATGAATTTTGAATTTGTATATAAGGAAAAGTATTAGCTTGACAAGTTTTCCCAATCAATAATGAATCACATTGTGAATAGTTTCTTGCATTATATGCTTTGGGTCCTACTTTTACTAATCCTCTATAATTGTTTACAGAATAACCTGCAGAGATACCTTTAGATAAAATACGGCTTTTAGTATTATTGCCAATGTGAATCATTTTACTGCCCGTATCAGCTTGTTGATAATTATTGGTCAAAGCTACTGAAGCAAATTCACCTATAGCATTATCTCCAACTAATACACAGCTTGGATATTTCCAAGTCACTGCTGAACCGGTTTCTACTTGATTCCATAAAATTTTTGAATTAGTACCTATGCATAATCCTCTTTTTGTAACGAAATTATAAATACCACCTATTCCATTTTTATCACCAGAATACCAGTTTTGTACAGTAGAGTATTTAATAGTTGCATTTTTTAAGGCAATCAGTTCTACTACAGCAGCATGCAATTGATTATTGTCGTATTGAGGAGCTGTACAACCTTCTAAGTAACTTACATAACTATTTTCATCAGCTATAATTAAAGTTCTTTCAAATTGTCCAGATTCCTTATTATTAATTCGAAAATATGTGGATAGTTCTAGTGGACAATGTGTATTAGGTGGTATATAACAAAATGATCCATCACTAAAAACAGCAGAATTTAGTGCTGAAAAGTAATTATCTCCACTAGGCACAACGGATCCAAGATATTTTTGTAATAATTCTGGATATTTAATAATAGCTTCAGAAATAGAGCAAAAAATTACACCCGCATCAGATAATTCTTTATGAAATGTTGTTCCAATAGAAACACTGTCAAAAACAGCATCTATAGCTACATTAGTTAATCGTTTCTGTTCATTTAGAGAAATACCTAGCTTATTAAATGTATTTATTAGTTCCGGATCTACGTCATTTAGACTATTAAGTTTCTTTTTAAATTTTGGAGTTGAATAATATATTATATTGTTATAGTCTATCTTAGGATAATTAAGTTTGGGCCATAAAGGTTCTTTCATTTTAATCCATTTATAATAGGAATTTAATCGAAATTTACGTAAAAATTCTGGATCTTTTTTTTTGTCCGAAACTAAGCGAATAATTGTTTCATTTAAACCCTTTGGAAAATTTTCAGAATCGATATTGGTTGAGAAACCGTATTTATACGGTTGGTTTATGATACTATTCAATTGTAAAGATTTTACACTAGGTTTATTTTGTTTTTCCATGTTTATTAAATATTTGATATTATTAGATTATTTAACTTAATTATATTAAAATAGTATATTCATAGTCAAAATTTTCTAATAATTATTTTAAATCATAAATATTTAAAATATATAAATATTTAGAGTTTACTGCTCTGCTATATAATGAATAAGTAATGTAATTAGTATTTTTATATAAATTCTTTAGGATGTAGGTAATGATATATATACTATGGCCCATCATTCTATAATTATTAGAATTAATGCCTCTAATAAGATAAGAGATTTTAATTTTATCTAAATCTATAAATATGATTTTTAAAAATTGTGAAGACAGTAATATGAAAAATTTCTTTTCAATGGATATTATTTTTTGTAGAAATTTGATTTTATAAATTAATAAATTAATGATTTTCTCATAATATGTTGTAAGTAAAAGAATTTTAACTATAAATAAATAAATTATACTAATACTAAATAAACGTAATATTGGTAATGATAGATAGAAATAAAAATTTAATGCTTTATATTTTAAAGGATTAGTGATATTTATAAAATTAGCAAATAATTCTAATGGTTTAATTTTTATGAGTGAATTATCAAAAATATGTGGGTTATTTAATCTTATTTGTGTAACATGATATAAATTTATAGACATGACACATAACAAAAACAAAAAAAATTTTTTAAAATTATTTTTAACACTAGATGGTATATTAATTAATATGAATACTAGTATGCAAATAACTAATACAATTAAAATATAAATAAAAGGCATGAAAGGTAGCAATAAAAGTTGTAAAAAAAAGTGAAATATTTTATAATCTTTTTTGTCTGAATGAAGTAAACTTTTCGGAGAGTATAAATACTGGTCATAATTTGATAATTCAAGAAATTGTATCATAGTATTAATTTAACGTTGAACTAAAAAAATCTAGAAAGATTATATTTTTCTACTGTTATTTTTATAATTGGGTAGATGGCGAAATTGGTATACGCATCACACTCAAAATGTGACAACTTTAGTTTTGAGGGTTCGAGTCCCTCTCTACCTATATATATTATACTAAACATAATAAAAAAATGAGCTTATTAATTTTAGGATCAACAGGTACTTTAGGTCGACAAATTGTAAGAAAAGCATTAGATGAAGGTTTTCAAGTTAAATGCTTTGTTAGAAACTTTAGAAAAGCAGCTTTTTTAAAGCAGTGGGGTGCTGAATTAATATATGGAGACTTGAAATTACCAGAAACTATTCCAGGAACTTTATACGGTATTACAGCAATTATTGATGCCTCAATAGCAAGACCATCTGATTTTCATCTTTCTGATACTATAGATTTCGAAAGTAAAAAAGTTTTGATTCAAGCTGCAAAATTAGCTAAAATTAAAAGGTATATTTTCTTTTCTTTTTTTAATGCACAGAATTATCAAAAAATATCTTTAATGGAATTAAAAGTTCAAGTAGAAGAACAATTAAAAAAATCTGATTTGGATTACACAATTTTTTCAATATGCGGTTTTTTTCAAGGCTTAATCCAACAGTATGCTTTACCTATTTTGGATAGTCAATCTATTTGGATAACGCAAGAATCTCAAGCTATTCCATATATAGATACTCAAGACGTTGCAAAATTTACAATTAAAAGTTTATCTATTACAAATACTAAGAATAGATTATTTGTTTTAGCTGGTAGCTATGCTTGGACGTCATTTGAGATTATTGAATTATGCGAAAAACTTTCTGGCCAAAAGTCTAAAATTTCACCTATACCTATTTTTGTTTTACAATTTTTCCGTCAACTCACGAAAATGTTTCAATGGAGTTGGAGTATATCAGAAAGATTAGCGTTTACAAATCTTCTGATTGAAAAACAATACTTTGATAAATCCATGGATGAATTTTACGATATTTTTCAGATAGATTCTAATGAATTAAATTCATTAGAAAGCTATTTGCAAGAATATTTTTCTAGTATTTTAAGAAAAATGAAAGAGTTAAATGAACAAAAGAAAGATGTAAATTATTTAGATTCTTTTTAATGTTTTAAGCCAGTATATCTATATGAATAAATAACAATGAATCTTTGTTTGATAACAGCACGTCTCCTAAAGAAACCGGAAAAATTCAATATAACTACTCAATATCTAATAGAAGTAGAAATTAATTTTCCTCATGCAAGAAATTATTTTGCTAATATGATGGCATTAGCAGAAGGTAAAATAGCAGATTGTCTATCTGAATTATATCTGCAAGGGGATTATGTTATTATTGAAGGGGAGTTATTGATTTTAGAAAGCAAAAGAAAAATAATAAATCCAGTTATATATATTAATGATCTACAACCAGCTAGTATAATTACTAATTAACAATATTCTATTTTATAAATACGATTATTTTTTCATTATTTTTAATATACAATATATAAAAATGCATATATATTTATATCTATTTAGGACTTAAACAATGTTTACTTTAAAGATTTTTGTTTACACTACAGTTATTTTCTTTGTTTCTTTATTCTTTTTCGGATTTTTATCTAACGATCCATCAAGAAACCCTAATCGTAAAGATTTAGAATAAAGTATTATAATTATATGAATTGATTAAGATACTTAAATCTTAAGTATTTTAATCAACTAATTTTTATTTCAGATGAAAAACAAATACCTATGCAATTATTATTTTTATAAAATACAGATTTCACTATTTTCAAATTATCATTTAAAAAATATATTTTTTCTGTAATTTTATGATTTTTAAGCTTTTGATTTATAAATATGACGTTATTGGAATAATACTTAAATGTAGATTGACTTAGTATTTGAAAATGATCATCTAATTTAACAATATATCCATTTGATTTTTTATTAAATAAAAAGATGTGCAATATTTTTTCTTGAATATTTTGAATTTTTTTTTCCAATATATATACTTCTGTAATAGCATCGGTCTTCTTAGATATATGATTTCTGATATATTTTAGATTTTGTAGCTTATCATAGATTGGTGACCATTCAACTTCATTAATCAATGTTTTTATATTCTTTTTAACCAAAGAATAAGTCGTACTTTGTATGACCCAATTACCTGACATACGGTTAATTAACAATGTTCTATTCATTAATATATTTTCTATCTAAAATAAAAAGAAGCATAAAATTTAGAGTTGTAGTTATTTTGGAATTCATATTTTAGTTTTATATTTGGCATTAATTTGATTTTTAGATTAATTAATATACCTACCCCGGCTTTGACATTATAAATGTTTTTTTTATAATTAGTAAAGTTATTTATATAATTATTTGAAGTCATAAATATAAATAGTACAAATCTATGAGTTTTATAAATATAAAGCTCTAAATCATATGATAACAACAAGTAACAATTATAATCAAAAGTATATTTAGAATTTTGAATCTTTCTAAAGTAGTTATTTATTTTGAGTGTATTATTGGAGAAATATTTGAATTGAACTTCTCGCAAAATTGTATTAATTTTAAGAGTTAGCAAAGTGGTTCCAAATATATTTTGTTTATTCTTTATAAAATAGTTAGCAATTTGCTTATAGTGAAAACTTATGAAATGATTTAATTTGTCAGTTAGTGTGAATATTTGAGTATCAAAGAATCTAGTACCTTTTGTTTCGAAATATAAGTGCCAAAATATATGTGGTTGTATATTACATTTATTATTATTAATAATAGAATTTATATGTATGCTATAACAAGTTAATTGTTTATATAAAAATTGAGTTTTTTTGAGTATATTATTATTTGTATAATATATATATGATTGTAAATTTTGACTAATACAAAGTATATATATCTCATAAATCTCTTTAGTTAATTTAATTTTCTGGCTAATAAATAAACACTTCGATAAAATGTTGGTTAATGTTAATTCTATATTTTTAGAAAAAATATTATTTAAATATCCTTTAATGTTGTCTATTCTATTCGATAAAAAGATGATTAAATTTTTCTTTATAGGATTTTTTTCTTGTACTATTGATAATTTTTTTTGATCTGAGTGATGTATATTATATCTTTGGAATGGATATGTATATATTAAGAATATTTCATTCTTTTTTTCAGATTTAATAAAAGATATCAAAAAGTGAGCAAAGTTTTTGTTGAATTGATTTAAATAAAATTTAAGTCTTAAATTATTTTTTAATTGCCAAAAAGTGTACAGTGAAGAATTTTTACAAAAAATTACATTCCAAAATTTATAGATCAACGCATTATGTGAAATTACATTATTGTCGTAAAAAATATTCGTTAAATATTTTAAATTAACCAGGCGGTGTGAATTACTGTTTATAGGCCAATAATTTTCGAAACTTATTCGTGCAGAAGACCATCTTAAGTACATTAAGTAAAGCAAATCATATGGTAAATACATACTTTGATAAAATAAATAGAATGATTTTTGATTTGGTATACGGTATTTTAAAATAATTTTTAATGTATGATTTTTAGTGTAATGAATTTTGTAATTACAACTTAACAAGATCTGCCTAGTTTTTAATTTTTTAATTTTTGTCTCTAGATTATGATAATTTAATGCTTGGCCTTGAATAATTTGTAGTTCATGCAAAAGTATTTGCTGTAAATCACTTTTATAACCCTTATTACTATGATTAATACATTCTAGTTGAATTTCGTCAATTTGTCCCTCTTTTATAGTGATGACATAATTGTTCTCACTATTCATATCATATGTAGCTTTTGACCATCTGTAACCTCTAGCATAATACCATGTGTCAATGTCTTTGGTAATTTCATTAAGTAATTTTAGATTTTTAGGATAGCCAATTTGTTTTTTTAAGATGTAGATTAAATCTTTGTCTAAAATATTTAATTTATCTATATTATTTACTTTAATTCTTTTAATTATAGGATTCGTGAAAACTTCAATAATTAAGCAAGGTTTTTTATTAATTGAAATATAGGATAATTGAATTTTTTTAAAAAAACCAGAATGTTTGAGTTTTTTAATTACCGCATTAATAGTACCAATTTTTAATTTATTTTTAAAGTTAAAAACATAGTATAGACTTAGATTTTTTAAAAGCTTATCTTTTAGGTAATGGTTGTTTATACCCTTAATAAGTATTCTTTTTATGTGTTTTTTAATCAATTGTTCTTGGTTTAGTTTAGAGCAATTAGAAAATATAGTTATTTGTTGTCTATTCTCAAAATAATTTAATGATTTTATATTTTTAAAATTCATTCTGTAAGTAAAAAATATGCCTGTATAGTCACATCAAAGACGTTTTTTATGCTAAATAAATCTGTCATAATTCAATCAATGAGTTACTCATTAGTTCATTATGATATATACATTACATTATATATATAAATATGAAAAATTGGAATTTAAATAAAATAGGTAAGTCACCACTAGATAAAGTTGGGCTAATTCCAAGATCTATAAATAAAATTTTTGAAAAATTCAAAAAAGAACTTGATCCAAACGCAGAGATTGAAGCACTAGAAGAATTCAAAATTTCAAAATATCATACAGTTGCATCAATGAAGTATATTTTAATTTTAATAGTTGTACCTATTGTAGTTAATCAGGTTACTAAAAGTTTTTTTCTAGGCCCTATTGTAGATCATGTATGGAACATAGAAGAACCAAATGTATTCTTAAATGAGTCTCAGGAAGAGAGAGCTTTTGCAGAGTTGCAAAGATTTGAAGAAAAATTACACTTTGAAATACTAATTGGTAAAATACCTGAAGCATCATACCAAATGATGAACCAACAAATAACACACAAAGCTTTAGAACTGGCTCAAGAATATTCTAATGAAAGTGTGAATGCTATTAAAAATATTATATCTGATATAGTTTCAATTATTACATTTCTAGTAATTATTAGTACAACAAAAAGACAAATATCTATTTTAAAATCTTTTATTAATCAAGTAATATATGGTTTAAGTGATACAGCCAAAGCTTTTTTAATTATATTATTTACAGATATATTTGTAGGTTTTCATTCACCACATGGATGGGAAGTAATTATAGAGGTTATGCTTAGACATTTAGGATTACCAGAAAGTAGAGATTTTATTTTCATCTTTATTTCAACTTTTCCAGTAGTATTAGACACAATTTTTAAGTACTGGATATTTAGATATTTAAATAAAATTTCTCCTTCTGCTGTTGCAACATATCATAGTATGAATGAGTAATTACTCTTGCTTTTTTATTTATTTAGTTATACTATTAGTCTCTATAAGCATCTGTGGCCGAGAGGCCGAAGGCAGCGGACTCATAATCCGCCATTCCGAAAGGGACGTCGCTGGTTCGAATCCAGCCAGATGCAAAAAAAGATATTCACATATGTGAATATCTTTTTTATTTTATATAAAGCGGGTAGCGGGAATCGAACCCGCATCATTAGCTTGGAAGGCTAAGGTTTTACCACTAAACTATACCCGCTAATCACATAAGTATACTATACTACTGTAATACAGTTAAGTCTAATAAATGAAATATTTTTAGTCCACTATTATAAGCAACACACTATATTTAGACACAAAATATAAAATATTGATATCGTTATTTTATTAATAATGAAGATAATTTCCACGTAATTTTCTAGTCTATTCCTTCCAAGACAACTCCTAAAAATTTTGCAAGTTCTGTAGCTTGCTTTTCAATCTCTGATAACCTTAAAGGTTGGCCTACACATGTTAAAGGAATTTCTCTATTATCTTTTGTTTTTAAATACATCTCACGCTTTGCTGTTAATCCATCTTTAATATCTATTTTAATAGCTTGTATATCTTTAATGCGGTATTCCAACAATAAAGATCTGTTTTTACCTGGAAATCCTAATCGAAAAATAGTAATAACACCACTCTCATTATTGAATTCATTGTAACCAGCACCTACGTTCCATATAATAGTTAACCAAAGGAATATGCTTAATGATATTGCAAGTGTACCATAAAATACCATAATAACACCTTGCGGTATAAAAAGTATATCTATTGAATTCGTAAATGGTAATAACTCTAATTTTACATAACTCGATAAACCAGTTAAAAAAAAGGAGATGCCGCCTATAAAAGTAATTGTTGCCCACCAATAATTACTAAATCTACGAGATCCTAAAATTTGATCTTTCTTTTTATTAATCATAAAAATATTAAATATATATTTCATAATCCCATTTTATAATACATAATTATTTAATGGGAATATGTTTTATATTAGTTTAATAGCTTGTAAACCAAAAAATAAGCCTAAAGCTAAGCCTGAAAATAAAGCAACAAATATAATATAGCTGATTAGTGTAAACATAAAAATCAATCCTTAGCTTTAACAATATAATAAATTTTAATTAATAACACAAAAATAGTGTAGTATATTACTACGCTCTCATTTTATAAATTTGCAATAAAAGATTATAAAAAATCTGGTTTTATAATTACTTATTAAACTATATGCTTTATTATCTTTTAGATCAAATTATTATTAATAGTTTGTTATATATTTACTACTGGTTAATAAATTTATGTCAGATTTTATTCAACCCTATAATAATGATCCTTTTGTAGGTAATCTATCTACTCCTGTAAGTACATCAGTTATTACTAAAGAATTTATTGGAAATTTGCCTGCATATCGCCGAGGTCTTTCTCCTATTTTACGAGGTCTAGAAATAGGTATGGCTCATGGATATTTTTTAGTAGGTCCTTTTTATAAACTAGGACCTTTAAGAAATACAGATGCTGCTTTACTGGCAGGTTTTTTATCTGCAGTAGGTTTAGTAATCATTTTGACTACCTGTCTATCAATGTATGGAAATGTATCTTTTGATAAAAATGATTCTAAGGATATACTTCAAACTAATACAGGTTGGAGTCAATTTACAGGTGGCTTTTTAGTAGGCTCTATTGGCGGAGCTGCAGTTGCTTATTTAGCTTTAGCTAATAATCCGTTTTAATACTCTAAGGTATAAATACCTACTACTATAAGCTAGTAAGGGGACTTGAACCCATAGCCTGCTGATTACAAATCAGCTGCTCTACCAATTGAGCTATACTAGCGAATAATTTAATATTTCAGAAGTAAAGTTAAATTTTACTTCTGATAATTAGTTATACTTTACTCTCAAAATAGATTAAATTTAATATTCAACTCTACTTTTTTCTGAGTCTTCATTCTCTTGCAAGTTGTTTTGATTACAATTTAGATAATAATCTATTGTTGAGTCTAAACATGCTGATGACCAACCAATAGGTCTCTCTAGTAAAAATTCAACATCACTATCTATATAGTAATTATTATTTGATGATAACATATTATTCTCCCAAGACTTTTTTTGTTTTCTATAAATAAATAATAACATATAAATAAATATTTGTCACTATCCTATATATCAACATTAAAGAATAATTTGATGTCGACTTTTTAATGCTTTTGTAGAAATACGAATCTTAATCCAGCGAGATTCTCTCTTGGACCAAATTTTTTTTTGTTGTAAATTAATATGTTGTAGTTTTTTTGTTCTAATATGCGAATGTGACATAGAGTAACCATTATTAGCTTGTCTTTGACTAATTTGACATTTTTTAGACATATAAATTTTATCTTTCTTTTAAATATTCTTGTAGTTTATTAGATAGAGTAGACTTAGGCACAGCTCCAATGACTGTATCAACTCTTTGACCTTCGTGAAAAATCATTAAAGTAGGTATACTCCGAATGCCATAAAATGCAGCTGTGCTAGGATTTTCATCTGTATTAACTTTAACTACTTTAACACTTTCACTATATTCGCTAGCTATCTCATCTACTACTGTAGCAACCATACGACATGGACCACACCATGGCGCCCAAAAATCAACTAATACAGGTTTAATAGATTCTAATACTTCTTTATCAAACGTAGTATCTTCAATTTGTAGTACTTCCACAATAAAATCTCTTTATTTTTTATCACTTGCTTATAAGATTCTAGCATAAACACAGATAATATTTAAATATTTTTACATATAATTATAAACATTGGTCAATAATATTTTTCTCATTCAATATATTAATAAATATTATCACCAATATAAATAAGGTTGAGATTAATTGATAATTATATAATGCTATCTTTTAGGCTAAGATCAAAAAAGTAAAAGCTACTGTTTTGATTTAACAAAGATCTAATGATACTGCCTTATATTCAAGGAGGAATATATGTCTCAATCCGTAGAACAACGGACAAGGATTAAAAATGAACGTTATGAATCAGGTGTAATACCTTATGCAAAAATGGGTTATTGGGATCCTGAGTATGTAGTGAAAGATACAGATGTATTGGCTTTATTTCGTATTACACCTCAACCAGGTGTTGACCCTGTTGAAGCTTCTGCCGCAATTGCAGGTGAATCATCTACAGCAACATGGACTGTTGTTTGGACAGACCTACTAACTGCTTGCGATTTATATAGAGCTAAAGCATATAAAGTAGATGCTGTACCAAACTCTACTGACCAGTATTTTGCTTATATTGCTTACGATATTGATTTATTTGAAGAGGGTTCTATTGCTAACCTAACTGCTTCGATTATTGGTAACGTATTTGGTTTTAAAGCCGTAAAAGCTTTAAGATTAGAAGATATGCGGTTACCTGTTGCTTACTTAAAAACTTTCCAAGGTCCTGCAACAGGTATTATTGTAGAACGTGAACGTATGGATAAATTTGGTAGACCTTTTCTTGGTGCTACAGTAAAACCTAAATTAGGCTTATCTGGTAAAAATTATGGAAGAGTTGTATATGAAGGACTAAAAGGTGGTTTAGACTTTCTAAAAGATGACGAAAATATTAATTCTCAACCTTTCATGCGTTGGAAAGAAAGATTCTTATACTCTATGGAAGCAGTAAATCGTTCAGTTGCTGCTTCTGGTGAAATAAAAGGACATTACTTAAATGTTACTGCAGCTACAATGGAAGAGATGTATGAAAGAGCTGAGTTTGCAAAAGCCCTTGGCAGTATAATTATTATGATTGACCTAGTTATTGGTTACACAGCAATCCAATCAATGGCAATATGGTCACGTAAAAATGATATGATTCTACATCTACATAGGGCAGGTAACTCTACGTATTCAAGACAAAAAGAACATGGAATGAACTTCCGTGTAATTTGTAAGTGGATGCGTATGGCAGGAGTAGATCATATTCATGCTGGTACAGTTGTTGGTAAGTTAGAAGGTGATCCTTTAATGATTAAAGGATTCTATAATACTTTATTAATGAGTCACTTAGATGTTAACTTACCACAAGGTATATTTTTTGAACAAGATTGGGCTGCTTTAAGAAAAGTTACGCCTGTAGCATCTGGTGGTATTCATTGTGGTCAAATGCACCAACTTTTAGACTATCTAGGAGATGATGTAGTTCTTCAATTTGGTGGTGGCACAATAGGACATCCAGATGGCATTCAAGCAGGAGCAACAGCAAATCGTGTAGCTTTAGAATCAATGGTTCTAGCAAGAAATGAAGGGCGTGATTTTGTAGCAGAAGGTCCTCAAATCTTGCGTGAAGCAGCAAAAACCTGTGGACCTTTACAAACTGCTTTAGATCTTTGGAAAGATATTACATTTAATTATACCTCAACTGACACGGCTGACTTTGTAGAAACTCCTACAGCAAACGTATAATATAAATAGTCAAAATAGATTCGGTATCTAGCAAACTAAATAACTATCTTATTAAGACAAGGAGTAAATAATAGTGAGATTGACACAAGGAACATTTTCCTTTCTTCCAGATTTAACTGATGAGCAAATAAATAAACAAATAGCTTATGCCGTAAAAAATAAATGGGCTATTAATATTGAATATACAGAAGATCCGCATCCAAGAAACAGTTATTGGGAACTTTGGGGTCTTCCTTTATTCGATATTCAAGATACAGCTACAGTTATGTATGAAATTAATAACTGCCGCAAACAACATTCAAATGTTTATATCAAAGTAAATGCATTTGATAATACAAGAGGCGTAGAAAGTTGTGTCTTATCTTTCATTATTAACAGACCGTCTTCTGAACCAGGTTTTGCTTTATTAAGATCAGAAGATGTAGGTAGAAATCAAAAATATAGTTTCCATAGTTATTCTGTAGAAAAACCAGAAGGTTCACGCTACTAAAAACTTGTAATATAATAAGCAGAGATTATAATAATATATATAATCTCTAGCTTTTTTTAAATTAACTGTTAATGATATAATGACTTTACATTTAACTAATGATACTCTTGTAAATTTACAAGAAGAATATGATAAAACACAAATACAAGAAGTTTTAAACGAATTAGAAGAGGAACTGGTTGGCTTAATACCTGTTAAGACAAGAATTAAAGAAATAGCAGCATTATTATTGATCGATAGACTAAGAAATAATCTAAATTTAGTATCTGGCAACCCCGGACTTCATATGTCATTTACAGGAAGCCCAGGTACAGGCAAAACAACAGTAGCGATGAAAATGGCTGATATTCTAAACCGATTAGGTTACATAAAAAAAGGTCATTTAATGACTGTAACCCGTGATGATTTAGTTGGCCAATATATTGGACATACTGCACCAAAAACCAAAGAAGTACTTAAACAAGCTATGGGTGGAGTATTATTCATTGACGAAGCATATTATTTATATAAGCCAGATAATGAAAGAGATTACGGCGCAGAAGCTATTGAAATCTTATTGCAAGTTATGGAAAATCAGAGAGATGATATTGTAGTAATCTTTGCTGGATATAAAGATCGCATGAATAAATTTTATGAATCTAATCCAGGTTTATCATCTAGAGTAACTAACCATGTGGATTTTCCTGACTACACAGCAGATGAACTATTAGAAATTGCCAGATTAATGTTAGAAGATCAACAATATAAATTTGCTAAAGATGCTGATCTTGTATTACTCGACTATGCGCAAAAAAGAATGCAACTACCTCATTTTGCAAATGCTAGAAGTATTAGAAACGCTATTGATCGAGCAAGAATGAGACAAGCTAATAGAATCTTTGGTAGTAGAAACAAAGTTTTAACTAAGGCTGATCTAGTAACAATACAATCAGAAGATATTTTAAAGAGCCGTTTATTTAATGAAAATTAAAAGCTGTTTTCGTAGAAAGAAATATGATATGATTATCTAGTAGAGGCGGCATAGCCAAGTGGTAAGGCAGAGGATTGCAAATTCTCTATTCCCCAGTTCAAATCTGGGTGCCGCCTAAATAGGGGGTGTGGTGGAATGGTAGACACAACAGACTTAAAATCTGTTGATTTTTAATAATCGTGAGGGTTCAAGTCCCTCCACCCCCAATTTTAATTAGTTAATATAGTATTTTTAGTGAATTTTTTTCTTAAGAATTCTGTATTAACATTTGAAGCACGTATTAAAGAAATTTTTCCTGTTCTCGCAATCTCAACTATACCATACTGATTAAGTAACTGCTCAATTGCGACCATTTTACCTGGATCTCCAGTAACTTCAAGAATCAAAAATTCAAAAGCAATATCAACGACTTTAGCTCTAAATATATTAGCTATTTCTAATATTGCTGAACGATTCTCTTTAGAAGCTTTTATTTTAAGTAACACTAGCTCTCTCTCAACACAAGGTACATTAGTAATATCTTGAACTTTTAAGATATTGACTAATTTATATAACTGCTTAGTTAATTGTTCTATTGTTCTATTATCTCCAGGAATTACCATAGTAATTCTTGAAATTCCTATTTTTTCAGCTGGACCAACTGCCAAGCTCTCAATATTAAAACCTCTACGTGCAAATAATCCAGCTATTCTTGATAATACACCTGCTTCATCTTCTACTAAAACTGATAATGTGTGTTTCATTTTTTTAGGTAATACAAACTTACTACTTTATAATATAAATTACATATGCTAATTACAATAATAGAATTTGTGTTCTCATTTTATGTAATGCTATAATAAACTTAGTTATCAATACTTTATTATAAATTAGAATATATTAAATAATCTGTGCTAGAGAAATCAAAAAACTTGAAAAAAAGGAATAACCAAGCAACTATTAACCATCATATTAAAAACTCAAAAATACGCTTAATAGGATCTTCTGGTTCTCAGTTAGGTATTTATTCTTCACAAGAAGCTTTAAAGCTGGCTCAGTCAGAAGGATTAGATTTAGTAATGATTAGTGATCGATCAGATCCACCTGTTTGTAGAATTATCGATTATGGTAAGTATAAATTTGCTCAAGAAAAAAAAGCTAAAGAAATAAGAAAAAAGCAACATAATGCTAGTCTTAAAGAGGTGAAAATGAGGTACAAAATCGAAGAACATGATTATAAAGTAAGAATTAATCAAGCTCTTCGTTTTTTAGGAGCAGGAGATAAAGTAAAGGCAACTATTACTTTTAAAGGCAGAGAAATTCAACATACTGATTTAGCTGTAGAATTATTAAATAAAATGGCTCAAGATTTAAATAAATTAGCAGACGTACAACAAGCACCATCAAAAGATGGTAAGCAATTAATTATGATTCTATCACCAAAGAAAAATAAATCCAAATAAAAATATCTCAAATATTCCATTTATTTAATTATTATTTTATACTATTTACCAATATTTAAGGAAAAATATATGTCTCGCTATAGAGGACCGCGTTTAAAAATTCATAGAAAATTAGGAGAATTACCTGGTTTAACACGTAAAACATCAAAAAAAACAGCTCCCCCAGGCGAGCATGGTCAAAAATCTAAAAAACCTTCTGAGTATGCAGTTAGATTAGAAGAAAAACAAAAAATAAGATTTAACTATGGCATTAACGAACGTCAGCTGCTAAGATATATTAAAAAAGCCAAAAAAGCTCAAGGCTCAACTGGTTCAGTTCTTTTACAAATGTTAGAAATGAGACTAGATAATACAATATTTAGACTAGGATTAGCGCCAACAGTACCTGCTGCAAGACAGCTGGTGAACCATGGACATATTACTGTAAATCAAAAAAGAATAAATATTTGCAGCTACCAATGTAAACCTGGCGATTTAATAGCAGCCAAAAAAAATAAGATCTCTAAAAAATTAATTGAGAACTATCTTAATTATCCAGGTTTAACTAATATACCTAATCATTTAGAATTAGATAAAAATGAATTATCGGGTAGAATTAACGGTATTATTGAAAGAGAATGGGTCTCTTTACAGCTTAATGAATTATTAATTGTAGAATATTATTCCAGAAAATAAATTCTACTAACTCTTTAAATTTCAAACCTGTACTACCAATTTACAGGTTGTTCACTCGTTAAAGACCATAAGATTCTTTTAGTCCAAAGTTTAAAAAATGAAAAACTGGCTATCATATCACTATTCATTATTCCATGTGTTTTTTTTACTTGGTTAGTTTTTGCATACTGATAAGAACTTTTAGACGGGACTAAAAGAAATTCATCATTTTGACCAGAATCGTAAGCTTGATCTTTTAAAAAATGCTCCAAATTATATACGGTTAACTGAGGCTTACTTGGTATTAGTGATTTAGAGGAATTTACGTTTAATTTATTCAAAGTATTTATAGCTGATTCATAGTTTGTAAAAAGAGTTCTATAAAGCTTTCTTTTTTTATTTACAAAAATTTCATAATAATAACTATCACTATTGTCATCATTATTTATCATATACACTGGTTGTCCTTGGAAATGTTTTTTTCCATAATTTTGTGCTTGATGGAATTTAATATTCCGATAATATCTATATCTACTTAATAAATTACCAATCTCATTTAAATCTGGAACCAATCTTACTAGAACCTTATTGTTATAAATACTTGAAATTGTATAAAAAGTTTCTAAATTAGATGTGAATATTTTTAGAGACTTATTAGTACTATTTAAACCATACTGCTTTTCAATATGGTTCATGTACTCTTTCGCATCATGAATATTAACAAAAAACCAGCCTTCATATAAACTATTAGTATTTGTATTAAACAATAAATTTCCATTATTCAATTGTTCTGCTTGTTCAGATATGATCATTTGGCCCAAGTGATTTGATACTGTATACAGTGGCATTGAATTAAAACCAATATGATTTTTCAGTTTATTTCTTAGATTATTCAATTGTTGCTTTGTTTTATCTACTTCAAACAACTTATCTAAAAACCTTATTCTATTAAAATTTAAACTTTTATACCAGATGTATCTCATATTATTAGAATAAGTAACATTATCATATTCAAATAGTGATGACCTAATAGAATTATTAGTTAATGACTTACTAAATTGAGACAAAAGATGCTTATAATTACTTTTGCCTACTGCCGAATTTAACGAATTTAGTTTAGCAACATGTTTTTCGGATAATTTGTTGGGCACAGATAGGAAAATTATTTGAGACCAAAATGTGTTGACGAATCTACGCCATGGATTACTCTGAACTAAATCACTATTTGCCAAATCTTCCTTCGATTTAGATAAATAACCTATATCGGACCGTACATAAGCAAAACAAAAGCTTGACTTTGGAGATTTCTGTAAAACATCAATTTTGTTGATTTTACTAGCTGAGTTCACGTACTGTATACTCGATAATTCTGTAATATTTTGTAAAGCAATTAAATTAAATAAGATCATGAAAAGTTGTCATAGAAAATATAAATGTATATATTAAATCTAGTAGAGATTTTTATATTCTAATAAATAAAAAGCTAAAATACTGAAATGAAATTTAAAATATGATTATTAATTAAGCTGATATATTAGATGCATAAATTCAATATAACCAAAAAGTGAACGTATTTGATTATTTTTAGTCAATAGATTATGTACTTATGGAGCTGGTGGGATTCGAACCCACGTCCATATAAATGAATTCTATAAGCTTATATAAGCATTTATCAAAATATTGAACAATAATTATAAAAAGAGAAATTAATATTACTTAATTCAACGGAATAACTTTGCTTAAATAATAATATTTAAGAGTATCTTCAGGATATTAATCACATAAAAAGGAAGACTTTTTACATGAGACTCTATAAAAATTCAGTTTTCAGGCTTTGACTATTTAAGCAAAGACTCGATTTAAAGAGAAAGGAATAATTTGATGTTTTGGATTTATATTAAAACTAAAATAAGTCATTTTAGCTTAGAATTATTTCTCACAACTTATAGGATATCAATTACATGTAGAAACCATGCAGCCCCTTACATAATCAACAACAATATACTAAATTATAAATTTCAGCAAGTCAACTTAAAGAGTATATTAAACGAGCACAGTTGGATTCGAACCAACGACTTTCAGAATCGGAATCTGATACTCTATCCACTGAGTTACGTGCCCTCTAAAATATAAGATATAATGAAAAAATTAAAATATATCAATATAACTAAAATGAATCAAGAGTTGTACTACTATCCAGCTTGGTACAACGATAAAAAATTCTTCATTCAATTATTAAGTCAATCTACTTTTTCAGAGAAAGACATTTTGCAATTTGGAAGACTTTTTATAAAGTATAGTCACATAAATTGTTCTGATACAAACGAACTTAATAATTATTTCAATTACATACTACAGAAAATGCAAATATATAATAAAACCAATCTATTTAAAAAAACTAAATATATCTATAGTAATAAGTAATATATTATCTAAATATTTAATATTATTGCCTTTAACTTTTTAAGACATTTCTAAAAGAATAATCTTTTTTTTAGTATAATGCTTACTCACCAAATAAAACTTACAACTTTAGTTGATCATTAAACTAATGAAGTCTCTTTATTTAAATAATATGTTAAGAGCTATCAATCTTACAACATATAGTAAGTGAAATAAAGTATATTTATTAGTTAAAGATAAAATATATCAATTTTTCGATAATTTGAACTTACTATTATTTTAGAGATTTTACTTATGCAAGATGCTATTACAAATGTACTAAACAAATATGATCTGACCGGGAAATATCTTGATGAACCTGCGATTAATGAAATTAGAGCATATTTTGATACTGGTTTGGACAGAATTAAAGCAATAGAATTTATTAATAGTAGAGCCTCAAAAATTATTAAAGCAACTTCTATACAGCTATATAGTGAACAGCCAGAATTACTACGTCCAGGTGGCAACTCTTATACAACTAGACGATATGCTGCTTGTTTAAGAGATCTAGAATATTATTTAAGATACGCTAGCTATGCATTGATGGCTGGAAATAATAATATTCTAAATGAACGCGTATTAGATGGTTTAAGAGATACATACAATTCATTAGGAGTACCTATATCACCGACAGCACGCAGCATACAAATTTTACAAGAAATTATACAAGAAGAAATAAGTAGTGTTTATAATATTAATAAGTTATTGATTAGCGAACCTTTTCAGCATCTCATACAAGCAATTAGTGAACAAGATATTTAATTTCAAATATAATTAATGACTTATATACCAAAAACTAATTTAGAAATTCAAATTAATTTTATAGTAGCATCTATAAATTATTTTATAAACTATAAATTAAATCATTTAAGTCTTCAACTATTAAGTCTTTTACTAGGTTTTTTTATTTCAACAGCATTATCTACGATACCAGCTCAAACTGGGGATTGGGGAATAATTGCAGCAGCAATCATTGTCACAAATCAAGAAATAGTCAGTAAAATAATATACCAAAAAAAACTACGCTCTTACTGTCAATCAATATTTCTACTTAGAATGTTCCTCAGGTATTGTAATAGTATCAAAATTGGAATTCTTTATGGTTTATTTGTTGATGCATTCAAACTAGGTAGCTGAAGGTTTATCTTTAATAAAGATAGAGTGCAAAATATATATTATTATATTTTGTTTGCACTCTAGATAATTTATGTCAGTAATGGAGAAAATTCATTAACCATTGTCAAAAATAATGCTGGATCTCCAGCTTTTGGCGATTGTTCTTGTGGCCTAAATTTACGTACGGCAGTTGAAGACAGTAATTGAGCTGTATTTTGTTTACGTGAAAATTCTGATGTTAAACGAGGCGTTTTTAAATTAAATGGCATTTCTCCCTTACTTCTTTGAGCAATGATACGCCTTCTTTGATATGGTACAATAGTATCACCAAAATTTTCTATATATTCATCACTATTAATTAATAACTTCACAAAAGCTTGAAAGCCTTTAGAACCTAAAACTATTGAGAAAGCTAACTTTTCACGCTCATTATAAACATCACGTCCTAAGATTCTCTGCACGCACATTTCAACAATACGGTAATTATTATTAACATCATAATTTAGATATCTAAACGAATCAGATAATACTAATGACGTAATAAAATCTTTTACTTTAATCTGATTGAATCTTAATTGTGACTCTAAAAATAGATCTCTAGTACTACTTAAAATCTGATGCTCACTAAATATTTGTCTATAGCAAGCCCAAATAATTTCATCCATTTCAAATGCTGTGGGTAAATTATCTGTTGTATAAACTTTAGGTTGTTCTTCACCAGGATTAGCTTCAAATCCATTAACTCTTTGGTTTTGTGTAGCTAAGGCATATTTTAAGATTGGGATAGGCATAATTATTCTCCACGGCTATATTGTTAAATAGAATAAATTTATATACATATCAATATATTCTAAATTACTTAAAATAAAACAAATTACTTAAAATTATTCACATATATAAAAAACTTTAACATATTTATAATGAACAGATCTAACGAATTAAGCTTAGAACAAGAATTCAAATTAGCCAATTATAAAAAACAACTAGTAAAATTGAATGCCTACGAATCGAAAAAATATTTAATGGAGACACTAAAACAAATGATGATCAAAGATAATCTGATTAAATATTTTATACAAAACTCAAACCTGTAAAAAAGAACATAATTAATAAACAAAGACTAGCAAGTAAAGAGAGATGGCTACCTGTTATATAGGTATACGATTATATAGAGATATATATAATTTTTATTTGCTTTACGTTTTACTATATAATTTTTCTACCTTAATAATATTGAAATTATATCAAAAATGATAAGTTTTAACTTTTCTAGTATTATTATAAAGCTATTTTATACAATATAACTTTACCTACTAATTCCTAAAAAATAAAGCTACTCATTTATTCTTTATATTCTCAATATTGCTTTAACAGTACTGGATGTCTCTGATTAATTAAAACACGAGGCTTCTAAATATTTAGTTTACTAGTAGTCAAAATACTTTTTTCTTCAACTGGGCTATTAGAATTTATTGTGATATGTATTTTAACATAGCAAACAAAAGGACCAAATATATTAAATACCTAACTTACAATATGCTCGACTATAGCTGATATAATAGACAATAGCTATAATTACATAGGTAAAACTTATTATTTAATATTTGATCATCAGAATTATTATGTATATTGACTAGAAAGACTTCAATCTAACTAAATACTATTATAATAAAAAACTTCATTAAAAAATACTCAATTAAAGTATTTATTTTATAAGCCTGAAAACGATTTGCCCAAGATATTGGTATAGTAAATCTTCGTACTTATTTCACAATTTGAAGACCTTTATTTTAATATTTACTTATTATTACAATACTTTTAACACAATATTTTATTTTTCAATTAATAAAACTAGTATCTATATATGAATTTTTTTAAAAACTATATACAAAACATAAAAATTCAAGATAATCAATTATTATCTAAATAATAAAAATATTACAGAATATTACTTTGTTACAAATATCAATCTATAAATAAATTATAGTTCATACACGATACTAATACATCAGACTGTATAATAATTGACAGCTGAGACAGCGAAGTCCTTCAAAAAAATATTAAGGAGAGCTCAATGCTTGATGCATTTTCCCGAGTTGTAGTAAATTCTGATACTAAAGCTGCTTATGTAGGTGGTAGTGACCTTCAAGCACTTAAAAAATTCATTGCAGATGGCAACAAACGCTTAGACTCTGTTAATGCAATTGTTTCAAATGCAAGCTGCATCGTATCAGATGCTGTGTCTGGAATGATTTGTGAAAACACTGGTCTTATCTCACCAGGTGGTAACTGTTATACTAATCGTCGTATGGCTGCATGTCTACGTGACGGTGAAATTATTTTACGTTACGCTTCATACGCACTTTTATCTGGTGATGCTTCTGTATTAGAAGATCGCTGTTTGAATGGTTTGAAAGAAACTTACATTGCTCTTGGAGTTCCAACTAACTCTTCAGTTAGAGCTGTGACTATTATGAAATCTGCTGCAACAGCATTTATTAATAATACAGCTTCTCAACGCAAGATTGAAACGATTGATGGCGATTGTTCTAGCTTAGCTGCAGAAGTTGCTGCTTACTTTGATAGAGTTGCTACTGCTATTTCATAATATAAATATTATGATTATGCTTATAAGCATAAATAAATAGCATAACAAAGTAAACATACAAGCGATTTACGCTTTTTACAACTATCTCTAAGGAAAAATAAATGAAATCTGTTATTACTACTATTATTAGCGCTGCTGATGCAGCAGGACGTTTTCCATCCTCTTCAGATCTTGAATCTGTACAGGGCAATATTCAAAGAGCTGCAGCAAGATTAGAAGCAGCAGAAAAATTAGCTGGCAATCATGAAGCTGTTGTAAAAGAAGCTGGTGATGCTTGCTTTGCTAAGTATTCTTACTTAAAAAACTCTGGTGAAGCTGGTGACTCACAAGAAAAAATCAACAAATGCTATCGTGATATTGATCACTATATGCGCCTAATTAACTACTCTTTAGTTGTTGGTGGTACAGGTCCTCTTGATGAGTGGGGTATTGCTGGGGCGCGTGAAGTATATCGTGCTCTAAATCTACCAGCTGCTTCTTATGTAGCTGCTTTTGCATTTACACGTGATAGATTATGTATACCACGTGATATGTCAGCACAAGCTGGTGTAGAGTATACTGCAGCATTAGATTATGTAATTAATTCTCTTTCATAAATGCAATAAAATCTAGTAAGAAAAAAGATAACTTAAAAATTAAGTTATCTTTTTTTATATATAATGATACAAGAATAACATAATTACTTGTAAATAATACTGGAGCTATTATGAATTGGAATATTTTAGAAAATTCTCTTGTAAATACAGCATTCGGCTTACTATTAACTAGTCTAATCATTTACTGGACCAATCTTTCACTACCTTACTTCAAACAATTAAATATAATAGGAAAAATAAGTGTATTTGCATCAAATATATGCTTATTTATTGTTCTTCTATCAAGATGGATTATACATGGATACTTTCCCCTAAGTAATCTATACGAATCTCTTCTTTTTTTGACTTGGTGTATTACATTTACAAATTTAATACTAGAAGTTAAGCATAACAGCATAATAATTGGAGCAATTAGTGCACCTATTAGCCTGTTTATAATTTCTTTTGCTAGTTTCTCTTTACCAATAGAAATGCAAAAAGCTTCACCACTCGTACCAGCATTAAGGTCTAACTGGTTAATGATGCATGTAACAATCATGATGATCAGTTATGCAACGCTAATTATTGGTTCATTACTATCTATTTTATTTCTTATAATTGACCAAGACAAAAAAGAAAAAAAGAATCAAGTCTCATCTAAAATTAAAAAAATTTATCAATACAATCAAAATAGCCTTGTTTTTGACCAAACACTTAATCAATCAAAAATAACTTTACTTGAAAGTATTGACAACTTAAGTTATAGAACAATTGGACTTGGCTTTCCTTTATTAACAATTGGAATTATCGCAGGTGCTGTGTGGGCCAATGAGGCATGGGGAAGTTATTGGAGTTGGGATCCTAAAGAAACATGGGCACTTATTACATGGCTAATATTTGCAGCATATTTACATTCTAGGTTTACAAAATCATGGAAAGGTAAAAAACCAGCTATTTTAGCCTCTATTGGTTTCTTTGTTGTTTGGATATGTTATTTAGGAGTCAATTTCCTGGGCCAAGGACTACATAGTTATGGATGGTTACAATAATTGTAATTTTTTTAAAGATTCACTTTGTGAATAAAAGTTTTATTATAGTTGAAGAATAATAAAGAGTAATTTAAAATTTAAAACAAACCAATATGTAATAAAATAATAAAAATAAATAATATATATATGCTACTTACTTTAATACCAAGCACAACTAGTTGGTCTGCTCAAATATCAATTATTATGATAATTTCTAACTTAATTGCAATTATCATTGGAAGATACGCAATTCAAGTTAGAGGATTGGGTCCTTCGATTCCTATCTCTGGAATGGCAGGATTTGGATTAACTGAATTATTAGCAACTACCAGCCTTGGGCATGTGTTAGGTGCAGGTGCCATTCTTGGACTACATGGCATTGGTTTAATTAATTAAAAAAACATGATTCAGCAATATATGAACTTACAATTGCTGACTCATGAAATTACTTCTTCATAAAATGTTCCTATACTTCGAAATTTAAGGTATCTTAAATTTCTACGCTTTGAATTACTTAAAGACAATAAATATTTTAATTCTTCTGTTAAAGCACTTTTTAAATTTATAGCAGCTTGATTAGGATCAGCTTGTGAACCACCTGTAGGCTCTTCAATAATACGATCAATAATACCTAGAATTTTTAAATCCATAGATGTAATTTTTAAAGCTTCTGCAGCTTCAAGAGATAACTTACTATCTTTCCATAAAATTGCTGCACAAGCTTCTGGTGTAGCAACAGTATACACTGCATGCTCTAACATTAATATTTTATCACCTACACCTATACCTAATGCACCACCTGAACCACCTTCTCCTATAACAGTACAAATAATAGGAACATTAAATGAAAACATTTCTCTTAAGTTAACTGCAATCGCTTCTCCTTGTCCTAATTTTTCCGCTTCTATACCAGCCCATGCACCAGGTGTATCAATAAAAGTAAGAATAGGAAAATTAAAACGATTTGCATGCTTCATTAGACGCAAGGCTTTTCTATAACCACCTGGTGAAGGCATACCAAAATTTCTATGTACATTATCTTTAGTATCTTTACCCCTTTGATGACCGATAAACACTACAGTTTGATTATTTAATAAACCAATACCACCAACTAAAGCAGAATCATCTGCTCCAGCTCTATCACCATGTAACTCAACCCAATCATCTAAAATATAAGAAATATAATCTAAGGTTGTTGGTCTTTCAGCTTGTCTAACTAAATGCAACCGTTGTAATGGCGTTAAAGACGCAAATATTTCTTTTTTTAATCGATGAATTTGATGCCTCAAAGTATTAAGTTCATTAGTAAAAGATAATTTATTATTATTTACTAGGTAACTAAGATTCTGAATTCTAGACTCTAACTCAGAAACAGGCTTTAAAAAATTAAGTAATACACTTTGTCGTTCACTCATTGATTTCCAATATTAAAATATAAAGAATAAAAAGATTATATTAGTAGTACATACTAGACCAGTTCTATATTTGTTATAATAAAGCATTATAGATTATTAGATAAAAACTTTTGCAAATATATATAACTAATAGAAGTTACATCTAATAGACTTGCAATCAATTCCAAAAAAGTATCTGTTAATTCTATACCATTTTGCAAGAAAACATAAAAAAGATTAAAAAAACGTGGATCATCAAACCGTTGAGAAATCCTTGTTGTAGATCTTACCAAATCATCATAATTTAAGCCTCTATCACCAGTAATATACATTTGATCACATATAATCGAAGAACTATCACAACTATTTGACAATGGATTATGATTAATATGACTACTAAGGCTGTGTATTCCAAAAGGAATGATATCAATAACAGGCTCATTTAATAAGCCTGTTTGATTTGTTTCAATTATTGAATCTCTAGGTATAAAAATTTTACTAGAATTTATTTTTGCTAATGCTAAAACACAATCTAACTTTAGTTTAGTACTCTGGATTGAACCTATATCAATACCTCTCATACGTATTGATGTACCTCTACTAATACCATGCAAATTATCAAATTCAATAAAAAATGAATAATTCAAAGGTCTAAATTTCAAATAAGAAGCCACAAAAGTAGCTACCATACTAAAAGAGAGAAAAACTAAACATAGCAAGCTTTGTAGACTTATTGTCCATTTTTTTTGCTTCTTTTTTATCATACATAGAAAACTAAACAATTGAGCTCGTATAATTTTGGCTTGATAAAATCATATTTGATGTTGAGATGATACTTTTTTTCTGCATAGATATGAGGATTTCTCGTATATATACAGATTTCATTAAAACATTTTCATATTTTTTCAACGATGTACAGACACCTACACCTGATGCACCATAAAGTACTGCTAATGATGATATAACGCTATTAACTCCTGATGATGCTATAACAGGTATAGAAACAGCTTTAGATATAGCATAAGTTGCAGATAAAACAGGTGCTGCTTCTTTAATAAGTTGAGTCATAGTGGAATAATTTTGCACATTTTTTGCTTTTACACTTTCTGTTTGTATGATATTAATACCTATTTTTTCAAGTTCAACACTTAAATAAACTTTTTGTTCTAGAGATAGATGATAGGGTATAGTAACACAAATATCTATTCCTGGGAATAGCTTTAGCGCTTCCTTAGCAATATTAACAACATGCTTACGAGATAATGCAATATTATTGATATAAAAATAATCATAATTACCTATTTCAATTGCATCTACTCCTTCAACAACACAATTATACAAATCTTTTAAACTAATTGAAGAAACACAAATTGGTAATTGAGTATGCTTTTTAACCTCTCTTAGAATTAAAGAATTTGCTACAATATCTAAATAAGTAGCACCAGCTATGTCAGCTGCATTGGCAATTTCAATAATTTGATTGACTTTCAAATTACTTAAACCAGTTATGATTTTCAAGTTTTTTTTTCGGTAAATCTTTTTTGAATCTTCTTGTTAAATAAAGCCATAATTAAAAATTAGTAAAAAATAAAAATCAGAAAGTAATTAAAATTTATTTCAATATTTAATTACTTTAAACAATATAAATATATTAAAAATAACCTTTAATATATGTATATAATTACTAATATGCCAAGCCCATACTTCTAGTTGTTTCCGCTCCTAAATAAACTCGTACACTTAAAAAGTCCGTGGGACAAGCTGTTTCACATCTTTTACAACCAATACAATCTTCTGTTCTTGGCGCTGAAGCAATTTGAGATGCTCGACAACCATCCCATGGAACCATTTCCAGTACATCACAAGGACAAGCTCTTACACACTGAGTACAACCAATGCAAGTATCATAAACTTTTACATTATGAGCCATAAAATAACACCTCTATTTCCTAAAATATAACTAAATAATTAAAGCTCTCATAAAAATATTTGTATCATATTGTAAATTAGCTAAGTTAATGATTGTCAATAATATTCTTAAATCTTCATAAAGAATAAACTAAAAATTCGATAAAGCTTCAAAAGAAGATAGCTTGGGATTAGTCAAAGAATTACTAACCTCTGAAGGAGGAACTAATTGCCAAAACATAGGTAAAAAATAATTCCAACGACTTATAATATGACATGCCTTAACACTATTAGTTGTTTGTGCATATTGTTTAAGTAAATCAAGTAATTGCTTTTCACCTTCACGAGTAATAATTTTCTGAATTTTAATAATTTCCTGATTAACTTTAGGTAAAAGATCCTTATCTTCATCTAAAAAATAAGCAATTCCACCAGTCATACCTGCACCAATATTTCTTCCTGATGGTCCTAGAACAACAACAACTCCACCAGTCATATATTCACAAGGATGATCTCCTACTCCTTCTACTACTGCATGTGCACAAGAATTTCGGACAGCAAACCTTTCACCCGCTTGCCCATTAGCAAATAATGTACCACCAGTAGCGCCATAAAGACATGTATTACCTAAAATTACTTGTTGTGAAGCAATATATGAACTATCTTTAGGTGGAACAATAATAATTTGACCACCACTCATTCCTTTACCAACATAGTCATTTGCTTCACCAAATATAGTTAATTTCATTCCTTTGCAAATAAATGAACCAAAACTTTGTCCAACTGTTCCTTGAAAAATTAGATTGATTAAACCTTGAAAACCATAATTACCATACTTTTGTGCAATTTTACCAGAAATGCGTGAACCTATTGTACGATCAGTATTTACAACTTTAACATGACGAATATATGAACCATGATTTAAAATAGAATTTAGTAAATCTGGATCATTTAATAAAATATCATCTAAAACTAAACCATTACTATGTGTAGAAGATTTTGAATATTTTAAAGCTATTGATGATTTATACTGAAACAGTAAACCATCAAGATTCAGATTATTTGTTTTTTTCAATTTAACACTATTAAATTTTAACAAATCCAATTCACCTATAACTTCTTGCAAACTTTTATAACCTAAATCAGCTAAAATAGCTCTTACTTCTTCTGCTATAAAAATAAAAAAATTTACTAAATCTGATGGTATGCCTGGATAACGACTGCGTAAATCTTTACGTTGAGTTGCAACACCAACTGGACAATTATTTGTATGACAAATCCTTGCCATTACACAGCCAGTAGCAATCATAGCCACTGTACCAAATCCGAATTCTTCTGCTCCCATAATAGCTGCTAAAATTATATCTTTACCTGTTCTTATACCACCGTCAACTCTTAATAAAACTCTATCTCGTAAGTTATTCTCAACCAATGATTGATGTACCTCTGTTAAACCTAATTCCCATGGAGAACCGGCATGCTTAATTGAGCTTAATGGTGAAGCACCTGTGCCACCATCATGACCTGAAATTTGAATTATATCAGCATTACCTTTAGCTACTCCAGCTGCAATCGTACCTATTCCAATTTCGGAAACTAACTTAACAGATACTTTAGCATTAGGATTAATTTGATGTAAATCAAAAATTAATTGAGCTAAATCTTCAATTGAATAAATATCGTGATGAGGTGGTGGTGATATTAACGTAACTCCTGGTTTACAATTTCTTAATTCAGCAATATAGTGACTAACTTTTTTGCCTGGCAACTGGCCACCTTCTCCAGGCTTAGCACCCTGAGCAATTTTAATCTCTAATTGGCGAGCATTCATCAAATATTCTGGTGTCACCCCAAAGCGACCTGAAGCTATTTGCTTAATAGCTGAATTAGCAAGATCATTTTCTTCCAAACCTTTTAAATGTGGAAAGATTTCTGAAGTTCCTAAAGTATTGATCTTTTGAATTGGATAAAATCTTATATTATCCTCTCCTCCTTCACCAGAATTTGACTTACCACCTATTCGATTCATTGCTATTGCTAAAGTTTCATGCGTTTCTCTCGATAATGCACCTAATGACATACCACCTGTACAAAACCTTAATAATATAGACTCAACAGATTCTACATCATCCAACAAAACAGAGGGTTTTTTGCTAGATATTTGCAATAAATCTCGTAAATTTGTTGGTGGTCTATCTTCTAATAAACTTTTGTATTTATAATACAAAGCATTATTCTTACTGCGTACAGCTTTATGTAAAGTTTTAGACATTTCAGGATTATTCACATGATATTCAGCACTTGGGCGATACTGAACATATCCCAAATTTAGCAATTTTTTAGGCAAAGTATTCAAAAATACTTTATCATAATTGATTTGAGTTTCACGATAAAGTTCTTTTAAAGATAAACCACCCAAACGTGATGCAGTACCTCTAAATGCCATCTGTACAACTTCATTACCTAAACCCAAAATCTCAAAAATTTGTGCACCATGATAACTAGATAATAAAGAAATACCCATTTTAGATAAAATTTTCAATAAACCTGATTCAATAGCAAGACGGTAATTATTCTGTGACTGTTGTAAAGTAATACTTAATAATTTACCTTTTTCCATCAATTTTTGAGTTCGTGGTTGATACCACCACTGTCTTACCGTTTTAAAAGCCATATATGGACAAATAGCACTTGCACCATAACCAATTAAGCAAGCAAAATGATGAGTGTTCCAACATTGAGCTGTTTCAATTACTAAAGTTACTTTTTGTCTTAGCTGTTTATCAATTAAATAATGATGAACAGCACCAATTGCTAGTAATGGAGGAATAAAAATGTGATCATCAAGAAGATTATCTACTTTATCAGTTAGAACAATAATTTCTATGCCTTGATTGACAAATTCTGAACATTGTTGACAAATAGAATCAATACTTTTACGAATATCTAAATTTGCCTTACTAAAAAAAGTACTAATTGTAGTAATTTTAAAACCAAAAGTAAATAATTTCGAAAGCTCTTGTTCATTGATTATAGGTGACTTTAGCTTTATAGATCTAGCCATAGATTCTAAAGGCTCTAAAATATTGCCTTTTGCACCAATATATACAGTTAGCGACATTACCAAACTTTCTCTTAATGGATCTATTGCAGGATTTGTTACTTGCGCAAATCTTTGCTTAAAGTAATTATAGATTACATGCGACTTCTCCGATAAAATAGCCAAAGGTGTATCATCACCCATACAAAAAGTTGGCTCTTTAGCTAAACTAGCCATATGTTCTATAACTAACTCTACATCTTCACTAGTATAACCAAAAGCTGTATGTAACTTAATCATTTCTAATGGATTAATACTTAAATCGCTTAAATATGGTTGCGGATGTAATACTTGCTGGTACTGATTTAACCACTTTCTATAAGGAAACTTACTAGCTATTGCTTCTTTGATTGTCCAATTATCTAAAATCGTCTTATTGATCATATCTACACAAAACATCTGGCCTGGCCCCAAACGACCTTTTTTTACAATATTTTCTAAAGGTAATTCAAGAACTCCTGATTCAGATGAAAGAATAACAAAACCATCAGAGCTAACGGAATAACGAGCTGGCCTTAATCCATTACGATCCAAAGTAGCACCTAATATTTTACCATCTGTAAAGACTACTAAAGCAGGACCGTCCCATGCCTCTTGTAAAGCTGCATAATACTCATAAAAATCAACTATCTCAGAATAATTTTTTAATGCAGGTTGATTCTGAAAAGCTTCAGGAATCAATATCATCAATGCTTCCTGTGGACTTCTACCTGACGCAATTAATAACTCTACAGCTGCATCTAAATTAGATGAATCACTATTATCTAGATTTGCAATTGGCTTTAAATCATTAATACAATTGTCCCAATACTTATGTGTCAAAATTGCTTCTTTTGATTTAATCCAATTAAGATTACCCAATAAAGTATTAATCTCACCATTATGTGCAATAAACCTCATCGGTTGAGCTAAAGACCATTTTGGCATAGTATTAGTACTAAATCTTCTATGGTACACTGCAAAATTACTAGAATATAACGGATTGCTTAAATCATTATAAAATTGACCTAAAACCTCTGATCTTACCATTCCTTTATAAACTATAACTCTAGAAGAAAAAGAACAAAAATAGAATTGTTTATTAAAATTTGTTTGTGCTATATTTTTTTCGATTTTTTTTCTCAAAATAAATAAAGCTCTTTCTAATTTATCACCACATAAAAGATCATGACAAACAACGCATTGATAAATACCTGGCTTATTCTTTAGAGCTTGTTGGCCCAATACATTTTCATCAACTGGAACTTTTCTCCATAAAATAATTTTAAAACCATTTTGCTCAACTACCCAGCGAAACATTTTTTTTATTTCTTCAAAGAAATTATTTGGCAAAAAGATCATAGCTACACCTAAACTATTGAGCTTTATTGATTTAGATAAATTATTATCGATTTCATTACAAATAATGTCCCATGGTATTTGCATTGTAATACCAGAACCATCTCCTGATATTCCATCAGCAGAGCATGCGCCTCTATGTTCCATACATTTTAATGCACTCAACGCCTGAAGCACGAGATGATTAGAAGATTTTTGATTCATATGAACTAAAAATCCAACACCACAGGCATCTCTTTCATTAACTATCGCTGGATACCCTAAATGCTGATTGAGCTTATAAGCAAAAAATTTTGATACTTGCATATATTATTGTATTATAATTAGAAAATGAATTATAGTTTTTCTACCATTTGTATAAGTTATCTGTTGACATAGTTTAGCTATTAATAAACAACATAAAATAATTAAAAATATGCATAAGAATAAGAAGTAGTATAAAGAATAAAAAAACGGCATCTATTCATTATTTAGTAACTTATAGCCATAATAGAATATTAGAAATATAGTATTACATATATCTTGCAATAATATACATCCAAAATATTCATAACATTATACAGTTATGCTATAAATTCAAAAATATAAGGAGAAATACAATATTAGTAACAAATATAATGATGTGAAACTACATCAAATCACATATAAAACAGAAGAACTACTAGATGCTGCAGATAATAGATTTAAAATAACAGTTAAAGTAGCAAATAGAGCAAAACGAAGAAAATATGAAGATATTGATATAATAGAGGATCCTATGGTAAAACCTGTTATAAGAGCTATTCTAGAAATGGTCGATGAAATAACACAGCCTGAAATAATAGGTGAATAAAAATAGTATAGAATAGAGACAATGTAATAATTTATAAAAAAATATATACTAAAAGTAGTATATATATTACTAAGGTAAACAATTATAAGGAACGTAAGAATATGTTAGATGCATTTGCAAAACTTGTAGCACAAGCTGATGCAAGAGGAGAATTCTTAAGTAACACTCAATTAGAATCTTTAAGTGTAATGATCGCTGAAGGCAATAAAAGACTAGATATAATTAATAAAATTAATTCTAATACATCTTCAATTGTAACAAATGCAGCGCGTGCTTTATTTGCTGAACAACCACAATTAGTTCAACCTGGAGGCAATGCATATACAAATAGAAGAATGGCTGCTTGCTTAAGAGACATGGAAATTGTACTACGTTACGTCAGCTATTCAATGATAGCTGGTGATTCAAGTGTTTTAGATGATCGTTGTCTAAATGGATTAAGGGAAACTTATCAAGCATTAGGCACACCTGGAACATCAGTAGCAGTAGCTATTCAAAAGATGAAAGAAGCTTCTATTGCATTAGCTAGCGACTTAAATGGTGTAACTTTAGGAGATTGTAGCTCACTAACAGCTGAACTAGGTAGCTATTTTGATCGTGCTGCTATAGCAGTTGTATAACTTGATAATATAACAATTAAAAATAACTTTTTTTATTATCAATCAATCATCATCTAAGGATAAAAATAATGAAAACACCAATTACAGAAGCAATTGCATCTGCAGATAGTCAAGGAAGATTTTTAAGTAATGGAGAATTACAGTCTATAAATGGTAGATACCAAAGAGCATCTGCTAGTTTAGCAGCAGCTAAATCATTAACTAATAATGCACAAAGATTAATTACAGGAGCTGCACAAGCAGTATATACAAAGTTTCCTTTTGTAACACAAATGCCTGGACCAACATATGCATCAAGTGCAATTGGTAAAGCAAAATGCGCTCGTGATATTGGCTACTATTTACGTATGACTACATACTGTTTAGTAGTAGGTGCTACAGGGCCAATGGACGAATACTTGGTTGCTGGTTTAGAAGAAATTAACAGAAGCTTTGAACTATCACCTAGTTGGTATATAGAAGCTTTAAATTACATTAAGAATAGTCATGGACTTTCGGGACAAGAAGCTAATGAAGCTAATACTTATTTAGATTATGCTATTAACTCATTAAGTTAATATTCTACAATTAATTTTTCAATAAAAAACTACACCACGAAATAAAAGTTAATTTCATTTATTTCGTGGATTTTTTGAACCATAAAATAAAAATAAATTTTTCCTCATTTACTTACTCATTTAAATGATTTCAAATCTTAATATACAGATTTCGACAAAATATGCATAATAAAACAACAATAAAACCAATACTTTTATTAATTCTTGATGGCTTTGGATATAGACATAAATATCATGGCAATGCAATAAAACAAGCATATACACCAAATTTAGATTTTTTATGGCACCATTACCCAAAAACTTTAATACATGCATCAGGTAAACATGTTGGTTTACCTCATGGTCAAATGGGTAATTCTGAGGTAGGACATACAATAATAGGAGCAGGTCGAACAATTAACCAAGAACTAGTTAAAATTAGTAACAATATTCAAAATGGAATATTTTTTGAGAATAAAAAACTTATTGATATTTATAAAAAGATTAATTCTTCTAATAACAAAATACATTTAATAGGCTTATGTTCTGACGGAGGTGTTCATTCTCATATTAATCATTTAATTGCATTGATTAATATGAGTAAAAAATATAAAGATACGAAAATATGCATACATATAATTACAGATGGCAGAGATACAGAACAGAAAAGTGCAACAAAATTCATTAATCAAATAGAGGATCTTATTCAAGATTCATTAAATATAAATATATGTACGATCAGTGGTCGTTACTATAGTATGGATAGAGACTGTAGGTGGATAAGAACACAAGAAGCATATCTCTGCTTAATTAGCGATGATAATATCGAACTAAATTATTATCAGAATAGCAAAAAACTTATTAACCATAATTATAATAAAAAAATATATGATGAATTCATAAAACCTACAAGAATTAATTACGGTAAGATAGATGAAGGAGATGGGCTTATTTTTTTTAATTTCAGGCCTGACCGTATGAGGCAAATAGTACAAGCTCTATTTAACCCTTTTTTTAAAGAATTTAACACTCGTAAATTCACGAATCTTTATGCTACAACATTTACTACATATGATAATACTTTAAATTTACCTATTGTTTTCCCTAAAGTAAATCAAAATAATTTTCTAGGAAAAATAATATCCGATAACGGACTAAAACAATTCCGGTTAGCTGAAACGGAAAAATATGCACATGTAACCTATTTTTTTAATGGTGGTAGAGAAGAACCTTTTCCTGGTGAAGACCGTCAAATTATACAAAGTCCACAAGTTGATTTATATGACTCTACACCTAAAATGTCAGCACAGCAAATTACCGAACAACTGATAGAAGCTATTAACAAAAATATTTATCATTTAATTATTGTTAATTATGCTAATCCAGATATGCTAGGACACACAGGAAATTTTCTAGCAACTAAAAAATCAATAGAATTTTTAGACCGTACACTAAATAATGTACTACATCAAGCCAAAAAGCATGAAGCAACTGTAATAGTAACTGCTGATCATGGTAATGCAGAACAAATGCTAAATATAAATAATCAAAAGTGTAAATCTCATACAAATAATTTAGTACCTTTTCTTATCATTAATAATCAATATATGCATTCACCGTATAAAAAATGTAAAGGAATACTAAAATCGAGCGGATCACTAGCAGATATAGCTCCAAGTATTTTACATTTACTAAACATAAATGTACCAAAAGATATGAATGGCAAATCACTAATCCAAATCATAAATCCGTCTATTGCTTTAAATAAAAAATCTGGAATTTCATGATTAGAAAACAATATATAGTAGCTTTTTATACAATATCGTCTTTTCAAGTATTCAAAACAATCTCTCTGCCTATGGAATTACAACTAATATTAATGAATAACGGTTCCTTAACACAAAATTTTAATTCTATAACTGGAAAACAAATTAAAATTCAAGTAATTAAACAAAAATCAAAAAACAATAAAGAAATCACTAGAAAGGTCTGGATCAAAGAAAATTTACGAAAACTAGCGTTTGCTGAATCCTATTGGCAAAAAAAAACCTTAATAGAGCAAATATAGCGAATGATAAACCTATTGGTCAATCGTTAATAACAAATGAGATAGACACTTATAAAGAAATTAACTCCGTTAATTACGGCTATTCTTATAATCTGGAAAAAAGACTTCAAGTAAATAAACCTCTTTGGTCAAGAAAATACACAATATGGTACAATAAAAAACCATTAACAATGATTCAAGAGTTTTTCTCAATTGATTTAAGCTAAAATCCAAATATTAATCGCATTATAAATTAAAGAATGTTTAAATTTTTAATAAACAAAGAATATCAGCAAATAGAACAATATAAAAACTTAGTGAGACAAATAAAAATAATACATAAGCAAATTAAAGAGTTGTCTGATGATGAATTAAAACAACAAACAAAAAAATTAAAAGAGAAATTATCTGACGGCTATAAGTTAAATCATTTATTACCTGAAGCTTTTGCTACAGCAAAAGAAGCAACTAATCGTGTATTAGGCATAGAGATGTTTGATGTACAAATTTTAGGAGGCATCGTTTTACATAACGGAAAAATTGCTGAAATGAAGACTGGTGAAGGAAAAACAATAGTTAGTATACTACCAGCTTATTTAAACTGCTTAGAAAAACCCGGTGTTCATATTGTTACAGTAAATGACTACTTAGCTAAAAGAGATGCTGAATGGGTAGGTCAAGTATACCAATTCTTAAATTTAAAAGTTGGACTCATTCAACAAAATACAACCAAAGAAGAGAGAAAAGTTAATTATGCTTACGATGTTATATATGTAACAAATAGTGATTTGGGGTTTGATTACTTAAAAGATAATATGGCAATTGAACCTCGTGATGTTGTACAAAATGAATTTTCATATGCTATTATTGATGAAGTAGATTCCATTTTAATTGATGAAGCAAGAACACCTCTTATTATTTCCGGTCCATCCAATGTAAATACAACAAAGTATAGCATAGCAAATCAACTTACTATCCAATTAAAAAATAATATACACTACGAAATTGACGAAAAAGCTAGAAATATAACATTAACGGATAAGGGTATTATATTTTCTGAACAATTTCTGAATATAGATAACCTATATAATATAAATGATCCTTGGGCACATTATATAATTAATAGTCTCAAAGCTAGGGAACTTTTTTTAAAAGACCAACATTACATTATAAAAGACTCAGAAATTATCATTGTAGATGAATTTACCGGTAGAATAATGGAGGGAAGAAGATGGAGCGATGGTCTACATCAAGCAATCGAATCCAAAGAAAATGTTGCTATCCAAAAAGAAAACAAAACATTAGCATCAATTACATACCAAAACTTATTTTTACTTTACAAAAAGCTTAGCGGTATGACGGGAACAGCTAAAACTGAAGAAACTGAATTAGACAAAATATATAACTTAGCTGTGGTTACAATACCAACCAACAAACCATGCATACGTAAAGAATTCTTTGATTTAGTCTATAAAAATGAGTACAGTAAATGGCAAGCTATAGCAGAAGAATGTTTTCAAATGAATCAAAAGGGTAGACCTGTTCTAGTTGGTACGACCAATGTAGAAAAATCAGAAATGCTAGCAAAAATGCTTGATGTCTATAAATTAAAATATAATTTACTGAATGCTAAACCAGAAAATATTGATAGAGAAGCAGAAATAATTGCCCAAGCAGGAAGAAAGTATGCGTTAACAATTTCAACAAATATGGCTGGTCGTGGCACAGACATCATATTAGGTGGTAATGCAAAATCAATAGCAAAACTAGTATTTACAGATTATATTAAATTTCATGCTTATAAAATCAACAGCAGAGAATTGATCATAAAAAAACTGCCTAGTCAAATATTCAATATATTAGAGGAATACAAAGAATATATTACAACAAATACTAAATTTAAAAAAATTACTATACATAATCTGAATGATTATATATATCAAATTATTCATTCAACTACTTTAAATTCAGAAGAAAAAAGAATAGAAAAAATATATATAAAAATTTTACAAGAATACAAAACTATTTTTGATAATGAGAGGCAAGAAGTTATTAGTTTAGGTGGTTTACATGTAATAGGAACTGAAAGACATGAATCTCGTAGAATAGATAATCAATTAAGAGGAAGAGCTGGTAGACAAGGTGATCCTGGTTCATCAAAGTTTTTTCTGAGTCTAGATGATAATCTATTAAGAATTTTCGGCGGCGATAAGATAAGAAATTTAATGCAAAATTTAAAAATAGACGATGATACACCCATTGAATCAACAATACTAAGCAAAAGTTTAGACACAGCACAAAAAAAAGTGGAATCTTACTTCTATGATATTAGAAAACAACTTTTTGAATACGATGCAGTCATTAATAAACAGAGACAAGCTATATATTCTGAAAGAAAGAAAATATTGAAATCACATTTTCTAAGAGACTGTATAATTGAATATGCAGAAAGCACTATTGACGAACTACTGTCAATATATAAAACAGACCAAGCAAATTATAGTCAGCAAATCAATCAAATATATAAAATATTAAATTTACCTAATTACCAATATATTAATAACTATCAGATAAATAACATTAATGAATTACAAAATTTTCTTTATGAACAGCTTCATATAACATATGATTTAAAAGAAGCTTACCTTGAGAATCTAAAACCTGGTCTAATAAGAAAATTAGAAAAATATTATCTTTTAGAACAAATTGACCAAGCTTGGCAAGAACATTTAGAAAAAATGGCTTTACTAAAAGAATCTATTAGCTGGAGAAGTTATGGCCAACAAGACCCATTAATTGAATATAAAAATGAAGCTTTCCAGCTCTTTATTCAAATGACCAGTTACATACGCCAAACAGTTGTCTACTTAGTTATACGTTCTCGCCTAATTACTAATTTAAACTAAAAGGTTGACAGTTAATAAAAAATTCGATAACCTATACTTATCATAGGATACCAAATATGCTAAAGCCCCCATCGTCTAGAGGCCTAGGACATCTCCCTTTCACGGAGGTAACGGGGATTCGAATTCCCCTGGGGGTATATACTATAAAACTATCAATCAACAAGCCTAACGGCTTCTTGTATACTATCACAGAAAAAGCCTAGTTTTTCATAGTTATTTAATTTATTACAGTCCGTAATCTTTTTAATAAAAGCACTACCCATAACAATTGCATCTATGCCTAAATTTAGATTAATAAGATTAGAAACTTGATTTGCATTAGATATACCAAAACCAAGCATTAAAGATTTAGTTGTTCTTCTTTTAATAGATTCCACTAAATCTTTCAGATTAGATGAAATTGTATCTCTCAAACCAGTAACACCATAACTACTAACTAAATATAGACTACCTGGTGCTTTAGAGATAATTGCTTGTATTCTTTTTTCAGAGCTTGTTGGTGCAATAAATAAGATTAACTCTATACTATAATAATTACATAATGCTATTACATAATCAGACTCTTCCAAAGGCAAGTCTGGAATTACTAGACCCTTAGCTCCGGATTCTGCTATTTCTTTAATAGAACTATTTAAACCTCTCGAGAGTATAGGATTATAATATGTAAATATAATTATAGGAACTTTAATATTAGACCTAACCTGATTTAGAAGAGTTAGTACTTGATCAATATAAACATTTTGTTCTAAAGCTACACGTGAGGCTTCTTGAATCACTATGCCATCAGCCAAGGCATCTGAATATGGTATGCCTAGCTCTATTGCATTTACTCCTTTTTTATCTAACAAATAGATTATTTCTTTTGTTATTTCAATATTTGGATAGCCAGCTGTTACAAATGGTATAACAGCTAACCGAGAATTTGCTTTTGATATGGTATCAGATATTGTTAACATCTACTAATAGACCGATAATAATGTTTAATGATTAACAAACTATTAAATAAATGCATGATTTCATGGGTTACCCGGGACTCGAACCCGGAACTAATCGGTTAAAAGCCAAGTACTCTACCATTGAGTTAGTAACCCAAGCAAATACTCAAATATTAATAGCATAAGTAAAATAAAATAGCAAGTTTTTTAAGTTGAAAACTATATATGCCAACATTTTTACACAAAAAATTTAAATTAAATTTCAATCCATCAATAAAGAAAAATCGCTTACTAATAGCTGTATCAGGTGGACAAGACTCTGTTTGTCTAATAAAATTATTAAGTGAACATTTGAAACAGTTAGCTATTAATAATATAGAAGCTATTTATATTGACCATCAATGGAAAAAAGATAGTTCAAAACATGTAGAACATCTTATCAATATAATACATAAAATTATGATTCCTATTTCTATTTATCAAATTAAGGAAAATGTCTTTTCAGAAGCAGAAGCAAGAAACTTAAGGTATAAAATAATAATTAAGCATGCAATTATAAACAAATGTAATACAATTATCACCGGACACAATCAAAATGATCAAGTTGAAACTCTGATTCAGCATTTGTTAAGGGGTACTACCTTAAACGGGATCACTAATTTAATTCTTAAAAAACAGATTAGTAATAAAATTACACTTATTAGGCCACTCATTAATTTTACAAGATCAGAGATTACCTGGTTCTGTCGTCAGTTTTGTCTACCGATATGGTCAGATAAAACTAATTATAATTATAAGGTTCGTAGAAATAGATTAAGAAACGAACTAATACCTTACCTAGAAAATTACTTTAATCCTAATATACAATATAATTTGCATAAATTCTTAGAATTATGTCAGGAAGATAACGAATATATCAAAGAGAATGCTATTAAATTATATATTAAAAGCAAACACCCATTTCTTACGAGTTTGAATTTTAATCTTTTAAAAAAACAACATATAGTTTTACAAAAACGTGTTCTACAATTATATTTTCATTATAACTTTAACAAGATTATAAATACAGAAATTATATTTATAATTACAAAACCAAAAGCTCAAAAGAATATTAATAAATATACTCTCTTGACTAATGATTTAATTATACAATATTCCAACGGATGGATATATACTAATTTTTCTCATAACTCTCAAAAATATTAAAATTCAATAAAAAAAATAGTATAATCATAAGTAGATTCATAATAATAAAGAAGTAGGAAAAAAACTATGATTAATTGGCAAGTAATTGGGCAATTAGTATCCTTAGCGATAATTGTTTTATTAGGACCAGCAGTAATTGTTTTGCTATCTTTTAAAAAAGGCAACTTATAACATCAGCTGATCGTAAAACAAAATTAAAGCAGGCATAAAAATTAGTTAAATTAGTTATTATGTCTGCAAAAAAACAAAAAATTTGAATTTATAATATATGAGAAAATATTTCTGAATTATCAATATTATTAGTTGAACCAGCAAATTCATTATCTGGCTTTAAAAAAAGCATACAGTGACACTCTTTTCTTTCTCTCATTGGAACACAAGGACAATTCCAATATGCACTTTGCACTTCTATTACTTTATTCTCATAATGACGACAAGGACAAAGCGGTGATCCATAGAGATCTTTATGCTTAGCTAAACCTTCTATAACAACAGCTGTAACACTTGAGTCAATACAGAAAAATGTACCTGTTCTTTCAGCATACACTTCAGAAAATTTGCGCATCGCCTCCAAACTATCTGGTATTTGCTTCGGTTGATTCAATGACATATATAAAGCCTTTTTTTTAAATTATAACAGCTAAGATTAATATCATAGCAAATATTAAATTTTACAATATTTTAATAACATATCAATTAATTTTGACTAAGATATAATGATTGAAAAAATATCTATCGCATTTCTTAAATAGAAACCCTTTACATTAATTAAATAAAAATATGACTGCATCTTACTTACCTTCCATACTTGTACCAATAATAGGACTTATTTTTCCAGGTTTAAGCATGGCTTTACTATTTATTTATATAGAACAAGAAGCTATTTCTTAAATTAATAGATTAGCCGCTTTTATAACTTATTAAATAAGTTATAAAAGCGGCTAATCTATACGATAATTACACAAATAAACTTACAAAGAAGAACCTATACCAGAGTAAGAACCATATATAAAAATTCCTAAAACAACTAATGCTGCTATACCTCCAAACGTAGCTACTAGCCATAAAGGTACTCTACCTGTACCTGCCATTTTATTATCTCCCTAAAATACAATATAAAAATAATACCTATAAATTCAATAAGCCTAAATAACAAACATCTAATTAAAAAAATAGCTTGAAAATAAAACAGCTAACACAAAAATCAACAACAAGCCCCAAAATAAAGATGTACGATTTAATTCTACCGGTTCTTTATTAGGATTAGGTCCACTTCCACTCATATGAATCTCCTATCTTTGAATAAATTGCATAGATGTAATTGCACCTAAGAAAAATACTGTTGGTATAGCTAATCCATGTATAGCTAACCATCTAAACGTAAAAATTGGATACGAAACTGGCTGATTAGAATTACGTTGAGTCATATTATTTTAATCTTTAAATACCTTTAGTTAAATCTTCTAGTTCTTGCTTAGCACTAAAACGATCATTAACTAGTGGAACTTGCTGACGATCCTGAGTAAAATATTCATTCGGTCTAGGTGTTCCAAAAACATCATAAGCTAAACCTGTACTTACAAATAACCATCCTGCTACAAAAAGAGATGGTATAGTAATACTATGAATAACCCAATAACGTATACTAGTAATAATATCCGAAAAAGGACGTTCTCCTGTTGATCCTCCTGACATGATTAGTTCCTCCTCAAAAAAATATAATGATAATTCAATATTTATATACTTCAGACTATGACAAAATATATGCTGCTACACTTAGCATTACATTATTTAATTTAAATTAGTAATTATAATAGACAAACTTTCACAATTAATTATACTTAACACTTAGTATACCTTAAATAACTAAAAAAATAATTGTATTTTGCAGCTTTTGCAAAAAAGAATCTTTTTTTGCAAAACACAAACTAATCATTAACCTTAATTTTCGACAAATAAATCAAACCAAAAACTTGTACCAACTCCGACTTCACTATAAACAAATATAAAACTGTTATGTTTTTCAACAATATTTTTAACAATTGAAAGACCTAATCCTGTTCCTTCAAGTGTATGAATATGGTTTTCTATTCGCATAAATCTATCAAAGATTTGTTTTCGATATGTTTTATCTATACCTATACCATTATCTATAACCTCAATTCTGACATAAGTAATTCCTATTGTACAACTAAGCTTAGTATGAGCTAAAATATTTATTGGGTATACTCTAATAACTATTTTACCTCCAACATGGGTAAATTTCAAAGCATTACTAATTAAATTAGATAGAACCTGACATAATGAACTTTCATGAGCAAAAATTTTTTGAATTACACTTGAAATTTCTAGAGTAATTTTAATTTTCTTATTTAATGCTATGATTTGATAAAGTCTAACTATATAAGAAACAGTATGCATCAATTCAACTGGCTTTAAAATATAATTATATTCTGATTCTAGTCTTGATAGATCTAAAACATCATTAACTAATCTATTCAAACGCTGAGTTTCTGTATAAGCAATTGTTAAAAATTGACTTTTTTGCTGTAACGTTAATTTATGTTCATAATCAATTAACGTTTCTAAAAATGAGCCTATATTACAAAGTGGTGTACGCAACTCATGAGATACATTACTAACAAACTGATTTTTAGCCTCATTAAGCTGGGCTTCTCTAGTAATATCTTGAATAGTCATTACAACGCCAGTCAAAGATTTATGTTTTTGATCTAAAACTGTAGCTAACAAGCAACGAAATGTTTTTACTGACTCATAGTTAAGATTAATATATACTTCCTGAGCTTGTAATAAATCATTATCTAAACAATTTGATTTCACCATACTATTCAGAAGAGGTAAAAGCGCTTCATTAACATGTATCGGTAGATGCTGGAAAATGGGCGTACCGATTAGATCTTTATTAGTCCAGTGAAAAACTTTTATAGCAATTTGATTTACAAATAATAAACGCATTTCTGTATCCATTAATATAGCACCATCTGCAATAGTTGAAACTAAAGTTTCTAATTTAGCTTTTTCAGATGTTAACTGCTCTACATTTTTTTGCTCATAAGACTCCAAACGTTCAGACATTTCATTAAAACTAACAATTAAATCTCCTAATTTACCATCCAACGAAAATTTAATTTTCTGGCTAAAGTCTCCTGCTGCAATATTTTTTACACCTATTAATAAATTTTCAATTGGTTCAATCAAAACAAAAGAATTAAAAGCAACACCTAATATAAACATTAGCCAAACAGATACAAAAATAGCTATGCTAAGTTGCTGAATAAAGTCTGAAATAGAAACTATACTAGCATTTGCATTGAGACCTAATCTTAGAATCCCCAAACTATAACCACCATTAATTAAAGGAATCGTTAAATTAATTATACTTCCATAAAATAAAGCAGAATAATTAACAATAGGAATATTAAGTGAGTTTATTTGATCATTATACAAAAGAATATCTTGATTAAAATGGATAATATTTTGAAATTCTAAGTCATAAACTGGAAAAGTAAGTAAGATATCTCCATCAATATTAAACAACTGCAAATAAGCAATACTTGAGGTATTTAAATAAAAATTTTCCATCCAACTTTTCAATTCCTGATAATCATTTGATTTTATTAAATTGACTAAATTATTAGTTAATATAAAAACTATATCTTGACAAAAAAGTGTATTAGTATGCAAAGACTGATTTTGTATACTAACTAATGCAAAGAATGTAAAGCTACTCATTAAAATTGAGATTATTAAAATAATAATAGAAATGAAACGAGTTCTCCAATTAATATTTAACCAACATTGCAAAATTATATTCATATTTCTTCAATCATATAAGATTATTCTTACAAAGATTTAATAGCACTATCAGTTTGATTAAACATAAAATAAGATAAGATAAAATCAATTATAAAAATCATTAAAAGACTAGTTACTACCGATGATGTTGTTGACTGTCCTACACTTTTTGAACCACCAACAGTATTAAGACCCCAAGAACAACTAATATTCGATAAAATAAAACCAAATACTATTGTTTTTAATATTGATTTAAAAATATCTAAATAAGAAATAGCAAGAAAAACAGATTTTAAAAAAATCCACGGATGAATATTATAAAATATAAAACAAGTAAAAATGCTACTAGATAAACTGGTAAAGAAAAAAATTACATTTAAGATAGGCAACATTGTTAAACATGCAATTAACCTGGGCATCACTAAATATATTACAGGATCTGTCTTCAAAAGATATAAAGCATCTATCTGCTCTGTAACTTGCATAGTCGCTATTTCAGCGGTAAATGAGGAACCTATTCTTCCAGCAATGATAATAGCGGTTAATACTGGAGATAATTCTCGAATAAATGCCAACGACAAAATAGCACCAATAACGCTTGTTGCATCTAGGTACAAAAACTCTTTTACAACCTGTAACGTAAATACCATACCAATAAAACAAGCTGTAATAATTGAGATACCTAAAGATTCAGGACCAACTACAACAATTTGTTCAATTAAATTGATACGACTTATATTAATAAAACTCAATTTTGATATTGTCAAGAATGATAATTTAAGAGCAGACTTCATTCGTCCTAGCCATTGAGCCAAATTTATTTTTAAAATAAACATACTTTTTAAATCAAATCAAACCATTTCGCTCAATTGTTGTAACTAAATATTAACTATATTGCTATATTTTTTATTATGTAATATAATTCATTTGAGTTGGGCGGTTAGCTCAGTGGTAGAGCATCTGCCTTACAAGCAGATGGCCACTGGTTCAAATCCAGTACCGCCCAATTAAAAATACATAAGAAATTTTGGGCTTATCGTCTAAGGGATTAGGACAGGGACCTTCTAAGTCTCTAATGTAGGTTCGAATCCTACTAGGCCTATACTAAAAATTTATCTACTGTCTTATCTACTTTTAAACCTGAGTCAATAGTATCTAAAGGATCTTTCCTCAAACGATGTCGTAAACATAGTTTAATTACTTTTTTAATATCATCCAAACTAACTATGTCACGATCTTGATATGCCGCCAATGCCTTCGCCGCTCTATTTGTAACTATATCACCTCTTAACCCATCAACGTCTAATTCACTGCAAATTTCAGAAATTTTCACACGTAATTCATAATCTATGTTCACAAACTGCAGCTTTTCTTGAGCCATTATAATTCTACTTTTTAGCTTATTTTGCATCATTTTATATTCATTCAAACACAAAGAGGGATTTTGATCAAAATTACTTCTTTGCTCAACAATCTTCACTCGTTGCAAGGCATCTTTCACTGTTTTAATTTCTGCATGCATACCAAAACGATCAAGTAGTTGAGGCCTCAATTCTCCTTCTTCTGGATTTCCTGAACCAACCAAAACAAAACGAGCTGGATGCCTGATAGAGATACCTTCTCTTTCAACAGTATTCCAACCTGAAGCTGCAGAATCTAATAAAATATCTACTAAATGATCATCTAATAAATTAACCTCATCTACATATAGAATACCTCTATTAGCTTTCGCTAGTAGACCTGGCTCAAAACTTTTTATTCCTTCAGTTAATGCTTTTTCAATATCAATCGTACCACATACTCTATCTTCGGTAGCACCTAATGGTAAATCAACCATAGGTACATTAATTAGATGAGTTTTTATATCTTGACTATTTTCAATACTACTTTTCACTTCATTACTCATTAACTCAAAATTATGTGGATGAGAATTAAACAGATCATCTTGAACAACTAAAATTTGAGGTAACAAATCAGCCATTGCCCTAATTGTTGTAGACTTACCTGTACCACGATCACCCATAATCATTACACCACCAATCTTAGGATCAATAACATTTAAAATTAAAGCTAACTTCATCTCTTCTTGACCAACTATAGCAGTAAAAGGAAAAATTGGACGACTAATGTTTTTTATAAAGTCCATAAAAATCATCTAATTATTATATATATAATAAATAGATTACACTAAATACTATCCAGTATAAAGTAAACCACCAAAATTAAAATGAATGCAAAATAAAAAAATGCAGCACTAATTGCTACATTTTATAAAATTATATTATTTAATTAATTGTATTAAAATATATAAAAACATTATTGATATAACTCAATTCCTAAACGTATTGCTAAAACAGCTGAAGTTAAAGCAAACAGTAGTGCAATAAAAATTTGACTATCACTTATCAT